CAACGGTAAGGGGCAACGGTAAGAGGGCAACGGTAAGAGGGCAAGCAGAGACAACATGTTCTCTTGTGGCTCGTCCGAGTCGCTCGGCTTCGCCTCGCTCCTCGTCCTTCGCCTCATGTTCTCTTAACATGTTCTCTTGTGGCTCGTCCGAGTCGCTCGGCTTCGCCTCGCAAGAGGGCAACGGTAAGAGGGCAACGGTAAGAGGGCAACGGTAAAGGGGCAACGGTAAGAGGGCAACGGTAAAGGGCAACGGTAAGGGGCAACGGTAAAGGGCAAGCAGAGACAACATGTTCTCTTGTGGCTCGTCCGAGTCGCTCGGCTTCGCCTCGCTCCTCGTCTTCGCCTAGCTCCTCGTACCTGATCCAAGCGCTGATCTTCCAAGCGCTGATCTGGGCCATCCGGGAGCTTGGGCTTGTGCCCCCCCGTTACCCGTTCCCGTAACCCGTTCCCGTAACCCGTTCCCGCGAACCGTTCCCCCGAACCGTTCCCCCGAACCGTTCCCCCGAACCGTTCCCCTGAACCGTTCCCCCGAACCGTTCCCCCGAACCGTTCCCCCAACCGTTCCCCCGAACCGTTCCCTCGAACCGTTCCCCCGAACCGTTCCCCCAACCGTTCCCCCGAACCGTTCCCCCGAACCGTTCCCCCGAACCGTCCCCCCGAACCGTTCCCCCGAACCGTTCCCCCGAACCGTTCCCCCGAACCGTTCCCCCGAACCGTCCCCCCGAACCGTTCCCCCGAACCGTTCCCCCAGTCCAACCCCCGCCTGATGATACTATGATTCCCATATCAAATCCTAGTTCCCATCTGATTCTGCTAAGTCTTTCTGATTCTGCTAAGTCTTTCAGATTCTGCTAAGTCTTTCTGATTCTGCACCCCGCTAGTTCCCACATGATTCTGCTAAGTATTTATGATTCAGCTAAGTCTTGCCCCAACATGTTCTCTTGTGGCTCGTCCGAGTCGCTCGGCTTCGCCTCGCTCCTCGTCTTCGCCTAGCTCCTCGTACCTGATCCAAGCGCTGATCTGGGCCATCCGGGAGCTTGGGCTTGTGCCCCACCTGATCCAAGCGCTGATCTGGGCCATCCGGGAGCTTGGGCTTGTGCCCCCCCGTTACCCGTTCCCGTAACCCGTTCCCGTAACCCGTTCCCGCGAACCGTTCCCCCGAACCGTTCCCCCGAACCGTTCCCCCGAACCGTTCCCCTGAACCGTTCCCCCGAACCGTTCCCCCGAACCGTTCCCCCAACCGTTCCCCCGAACCGTTCCCTCGAACCGTTCCCCCGAACCGTTCCCCCAACCGTTCCCCCGAACCGTTCCCCCGAACCGTTCCCCCAGTCCAACCCCCGCCCCGTCAACCGTCCCCCGAACCGTTCCCCCGAACCGTTCCCCCAGGGGGCCATGAGTCCGAGATTGGTTGGCAAGACATGATTCTGCACCCCGCTAGTTCCCACATGATTCTGCACCCCGCTAGTTCCCACATGATTCTGCACCCCGCTAGTTCCCACATGATTCTGCAAAGTATTGTTACGCTAACTGTTCCTGAGCTGCCCGGTAGCTCCCACGTAATTCCGCTAAGTATTAATGATTATGCACCCCGCTAGTTCCCACATGAGTCTGCTAAGTATTTATGAGTCTGCTAAGTCTTGCCCCAACATGTTCTCTTGTGGCTCGTCCGAGTCGCTCGGCTTCGCCTCGCTCCTCGTCTTCGCCTAGCTCCTCGTGATACAACATGTTCTCTTGTGGCTCGTCCGAGTCGCTCGGCTTCGCCTCGCTCCTCGTCCCGAGCCCCCATGTTCCTGCACTTTGTTGACGTAGCCCAACATGTTCTATCAACATGTTCTCTTGTGGCTCGTCCGAGTCGCTCGGCTTCGCCTCGCTCCTCGTCCTTCGCCTCATGTTCTCTTGTGGCTCGTCCGAGTCGCTCGGCTTCGCCTCGCTCCTCGTCCTTCGCCTCATGTTCTCTTAACATGTTCTCTTGTGGCTCGTCCGAGTCGCTCGGCTTCGCCTCGCTCCTCGTCCCGAGCCCCCATGGCAATGCCTACAGGCCCAGGACTGCCCCTTCGGGGCAGAGACAACATGTTCTCTTGTGGCTCGTCCGAGTCGCTCGGCTTCGCCTCGCTCCTCGTCTTCGCCTAGCTCCTCGTACCTGATCCAAGCGCTGATCTGGGCCATCCGGGAGCTTGGGCTTGTGCCCCACCTGATCCAAGCGCTGATCTGGGCCATCCGGGAGCTTGGGCTTGTGCCCCCCCGTTACCCGTTCCCGTAACCCGTTCCCGTAACCCGTTCCCGCGAACCGTTCCCCCGAACCGTTCCCCCGAACCGTTCCCCCGAACCGTTCCCCTGAACCGTTCCCCCGAACCGTTCCCCGAACCGTTCCCCAACCGTTCCCCGAACCGTTCCTCGAACCGTTCCCCGAACCGTTCCCCAACCGTTCCCCCGAACCGTTCCCTCAGCAGATACAACATGTTCTCTTGTGGCTCGTCCGAGTCGCTCGGCTTCGCCTCGCTCCTCGTCCTTCGCCTCGCAAGAGGGCAACGGTAAGAGGGCAACGGTAAGAGGGCAACGGTAAGAGGGCAACGGTAAGAGGGCAACGGTAAGAGGGCAACGGTAAGAGGGCAACGGTAAGAGGGCAACGGTAAGAGGGCAACGGTAAGAGGGCAACGGTAAGAGGGCAACGGTAAGAGGGCAAGCAGAGACAACATGTTCTCTTGTGGCTCGTCCGAGTCGCTCGGCTTCGCCTCGCTCCTCGTCCTTCGCCTCATGTTCTCTTGTGGCTCGTCCGAGTCGCTCGGCTTCGCCTCGCTCCTCGTCCCGAGCCCCCATGTTCCTGCACATGTTCTCTTGTGGCTCGTCCGAGTCGCTCGGCTTCGCCTCGCTCCTCGTCCTTCGCCTCATGTTCTCTTAACATGTTCTCTTGTGGCTCGTCCGAGTCGCTCGGCTTCGCCTCGCTCCTCGTCCTTCGCCTCATGTTCTCTTGTGGCTCGTCCGAGTCGCTCGGCTTCGCCTCGCTCCTCGTCCCGAGCCCCCATGTTCCTGCACATGTTCTCTTGTGGCTCGTCCGAGTCGCTCGGCTTCGCCTCGCTCCTCGTCCTTCGCCTCATGTTCTCTTAACATGTTCTCTTGTGGCTCGTCCGAGTCGCTCGGCTTCGCCTCGCTCCTCGTCTTCAGTTTAGCAATGTTTTGGTGTTGTCTTCCTGAGTTGGACCTTTTGTTTGGTTTGTTGATGCTGATCGTTTACGGTCTGATTAGCGCGAGCCACAAGCACGTGAGCCTGGTGGATGTTCACCTGTTCTGCTGCGCGTGGCCGCTGTTGTCGGTGGCGGCGTTTGTGGATTTGTCGGCGCCGGGGGCGGCGCTGGACGTGGCGCTGGCGGTGCTGACGGCGTCGATTATGCTGAGCTTTAAGAGCCTGGAGTCGATGCTGCTGATCTTGATGGGCTACGTGGGCCAGGCGTTCATGCTGCACAGCTGCGACCTGGTGAGCTTCTACGTGTGCCTGGAGATGCAGAACTTCAGCTTCCTGGTGCTGGCCGGTTTGTCGGGTGCGGATGCGGATCGCCTGTCGCCGTGGAAGGGAGCGGGCGCGGGCATTCCGGCGGGCGCTACCTCTGTGGCGGCGGGAGCGGCGGGCGCTACCTCGGCCGCGACTTCTGCCGCGGCCTCTGCCGCGGCGGGCTCGACCTCGGGCTCCGTTGTTGCCTCGGGCTCCGTTGCTGCCTCGGGCTCCGTTGTTGCCTCGCGCGGCGCGAGCCGCGGTTTCAGCGTGCTGGCCGCGCTGAAGTACATGCTGCTGAGCGCCTTCTCTTCGGGCATGATCCTTTTCTGGTTCTCGCAGCTCTACCTCCGCACCGGCTCGTCTGCTGTCTTCTCGAAGGGCGCGCTGTCGGTCGAGAGCTTCCTGATCCTGGTTGGCCTCCTCTTCAAGATGGGCGCGGCTCCTATCCACCTTTGGGTTGTTCACATCTACCAGATGGTGAGCCGCCGCCTGATCCTGTACATCTCGACCGCCCCGAAGCTGAGCCTCTTCGGCTTCTGGGTCTCCGCCTGGCACATGGACTACACCGTCTTCGGCGGCGGCGTCGCCGCCTTCGCCGTCTTCTCGCTGCTGCTCGGCTCCTTCGGCGCCTACGGCCAGCCCGCGCTCCGCCAGCTCTTCGCCTACAGCACCGTCGCCGAGATCGGCCTGCTCCTCCTCGCCCTCGAGACCGCCGGCTTCCACACCCTCTTCCAGCACCTCGCCATCTACATCTGCAGCCAGATGCTCCTGTGGAACCTCTCCGACAAGCGCGCGTTCTCCCTCGTCGCCGTCAGCCTCGCCGGCCTCCCCCCTCTCGCGGGCTTCTTCGGCAAGGCCTGGATCTTCTGGCACGCCGCCGGTGTCCACGCCGTCACCCTCCTCACCGTCGCCCTCTTCTGCACCGGCATCTCCCTCGTGTACTACCTCCGCGCCCTCCGCATCTTCTGGTACAGGCCTACCGGTCAGGTGCTCGACTCCACCCGCTCCACCCTCACCACCGCCCATGCCGCCTCCTACGGCTCCGGCTCCCTCTCCCCCGTGTGGCTCTGCTCCCTCCTATCGAGCTCCCTCCTCTTCGCCCCAATCTTCCTCGTTAAGCCATTCGTGCTCTAACCCCCGCCGGGAATGAGGCGGAACCCCATCCCCAGAACCCCCGCCGGGAATGAGGCGGAACCCCGTCCCCAGAACCCCCGCCGGGAATGAGGCGGAACCCCGTCCCCAGCCATTCGTGCTCTAACCCCCGCCTCGCCTCGTCAAGGGCCTCGCCCCCCCCCGTCTCGTAACCGTTCCTAAATGTGGTGTAACCCGTTCCTGTAACCCGTTCCCGTAACCCGTTCCTGTAACCCGTTCCCGTAACCCGTTCCTGTAACCCGTTCCCGTGGTGGGTGAGGTCATAACCCGTTCCCCCAACCGTTCCCCCGAACCGTTCCCCCGAACCGTTCCCCCATCACAGTTCCCCCATCACAGTTCCCCCATCACAGTTCCCCCATCACAGCGGTGAGATCGATCGCGCAGACCAAATAACCTGTTCCTGCAATCCGTTTTCGTAACCTGTTCCTGCAATCCGTACCCCGAGGGCTTCGCCCCTTTCCGACCCCAGCCCGTCCCTGTAACCCCCCATCCGACCTTCCGAAGCAGACCTACCCCAGCCCCGCCCCTTTCGGGGCGGGCGCTGGGGTAGGTCAGCATCGGAAGGCTTCATAACCCTTTCCCGTTCCTACCCCCGTCCTGTAAGGGACGGTAGGAAAGGGGTTAGCTCGCCCTGGAAGGGGCGAAGCCCAACCTCCCGTCCCTTCAACCCCCCATCCGACCTTCCGAAGCTGACCTACCCCAGCTCCCGCCCGAAAGGGGCGGGAGCTGAAGATCAGCATCGAAAACTCATAACTCCCCGTCCCTTACACCCCCTCATCCGACCTTCCGAGCAGACCTACCCCAGCCCCGCCCCTTTCGGGGCGGGCGCTGGTAGGTCAGCATCGAAGGCTTCATAACCCCTTTCCCGTTCCTACCCCCCGTCCCCGGAGCCCCCATCCGACCCCTTACAGGGGCGAAGCCCAACCCCTTTCCGCAACCTACCCCCCGTCCCTTACACCCCCTCATCCGACCCCTGTAGGCGAAGCTAACCTCCGTCCTTCAGCCCCCATCCGACCCCTGGAAGGGGTCGGATGAAGGTGAAAGGACGGGGGTTGGTCGGGATCAACAGGTCAGACGATCGATAAATCGATCGTCTGACCTGGTTTCCTAACGACTGCTAATATGTGGGCGAATTCCCACCAAAAGAAACCACGTTAGTCGGATGGGGGGCTCCGGGGACGGGGGGGTAGGAACGGGAAAGGGGGTTGGGTCGGATGAGGGGGTGTAAGGGACGGGGGGGTAGGTTGCGGGAAAGGGGGTTGGGCTTCGCCCCTGTAAGGGGTCGGATGGGGGGCTCCGGGGACGGGGGGGCGGGGCCCCAAGCTCCAATTCGACCCCAGCCCGTCCCTTTCAGGGACGGGCTGGGGGTCGAATTGGAAGCTTGGGGTTGGGCTTCGCCCCTGGAAGGGGTCGGATGGGGGGTTGGGGAAAGGGACGGGGGGTTGGGCGAAGCCCCAAGCATCCCATACGGCCGACTACAGTCGGCCGTATGGGATGCTTGGGGTCGGGATCAACCAGGTCAGACGAGAACCCCTGCCGACCCCTGCTCCCGCCCCTTTCGGGGCGGGAGCTGGGGCGAAGCCTTCCGAACCCAACCTATCCCCTTCAGGGATAGGTTGGGTTCGGAAGGCGAAGCCCAACTCCCCCCGTCCCTTTTAGGGACGGGGGGAGTTGGGTCGGCTTGGGGTCGATAAAATCGACCCCCTTCCAATCTCCTTCGGAGATTGGAAGGGGGTTCTCGTCTGACCTGGTTTCACCAACGACTGCTAATATGTGGGCGACCCAACTCCCCCCCGTCCCTTCAACCCCCCATCCGACCCAACCCCCTTTCCCGTTCCTACCCCCCCGTCCCTGTAAGGGACGGGGGTAGGGCGAAGGGTTAGCTCGCCCTGGAAGGGGTCGGATGGGGGGCTCCGGGGACGGGGGGAGTTGGGCTTCGATTCCCACCAAAAGAAACCACCTCCTAACGTTCCTCCCGGTCTGCTCCCCCGTCCCTGTAAGGGACGGGGGAGCAGACCGGGAGGAACGTTAGGAGGCTTCGCGTTAGTCGGATGGGGGGCTCCGGGGACGGGCTGGGATCGGAAGGGGTACCCAAGGGCTTCGTCAGGGGCTTCGCCCCTTTCCGACTGATATGGTTTCTTTTGGTGGAAAAGTCGCCCCATATATTAGCAGCCGCCGGTGAAACCTGGTCAGTCGAGATATGAAATATCTCGACTGACCTGGTTTCACCCGACCCCAGCCCGTCCCTTTCACCCAACCCCCCCGTCCCTGTAAGGGACGGGGGGGTTGGACAGGGACGGGCTGGGGCTTCGTCTCTGAAAGAGATCGGAAGGGGTACTCGGGGGCAAGCCCCCGACTCGCCCCCGACTCGCCCCCGCCTCGCCCCCGAACCGTCAGCGGGGTCGAACGTTCCCTCGGGTCGAACGGTCCCTCGGGTCGAACGTTCCCCCGAAACGTTCCCCCGAAACGTTCCCCCGAACCGTCAGCGGGGTCGAACGTTCCCTCGGGTCGAACGGTCCCTCGGGTCGAACGTTCCCCCGAAACGTTCCCCCGAACCGTCAGCGGGGTCGAACGTTCCCCCGAACCGTTCCCCCATCACAGTCCCGGGTCGATCCGCAGAGCAATTCGGTTAACTCCCGTTTCCCCGACCGTTCCCCCCGAACCGTTCCCCCGAACCGTTCCCCCCGAGGGCTTCGCCCGCTCCTTACTGTGGGCTTCGCCCACTCCTTACTGAGGGCTTCCCCGACCGTTCCCCCGAACCGTTCCCCCGAACCGTTCCCCCCGAGGGCTTCGCCCGCTCCCGGAGCCCCCCATCCGACTAACGCGAAGCCTCCTAACGTTCCTCCCGGTCTGCCCCCCGTCCCTTACAGGGACGGGGAGCAACAGGGCTGATAGGAAATGATTTCTTTGGTGGGAATCGAAGCCCAACTCCCCCCGTCCCCGGAGCCCCCCATCCGACTAACGCGAAGCCTCTAACGTTCCTCCCGGTCTGCTCCCCGTCCCTTACACCCCTCATCCGACCCCTGTAAGGGGGTCGGATGAAGCTCAGACGGGGGCAGGTTTCTTTGGTGGGAATCGAAGCCCAACTCCCCCCGTCCCCGGAGCCCCCATCCGACCTTCCGAGCAGACCTACCCCAGCCCCGCCCCTTTCGGGGCGGGAGCTGGTAGGTCAGCATCGAAGCTTCATAACCTCCCGTCCCCGGAGCCCCCATCCGACCCAACCCCTTTCCGTTCTACCCCCCGTCCCTGTAAGGGACGGGGAAAGGGGTTAGCTCCACCGGGGCGAAGCCCAACCTCCGTCCCGGAGCCCCCATCCGACCCAACCCCTTTCCGTTCTACCCCCCGTCCCTGTAAGGGACGAAGGCAGAAGGGGGTTAGCTCGGGGCGAAGCCCAACCTCCGTCCCTTTCAGGGACGGGAGGTTGGGTCAGATGGGGAAGACGGGAGGTTAGTAGCTCCGATGCTGACCTACCCAGCTCCCGCCCGAAAGGGGCGGGCTGAAGCAGGTCTACTCGGAAGGTCGGATGAGGGGTTGAAGGGACGGAGGTTAGCTCAGGGCGGAGCCCAACCCCTTTCCGCGACCTACCCCCGTCCCTTACACCCCTCATCCGACCCAACCCCTTTCCGTTCTACCCCCCGTCCCGGGCCCCCATCCGACCCCTTACAGGGGTCGGATGAGGTGTGAGACGAGGAGAAATGGAAAGGGGTTGACTCCTGTAAGGGGTCGGATGGGGGCTCGAGACGGGGGTAGAGCTGAAAGGGGTTGAGCAACCTTCCGATGCTGACCTACCCCAGCGCCCGCCCGAAGGGGCAGGCTGAAGTCTCTCAGAAGGTCAGATGAAGGTGAACGGGGAGTTAGTCGCCCACATATTAGCAGTCGTTGGTGAAACCAGGTCAGACGAGAACCCCTTCCAATCTCCGAAGGAGATTGGAAGAAGTCGATTATCGACCCAGCCCCGCCCCATTCGGGGCGGGGCTGGCTGCGTCTGACCTGGTTGATCCCGACTAAGCATCCCATACGGCCGACTGTAGTCGGCCGTATGGATGCTGGGCCTTAACCCCGTCCCTTTCCCCAACCCCCCATCCGACTAACGCGAAGCCTCCTAACGTTCCTCCCGGTCTGCCCCCCGTCCCTTACAGGGACGGGGGCAGGGCTGATAGAAATGGTTTCTTTGGTGGGAATCGAAGCCCAACTCCCCCCGTCCCCGGAGCCCCCATCCGACCTTCCGAGCAGACCTACCCCAGCCCCGCCCCTTTCGGGGCGGGAGCTGGTAGTCAGCATCGAAGGCTTCATAACCTCCCGTCCCCGGAGCCCCCATCCGACCCAACCCCTTTCCGTTCTACCCCCCGTCCCTGTAAGGGACGAAGGCTGAAAGGGGTTGAAACTCCACCGGGGGCGAAGCCCAACCTCCGTCCCTTTCAGGGACGGGAGGTTGAGCAGCTTCTCGATGCTGACCTACCCCAGCTCCCGCCCCGAAAGGGGCGGGCTAGTGGAGTCTACTCAGAAGGTCGGATGAGGGGTTGAAGGGACGGGAGGTTAGCTCTCTCCAGGGGCGAAGCCCAACCCCTTTCCCGCAACCTACCCCCCGTCCCTTACACCCCCTCATCCGACCCCTGTAGGCGGGCCAACCGTCCTTCAGCCCCCATCCGACCCTGGAGGGGTCGGATGAGAGTGAAAGGACGGGGGTTGAGCGAAACTAAGCATCCATACGGCCGACTACAGTCGGCCGTATGGGATGCTTAGTCGGGATCAACAGGTCAGACGATCGATAAATCGATCGTCTGACCTGGTTTCTAACGACTGCTAATATGTGGGCGAATTCCCACCAAAAGAAACCACGTTAGTCGGATGGGGGGCTCCGGGGACGGGGGGGTAGGAACGGGAAAGGGGTTAGGCGAAGCCTTCGATGCTGACCTACCAGCGCCCGCCCGAAAGGGGCTGGTGAAATCTCTCAGATCGGATGGGGATTGAAGACGGGGGAGTTGGGTCGCCCACATATTAGCAGTCGTTGGTGAAACCAGGTCAGACGAGAACCCCTGCCGACCCTGCTCCCGCCCCTTTCGGGGCGGGAGCTGAGCAACCTTCGAACCCAACCTATCCCCTTCAGGGATAGGTTGGGTTCAGAAAACAACTCCCCCCGTCCCTTTTAGGGACGGGGGGGAGTTGGGTCGGCTTGGGGTCGATTTTATCGACCCCAGCCCCGCCCCATTCGGGGCGGGGCTGGGGCTGCGTCGTCTGACCTGGTTGATCCCGACCCCAAGCATCCCATACGGCCGACTGTAGTCGGCCGTATGGGATGCTTGGGGCTTCGCCCAACCCCCCGTCCCTTTCCCCAACCCCCCATCCGACCCCATCCAGGGCGGGCCAACCCTTTCCGCGACCTACCCCCGTCCCTTACACCCCCATCCGACCCTGTAAGGGGTCGGATGAAACTCGAGACGGGGGTAAAAGCTGAGAAAGGGGTTAGTCGGATGGGGGTTGAAGGGACGGGAGGTTGGGCTTCGCCCAGGGCGGAGCCCAACCCCTTTCCGACCTACCCCCGTCCCTTACACCCCCATCCGACCCCTGTAAGGGGTCGGATGAAGACTCAGACGGGGGTAGAGGCGGAAAGGGGTTGGGTCGGATGGGGGGTTGAAGGGACGGGAGGTTGGGCTTCGCCCCTTCCAGGGGCGGAGCCCAACCCCCTTTCCCGCGACCTACCCCCCGTCCCTTACACCCCCCATCCGACCCCTGTAAGGGGTCGGATGAAGACTCAGACGGGGGGTAGGAACGGGAAAGGGGGTTGGGTCGGATGGGGGGTTTCAGGGACGGGAGGTTGGGCTTCGCCCCTTCCAGGGGCGGAGCCCAACCCCCTTTCCCGCGACCTACCCCCCGTCCCTTACCCCTCATCCGACCCCTGTAAGGGGTCGGATGGGGGGCTCCGGGGACGGGGGGTAGGAACGGGAAAGGGGGTTGGGTCGGATGGGGGGTTGAAGGGACGGGAGGTTGGGCTTCGCCCCTTCCAGATACGGAAACCCCCCATCCGAATAATGTGGTTTCTTTTGGTGGAAGGTCGCCCCACATATTAGCAGCCGCTGGTTCAACCAGGTCAGCCGACGCAGCCCCAGCCCCGCCCCGAATGGGGCGGGGCTGGGGTCGATCTTATCGACCCCAAGCCGACCCAACTCCCCCCCGTCCCTAAAAAGGGACGGGGGGAGTTGGGCTTCGCCTTCCGAACCCAACCTATCCCTGAAGGGGATAGGTTGGAGTTCAGAAAACTTCAACTCCCGCCCGAAAGGGGCGGAGCAGGGTCGGCAGGGGTTCTCGGCGGACCTGGTTTCACCCGACCCCAAGCATCCCATACGGCCGACTGTAGTCGGCCGTATGAGCTTAAGCTCGCCAACCCTTTCCGTGACCAACCCCCGTCCCTGAAAGGGACGGGGGTTGTCGCAGAAAAGTGCTAAGCGATGCTGACCTACCCCTACGGGGTAGGTCAGCATCGAAAACGCCAACCCCGTCCTGACCCAACCCCCGTCCCTGTAAGGGACGGGGATGGTTGAGACGGGGGTTAACTTCGCCCCTGGAAGGGGTCGGATGGGGGGCTCCGGGAGCGGGCGAAGCCCGCGGTTATGCGAGCGGGTAATGAGCGCTTATTCTCTACGCATACGGTAACCCCCCCATCCGACCCAACTCCCCCCGTCCCTTACAGGGACGGGGGGGTTGGGCTTCGCCCCTGGAAGGGGTCGGATGGGGGGCTCCGGGAGCGGGCGAAGCCCGCGGTTATGCGAGCGGGATATGAGCGGGCGAAGCCCGCCCCACGCAGCACGCAACCCCACCCCCTAACAATCCATCCCATCTGTTGGTAGCGGAACGTTCTGCCCCACACCCCACTGGAAACACACGCAGAATTGAGAATGCTGACATTAGTAACACTATCTGAAAGACGAATGCCCGGAGTCCAAGGGTTTGAACGCAGTGAACCGGATCTTCTTCCCCGGCAGCATCTGAGGAGCTGCCGGCAACCAAATCTTCCATCATCGCCCCCTTCCCGACCCCCAACCCCCCCCCCGTCCCTGTAAGGGACGGGGGGGTTGGGGCCGGGTGGAGGGTTTTCTTTTAGTTCCCCAGACCGATGCAGTCAAAACTGTGACGTACCTTTTGCAGTATGGGTCAGCGAGTCTATAGACATAACCTGAGGTTACTCCATTCCTACACACGAACCAGTCCACCCCAAACAATCCTTCCGGCCCCTGCCCCCCGTCCCCGGAGCCCCCCATCCGACCCAACTCCCCCCCCCCCGTCCCTATAGGGACGAGAAGGCTTCGCCTGAAGGGGCGAAGCCCAACCTCCCGTCCCTTCAACCCCCTCATCCGACCCCAGCCCGTCCCTGTAACCCCCCATCCGACCTTCCGAAGCAGACCTACCCCAGCCCCGCCCCTTTCGGGGCGGGCGCTGGGGTAGGTCAGCATCGAAGGCTTCACTAACCCCTTTCCCGTTCCTACCCCCCGTCCCCGGAGCCCCCCATCCGACTAACGCGAAGCCTCCTAACGTTCCTCCCGGTCTGCTCCCCGTCCCTTACAGGGACGGGAAAGTTTCTTTGGTGGGAATCGAAGCCCAACTCCCCCCGTCCCGGGCCCCATCCGACCTTCCGAGCAGACCTACCCCAGCCCGCCCTTTCGGGGCGGGCTGAGTCATCGAAGCTTCATAACCTACCGTCCCTGAAAGGGACGGGAGGTTGAGCAGCTCTGATGCTGACCTACCAGCTCCCGCCCGAAAGGGCTCTCCCCGTCCGCTCCCAGCCCCGCCCTGAAAGGGCGGGTTGAAGCAGGCTGAAGCTCGCCGACTACTGTCGGCCGGATGGTCTGTTTGGGGCTTCGCATCCTTACCTACCCCTGGTATCTCTCGGCCGGGTGTGGGTCTTTGTTGGGGTTGCTGCGGCCCGTACGTGAGCCACCTGGCACATAGCTTAGTGGTTAAAGCATTGGTCTCATAAGCCAAAAAGCGCAAGTTCGAATCTTGCTGTGCCAACCCTTCCTTTCCTCACTCCCCCTACCCCCATTCCTCACTCCCCCAACCCCAAACAAACCTACCGGCCCCTGCCCCCGTCCCCGGAGCCCCCCATCCGACCCCTTACAGGGGCGAAGCCCAACCCCCTTTCCCGCAACCTACCCCCCCGTCCCTTACACCCCCTCATCCGACCCCTGTAAGGGGCGAAGCCCAACCTCCCGTCCCTGAAAGGGACGGAGGTTAGATCGATGGGGGCTCCGGGGACGGGGGGTAGGAACGGGAAAGGGGTTGGGTCGGATGAGGGGTGTAAGGGACGGGGGGGTTGGGCTTCGCCCCTGGAAGGGGTTGGATAGGGGCTACGGGACCGGGTAGGAGGCTTCGCCCCCCGTCCCTTTCATCTCAGTATAACTCCCAACCCCAAGCATACCTTCCGAACCAGCCCGTCCCCGGAGCCCCCCATCCGACCCAACCCCCTTTCCCGTTCCTACCCCCCCGTCCCTGTAAGGGACGAAGTGAAGGGGTTAGCTCGCCTCAGGGGCGAAGCCTTCCCCCGTCCCTAGAAGGGACGGGGAGTTAGTCGGATGAGGGGTTGAAAAGGACAGGCTGGGCAACAAGCATCCCATACGGCCGACTACAGTCGGCCGTATGGGATGCTTGGGGTCGGAAGGTCTGCTTGTTCGCCTCCTTCCCGGTCCCGTAGCCCCTATCCAACCTTCCGAAGCTTACCTACCCCAGCTCCCGCCCCTTTCGGGGCGGGAGCTAAACATCGGAAGGCTTCATAACCCCCCCGTCCCCGGAGCCCCCATCCGACCTTCCGAGCAGACCTACCCCAGCCCCGCCCCTTTCGGGGCGGGAGCTGGTAGTCAGCATCAGAAGCTTCATAACCTCCCGTCCCTGAAACCCCTCATCCGACCTTCCGAGCAGACCTACCCCAGCCCCGCCCCTTTCGGGGCGGGAGCTGTAGTCAGCATCGAAGGCTTCATAACCTCCGTCCTGAAACCCCTCATCCGACCTTCCGAGCAGACCTACCCCAGCCCCGCCCCTTTCGGGGCGGGAGCTGGTAGGTCAGCATCGAGCTTCATAACCTCCCGCCCCTGAAACCCCTCATCCGACCTTCCGAGCAGACCTACCCCAGCCCGCCCCTTTCGGGGCGGGAGCTGGGGTAGTCAGCATCAGAAGCTTCATAACCTCCCGTCCTGAAACCCCCATCCGACCCCTGAAAGGGGTCGGCTGGGACGGGAGGCTAGCTCGCCCCTGAAAGGGCGGAGCTAACCCCTTTCCGCGACCTACCCCCGTCCCTTACAGGGACGGGGGAAGGTAGGAAAGGGGTTAGTCGGATGGGGGCTCCGGGGACGGAGGTTGGGCTCCTGAAGGGCGAAGCCCAACCCCTTTCCGCAGCCTACCCCCCGTCCCTTACACCCCTCATCCGACCCAGCCCCTTTCCGCTCTACCCCCGTCCCTGTAAGGGACGAAGAGAGTAAGAGGCTCACTGTAAGGGGTCGGATGGGGGCTCCGGGACGGGGGGTAGGCGGAAAGGGGTTGGTCGGATGGGGCTCCGGGGACGGGAGGTTAGCTCCTGAGGGCGAAGCCCAACCCCTTTCCGCAACCTACCCCCCGTCCCTTACACCCCTCATCCGACCCAACCCCTTTCCGTTCTACCCCCCGTCCCTGTAAGGGACGAAGAAAGGAGGGGTTGGCCTGTAAGGGGTCGGATGGGGGCTCAGACGGGGGGTAGGAACGGAAAGGGGTTAGGTCAGATGGGGCTCCGGGGACGGGAGGTTGGGCTTCGCCCCAGGGCGAAGCCCAACCCCTTTCCGCAGCCTACCCCCCGTCCCTTACACCCCCTCATCCGACCCCTGTAGGCGAGCCAACCTCCCGTCCCTGAAAGGGACGGGAGGTTAGTCAGATGAGGCTCCGAGACGGGGGGGTAGGAACGGGAAAGGGGTTGGGCAGCCTTCCGATGCTGACCTACCCCAGCGCCCGCCCGAAGGGGCAGGCTGGTAGTCTCTCAGAAGGTCGGATGAGGGGGTGTAAGGGACGGGGGGGTTGGGCTTCGCCCCTTCCAGGGGTTGGATAGGGGCTACGGGACCGGGAAGGAGGCTTCGCCCCCCGTCCCTTTCAGGGACGGGGGGGTTGGGAGCGGGACGGGGGGGTTGGGAGCGGGACGGGGGGAGTTGGGCGAAGCCTTCCGATGCTGACCTCCCCAGCTCCCGCCCCTTTCGGGGCGGGAGCTGGGGTAGGTCAGCTTCGGAAGGTCGGATGGGGGGTTACCGTATGTTAGGGGCGGGCGTCGGATGGGGGTTGGCACACATCTCCTAGTTCCCCCAGAGCGACGTGACATATAGTGCAACTTAGTACCGAAAGGGAACCGATGAAACAGCCCACCCAAACCCTCTATCTACCAAGACCTTCCGAAGCTGACCATCCCAACCCCCCGTCCCTTCAACCCCCTCATCCGAATAATGCGAAGCCTCCTAACGTTCCTCCCGGTCTGCTCCCCCGTCCCTTACAGGGACGGAGGCTCTGAGGAGGTGGTTTCTTTTGGTGGAAGGTCGCCCCACATATTAGCAGCCGCTGGTTCAACCAGGTCAGCCGACGCAGCCCCAGCCCCGCCCCGAATGGGGCGGGGCTGGGGTCGATCTTATCGACCCCAAGCCGACCCAACTCCCCCCCGTCCCTAAAAGGGACGGGGATAGCTTCTCGAACCCAACCTATCCCTGAAGGGGATAGGTTGGAGTTCAGAAAACTCCTAACTCCCGCCCGAAAGGGGCGGAGCAGGGTCGGCAGGGGTTCTCGGCGGACCTGGTTTCACCCGACCCCAAGCATCCCATACGGCCGACTGTAGTCGGCCGTATGGGATGCTTGGGGCTTCGCCCAGCCCCTTTCCCGCGACCAACCCCCGTCCCTGAAAGGGACGGGGTTGTCATGTTGCTTCGCCTCGAAGCTGACCTACCCCTACGGGGTAGGTCAGCATCGAAGCTTCGCCCCGTCCCTGACCCAACCCCCCGTCCCCGGAGCCCCCATCCGACCTTCCGAGCAGACCTACCCCAGCCCCGCCCCTTTCGGGGCGGGAGCTGGTAGTCAGCAGGCTTCATAACCTCCCGTCCCCGGAGCCCCCATCCGACCCAACCCCTTTCCGTTCTACCCCCCCGTCCCTGTAAGGGACGAAGGTGAGAAAGGGGTTAGCTCGGGGGCGAAGCCCAACTCCCCCCGTCCCTAGAAGGGACGGGGAAGTAGTCAGATGAGGGTTGAAGAGACGGGAGGTTAGCTCGCCAGGGGCGAAGCCCAACCCCTTCCCGCTACCTACCCCCCGTCCCTTACACCCCTCATCCGACCCAACCCCTTTCCGTTCTACCCCCCGTCCCGGGCCCCCATCCGACCCAACCTCCCGTCCCTTTCAGGGACGGAGGTTAGCTCTACAGGGCGAAGCCCAACCCCTTTCAGCCTACCCCCGTCCCTTACAGGGACGAAGAAGGGTTGGATGTGAGACGGTAGGTGCGAAGGGGTTAGCTCACCTGAGGGGAAGCCCCCTCCGTCCTTCAACCCCCATCCGACCCCTGGAAGGGTCGGATGAAGGTGAAAGGACGGGGGTTGAGCGAAACTAAGCATCCCATACGGCCGACTACAGTCGGCCGTATGGATGCTTAAGTCAACCAGGTCAGACGAGAACCCCTGCCGACCCCTGCTCCCGCCCCTTTCGGGGCGGGAGCTGGGGTCGGCTTGGGGTCGATAAATCGATCGTCTGACCTGGTTGAACCAACGACTGCTAATATGTGGGCGAATTCCCACCAAAAGAAACCACGTTAGTCGGATGGGGGGCTCCGGGGACGGGGGGGTAGGAACGGGAAAGGGGGTTGGGTCGGATGAGGGGGTGTAAGGGACGGGGGGGTTGGACAGGGACGGGAGGTTGGGCTTCGCCCCTGAAGGGGGTCGGATGGGGGGCTCCGGGGACGGGGGTTTGGGATGGTCAGCATCGGAAGGCTTCGCCAACCCCCAGCCTCCTACCGAGCTAAGGGCTCGGTTGGGGCTGGGGGCTACGCCCAACCCCCAGTTCCCCCTCCCTGTTCCCCTTCCCTGCTCCCCGTTTCGTAACCGTTCCTAAACCTGCACCCTCCCAGTCCCCCTCCCAGTTCCCCGTTTCGTAACTGTTCCCAGCCCCCCTGCTCCCCTTCCCCGCTCCTCGTTTCGTAACCGTTCCCGTGGTGGGTGAGGTCATAACCCGTTCCCCCAACCGTTCCCCCGAACCGTTCCCCCGAACCGTTCCCAGTTCCCCCTTCCGTACTGCACACCGCAGCTGGTGGACTCGTGCTTTACACAACGGCATCGACTGAACCACGTCCCTTCCCAGTCCCCCTCCCAGTTCCCCCGTTTCGTAACTGTTCCCTGCTCCCCTTCCCCGCTCCTCGTTTCGTAACCGTTCCCATAACCCGTTCCCCCAACCGTTCCCCCGAACCGTTCCCCCGAACCGTTCCCAGTTCCCCGTTTCGTAACTGTTCCCTGCTCCCCTTCCCCGCTCCTCGTTTCGTAACCGTTCCCGTGGTGGGTGAGGTCATAACCCGTTCCCCCAACCGTTCCCCCGAACCGTTCCCCCGAACCGTTCCCATAACCCGTTCCCCCAACCGTTCCCCCGAACCGTTCCCCCGAACCGTTCCCCCGAACCGTTCCCGTGGTGGGTGAGGTCATAACCCGTTCCCCCAACCGTTCCCCCGAACCGTTCCCCCGAACCGTTCCCCCGAACCGTTCCCCCAACCGTTCCCCCAACCGTTCCCTCAACCGTTCCCAGTTCCCCCTTCCGTACTGCACACCGCAGCTGGTGGACTCGTGCTTTACACAACGGCATCGACTGAACCACGTTGAAGGAACTCGGCAAAATGCTCTATTGACTTCGGAGGATGAGAGACCCAACTGGGTGGCACATAATCGGCGGCAGCGACTGTTTACCAAAAACACATGACTCTGCAAAGCGCAGCTCGCGGCGCATCGCACAGGGTCTGACGCCTGCCCAACGGCAAACGCAAACGGCGGCGGCAACCATAACCGTCCTAAGGTAGCGAAGTTCCTTGACGCTTAATTGGCGTCCTGCATGAATGGCTGAACGACTGCCGCGCTGTCTCCAACGTGGACTCTGTGAATTTGAATTCCCCGTGCAGATGCGGGAAGGCTGGCATGGGACGAAGAGACCCTAGCAGTTTCACTGGCCGCTGCCACAACTGCTCGCAGACGTGCGTAGAATAGGTGGGACTTCCAACCCCAGCCCGCCCTTACAGGGGCGGGGCTGGGGCTCTGGGCAAATGAAATACCACTCATCGCTCTGCTGCGCGGGAAGCGACCGCCATACGGTAACCCCCCATCCGACCAACCTCCTTTCCCGTCCCTACCCCCCCGTCCCCGGAGCCCCCCATCCGACTAACGCGAAGCCTCCTAACGTTCCTCCCGGTCTGCTCCCCCGTCCCTTACACCCCCTCATCCGACCCCTGTAAGGGGTCGGATGAAACTCAGACGGGGGCAGAGGCCTGATTTCTTTGGTGGGAATCGAAGCCCAACTCCCCCCGTCCCCGGAGCCCCCATCCGACCTTCCGAGCAGACCTACCCCAGCCCCGCCCCTTTCGGGGCGGGAGCTAGTAGTCAGCATCGAAGGCTTCATAACCTCCCGTCCCCGGAGCCCCCATCCGACCCAACCCCTTTCCGTTCTACCCCCCGTCCCTGTAAGGGACGTAGTCGAAAGGGGTTAGCTCCGCCTTTCAGGGCGAAGCCCAACCTCCGTCCCTTTCAGGGACGGGAGGTTGAGCAGCTTCGATGCTGACCTACCCCAGCTCCCGCCCGAAGGGGCGAGGCTGGCAGTCTGCTCGAAGGTCGGATGAGGGGTTGAAGGGACGGAGGTTAGCTCAGGGGCGAAGCCCAACCCCTTTCCCGCAACCTACCCCCCGTCCCTTACACCCCCTCATCCGACCCCTGTAGGCGGAGCTAACCGTCCTTCAGCCCCCATCCGACCCCTGGAAGGGGTCGGATGAAGGTGAAAGGACGGGGGGTTAGACGAAGCTAAGCATCCATACGGCCGACTACAGTCGGCCGTATGGATGCTTAGTCGGATCAACCAGGTCAGACGATCGATAAATCGATCGTCTGACCTGGTTTCCTAACGACTGCTAATATGTGGGCGAATTCCCACCAAAAGAAACCACGTTAGTCGGATGGGGGGCTCCGGGGACGGGGGGGTAGGAACGGGAAAGGGGTTGAGCGAAGCCTTCGATGCTGACCTACCAGCGCCCGCCCCGAAAGGGGCGGGCTTCTCTCGAAGTCGAATGAAGACGGGGGGGTCGCCCATATTAGCAGTCGTTGGTTCAACCAGGTCAGACGACGCAGCCCCAGCCCCGCCCCGAATGGGGCGGGGCTAAGTCGACTATCGACCCAAGCCGACCCAGCTCCCGCCCGAAAGGGGCGGGAATGGCAGGGGTTCTCGTCTGACCTGGTTGATCCCGACCCCAAGCATCCCATACGGCCGACTGTAGTCGGCCGTATGGATAAGAACTAACCCCGTCCCTTTCCCCAACCCCCATCCGACCCCTTCCAGGGGTCGGATGAAGTTGAGCTTCGCCACAGGGGCGAAGCCCAACCCCTTTCCCGCAACCTACCCCCCGTCCCTTACACCCCTCATCCGACCCAACCCCTTTCCCGTTCTACCCCCCGTCCCTGTAAGGGACGAAGGTGGGAAAGGGGTTAGCTCCTGTAAGGGGTCGGATGGGGGCTCGAGACGGGGGTAAAGGCTGGAAAGGGGTTGGGTCGGATGAGGGGGTGTAAGGGACGGGGGGGTAGAGCGGGAAAGGAGGCGAAGCCCCAAGCATCTCATCCGACCCCAGCTCCCGCCCCTTTGGGGGCGGGAGCTGGGGCTTCGCCGACTGAAGTCGGTCGGATGATATGCTTGGGGTTGGGTTCCGCCCCCTGGAAGGGGTCGGGATGAAACCAGGACAGCCGAGAACCCCCTTCCAATCTCCGAAGGAGATTGGAAGGGGGTCGATTTTATCGACCCCAGCCCCGCCCCATTCGGGGCGGGGCTGGGGCTGCGTCGGCTGACCTGGTTTCACCGGCGGCTGCTTGTATGTGGGGCGACTTCCCACCAAAAGAAACCACATTATCGGATGGGGGGCTCCGGGAACGGGCTCCGCCCCTTACGCAAGCGGCTGCCGTTCCTTACCGTATGCGTAGAGAATAAGCGTTCCCGGAGCCCCCCATCCGACCCCTTCCAGATACGGAAACCCCCCATCCGACCTTCCGAAGCTGACCTACCCCAGCTCCCGCCCCGAAAGGGGCGGGGCTGAAGAGTCTGCTCGAAGATCAGATGAAACTCGAGACGGGGAGTTGGGCGAAGCCTTCCGATGCTGACCTCCCCAGCTCCCGCCCCTTTCGGGGCGGGAGCTGGGGTAGGTCAGCTTCGGAAGGTCGGATGGGGGGTACCGTATGGGAAGCAACCGCCTCTTAGCCCGCCATGTTACACGCCAGAAGAGTGGCGCACAACCGCCCGGGCTCCACCCCTTACGCATGCGGCTGCTCGTTCCCGAAGCCCCCCATCCGGCCCTTTGCAAGGGGCCGGACGGGGGTGGCGGACAACCTTCTAGAAGCCCGCCATGTTACACGCCAGAAGAGTGGCGCACAACCGCCCGGGCTCCACCCCTTACGCATGCGCTGCTAGTTTCCCGAGGCCCCCCATCTGCCCCTTACGCAAGCGCTGCTTGTTTCCCGAGGCCCCCCATCCGCCCCTTACGCATGCGGCTGCTTGTTTCCCGAGGCCCCCCATCCGCCCCTTTGCAAGGGGCCGGACGGGGGTGGCGCACAACCTTCTAGAAGCCCGCCATGTTACACGCCAGAAGAGTGGCGCACAACCTTCTATAAGCCCGCCATGTTACACACCAGAAGAGTGGCGCACAACCTTCTCTTTGCCCGCCATGTTACACACCAGAAGAGTGGCTCAACGGCAGAGCGCCTGATTCCAAATCAGGAGGTTGTGGGTTCGAGTCCCATCTTTTCTGCGCGCCCTACCTTCTTCCAGGTCTGTAAGGGCCTGGGAGGAGGCTCCGCTTATATGCGGCGCTGTGCTCCCGAGGGCCGCGCTTAGTCGCCGGCATCACGTAGGCCAGAACCATAGCCTAGCCCGGCTCCGCTTCTATGCGGCGCTGTGCTCCCGAGGGCCGCGCTTAGTCGCCGGCATCACGTAGGCCATAACCATACGCCAACGCCCGGCTCCCGCATTTAGTTGCCGGCATCACGTAGGCCATAACCATACACCGACCCCCGGCTCCCGCATGTCTAACCCATCCCGGTTCCCCCATGCCTCGCCCATCCCAGTTCCCCCGTGCCTAGCCCATCCCCGCTCCCCACGCCTCACCCACCCCAGTTCCCCCTTGTCTCTCCCATACCTCTCCCCCATCCCGGTTCCCCCATGCCTCGCCCATCCCAGTTCCCCCGTGCCTAGCCCATCCCCGTTCCCCACGCCTCACCCACCCCAGTTCCCCCCTGTCTATCCCATACCTGTCCCCCATCCCCGGAGCCCCCCCACCCGACCTTCCGAAGCTGACCTACCCCAGCTCCCGCCCCGAAAGGGGCGGGCTGAGCATCAGAAAACTTCATAACTCCCCCCCCCGTCCCTATAGGGACGAAGTGCTTCGCCCGTTCCCGGAGCCCCCATCCGACCTTCCGAGCAGACCTACCCCAGCCCCGCCCCTTTCGGGGCGGGAGCTGAAGTCAGCATCGAAGGCTTCACTAACCTCCCGTCCCCGGAGCCCCCCATCCGACTAACGCGAAGCCTCCTAACGTTCCTCCCGGTCTGCTCCCCCGTCCCTTACAGGGACGGGCTTTGGTGGGAATCGAAGCCCAACTCCCCCCGTCCCCGGAGCCCCCCATCCGACTAACGCGAAGCCTCCTAACGTTCCTCCCGGTCTGCTCCCCGTCCCTTACACCCCTCATCCGACCCTGTAAGGGGTCGGATGAAACTCGAGACGGGGGCAGGCTGAGTGGTTTCTTTGGTGGGAATCGAAGCCCAACTCCCCCCGTCCCCGGAGCCCCCCATCCGACTAACGCGAAGCCTCCTAACGTTCCTCCCGGTCTGCTCCCCGTCCCTTACAGGGACGGAAATGTTCTTTGGTGGGAACCGAAGCCCAACTCCCCCGTCCCTTTCAGGGACGGGGGGGAGTTGAGTCGCCCACATATTAGCAGTCGTTGGTTCAACCAGGTCAGACGAGAACCCCTGCCGACCCCTGCTCCCGCCCCTTTCGGGGCGGGAGCTGGGGCGAAGCCTTCCGAACCCAACCTATCCCCTTCAGGGATAGGTTGGGTTCGGAAGGCGAAGCCCAACTCCCCCCGTCCCTTTTAGGGACGGGGGATAGTCGGCTTGGGGTCGATTATCGACCCCAGCCCGCCCCATTCGGGGCGGGGCTGAAGGCGTCGTCTGACCTGGTTGATCCCGACTAAGCATCCCATACGGCCGACTGTAGTCGGCCGTATGGATGAACTCCTTAACCCCGTCCCTTTCCCCAACCCCCCATCCGACCCCTTCCAGGGGCGAAGCCCAACCCCAAGCTTCCAATTCGACCCCCAGCCCGTCCCTGAAAGGGACGGGCTGTCAGTGAGCAAACCCACCGTCCCCGGAGCCCCCATCCGACCCCTTACAGGGCGAAGCCCAACCCCTTTCCGCAGCCTACCCCCCGTCCCTTACACCCCTCATCCGACCCTGTAAGGGGTCGGATGAAACTCAGACGGGGGTGAAAGGGGTTAGTCAGATGAGGTGTGAGACGGGGAGTGAGCAAGCCTTCCGATGCTGACCTCCCAGCTCCCGCCCCTTTCGGGGCGGGAGCTGGTACTTCGAAGTCGGATGGGGGTTTAGACGGAGGTTGGGCTTCGCCCTTCCAGGGCGGAGCCCAACCCCTTTCCCGCGACCTACCCCCGTCCCTTACACCCCCTCATCCGACCCCTGTAAGGGGCGAAGCCCAACCTCCCGTCCCTTCAACCCCCCATCCGACCCAACTCCCCCGTCCCTTACAGGGACGGGGTTAGCTCGCCCTGGAAGGGGTCGGATGGGGGGTTGAAAGGACGGGGGTTGAGCAATAAGCATCCATACGGCCGACTACAGTCGGCCGTATGGGATGCTTGGAGTCGGGATCAACCAGGTCAGACGATCGATAAATCGATCGTCTGACCTGGTTGAACCAACGACTGCTAATATGTGGGCGAATTCCCACCAAAAGAAACCACGTTAGTCGGATGGGGGGCTCCGGGGACGGGGGGTAGGAACGGGAAAGGGGGTTGGGTCGGATGGGGGGTTGAAGGGACGGGGGGTTGGGCTTCGCCTTCCGAGACCAGCCTACCCCTGAAGGGATAGGCTGGTCCCCCCTACCCAGCCCCTTTCCCGCTGCCAACTCCCCCGTCCCTTTCACCCCCCATCCGACCCCTGGAAGGGGTCGGCTGAAGACTCCGAGACGGGGAGTTAAAAGTGCTGAACTTCATAAGCATCCCACGGCCGACTGTAGTCGGCCGTGTGGGATGCCATACCCCAACCCCTCCGTCCCTGAAAGGGACGGAGGGGTTGGGCTTCGCCCTGAAAGGGGCCGGGCGAAGCCTCCTTCCCGGTGCCGTAGCTCCCCACCCGACCCAACCCCCCCGTCCCTTTCAGGGACGGGGGGGCGGGGCCCCAAGCTCCAATTCGACCCCAGCCCGTCCCTTTCAGGGACGGGCTGAAATGGAAGCTTGGGGTTGGGCTTCGCCCTGGAAGGGTCGGGTGGGGGCTTCGGCACCGGGAAGGCAACAGCACCCTTTCCGCCGTAGCCCCTACCCGGCCCCTTTGAGGGCGAAGCCCAACCCCTCCGTCCCTGAAACCCCCTCATCCGACCCAACCTCCCGTCCCTGAAAGGGACGGGAGGTTGGGCTCTGAAAGGGGTCGGATGGGGGCTCAGACGGAGGGTTGGGCCAGTAGGTCTCCCGTCCCTGAAAGGGACGGGGGAGTTGGCAGCGGGAAAGGGGCTGGGCGAAGCCCCAAGCATCCCATACGGCCGACTACAGTCGGCCGTATGGGATGCTTGGGGTAGGGGGCTACGTCGGAAGGTCGGATGGGGGGGCTCCGGGGACGGGGGGGTTGGGTCGGATGAGGGGGTTGCCCTTCCCAGTTCCCCCATGTCTATTGGACCCGAGACCGATCGAGCTAACTTAGTGCAGGCCTGCGCCTTGCAGGGCCGAACCGGTGTCTGTTGCAAAAGACTCGGATGACACTAAGTTAGGGGTGAAATGCCAATCAAGTTCGGAGATAGCTGGTTTTCCGCGAAATCTATTTAGGTAAAGCGGGCAGCTCTACCGCCAGCCGTAGGTGGCTCGAACCCACTGAAGGCTGGCGGATGACACGTGCCCAGTCAAACACTCGGCGGTAAGGTCGAGTGTTGAGAGGAAAACAGTCCAGAGGTGTAGCTAAGGCCCCTAAACACCCAACCCCCCACAAACCAACCCCCACAACCCCCATCCGGCCCCAACCCCCCGTCCCATCAACCCCCAACCGACCCAACCCCAAACAAACCTTCTGGCCGACTATGTCGGCGAAGCCCCAGCCCCCGTCCCTGAAACCCCCCATCCGACTAACGCGAAGCCTCCTAACGTTCCTCCCGGTCTGCTCCCCCGTCCCTTACAGGGACGAGGTGGTCTTTGGTGGGAATCGAAGCCCAACTCCCCCCGTCCCCGGAGCCCCCCATCCGACTAACGTGGTTTCTTTTGGTGGGAATTCGCCCACATATTAGCAGTCGTTGGTGAAACCAGGTCAGACGATCGATAAAATCGATCGTCTGACCTGGTTGATCCCGACCCCAAGCATCCCATACGGCCGACTGTAGTCGGCCGTATGGATGCTGAACTTCTAACCCCGTCCCTTTCCCCAACCCCCATCCGACCCCTTCCAGGGGTCGGATGAAGAACAGGAGGTTGAGCTTCGCCCTCCAGGGGCGAAGCCCAACCCCTTTCCCGCAGCCTACCCCCCGTCCCTTACACCCCTCATCCGACCCCTGTAAGGGGTCGGATGAAGCTCAGACGGGGGGTAGGAAAGGGGTTGAGCAGCTTCGATGCTGACCTACCCCAGCCCCGCCCCTTTCGGGGCGGGAGCTGGGTAGGTCAGCATCGAAGCTTCGCCAACCTCCCGTCCCCGGAGCCCCCATCCGACCCAACCCCTTTCCGTTCTACCCCCCGTCCCTGTAAGGGACGGGGGTAGGGGTTGAACTCCACCCTCGGGGCGAAGCCCAACCTCCCGTCCCCGGAGCCCCCATCCGACCCAACCCCTTTCCCGTTTCTACCCCCCGTCCCTGTAAGGGACGAAGGTAGTCGCGGAAAGGGGTTAGCTCCGGGGCGAAGCCCAACCTCCGTCCCGGGCCCCCATCCGACCCAACCCCTTTCCCGTTCTACCCCCCGTCCCTGTAAGGGACGGGGGTAGTCAGGAAAGGGGTTAAGAAGCCCAACCTCCGTCCCTTTCAGGGACGGGAGGTTGGGTCGGATGGGGGTTTCAACGATGCTGACCTACCCCAGCTCCCGCCCCGAAAGGGGCGAGGCACAGTAGTCTGCTCAGAAGGTCGGATGAGGGGTTTCAGGGACGGGAGGTTAGCAGCTTCGATGCTGACCTACCCCAGCTCCCGCCCGAAAGGGCGGGGCTGAAGAGTCTGCTCAGAAGGTCGGATGAGGGGGTTTCAGGGACGGGAGGTTGGGCTTCGCCCCTTCCAGGGGCGAAGCCCAACCCCCTTTCCCGCAACCTACCCCCCCGTCCCTAAAAGGGACGGGGGGAGTTGGGCTTCGCCTTCCGAACCCAACCTATCCCTGAAGGGGATAGGTTGGGTTCGGAAGGCTTCGCCCCAGCTCCCGCCCCGAAAGGGGCGGGAGCAGGGGTCGGCAGGGGTTCTCGTCTGACCTGGTTGAACCAACGACTGCTAATATGTGGGCGACCCAACTCCCCCCCGTCCCTGAAAGGGACGGGGGGAGTTGGGCTTCGGTTCCCACCAAAAGAAACCACCTCCTAACGTTCCTCCCGGTCTGCTCCCCCGTCCCCGGAGCCCCCCATCCGACCCCTTACAGGGGTCGGATGAGAGTGAGACGGGGGTGACTCCGGGGACGGGGGGAGTTGGGCTTCGATTCCCACCAAAGAAACCACCTCTAACGTTCCTCCGGTCTGCTCCCCGTCCCTGTAAGGGACGGAGCAGACCGGGAGGCTGAAACTTCGCGTTAGTCGGATGGGGGCTCCGGGAACGGGCGAAGCCCAACCCCCCCGTCCCTTACAGGGACGGGGGGTTGAGCAAGCCTTCCGATGCCTACCTACAGCTCCGAAAGGGGCGGAGCTGAGCAAACTGGAAGGTTGGATAGGGGCTACGGTACCGGGAAGGAGGCTTCGCCCCCCCGTCCCCGGAGCCCCCCATCCGACCCCCTTCAGGGGCGAAGCCCAACTCCCCCCCCCGTCCCTAGAAGGGACGGGGGGGGGAGTTGGGCGAAGCCTTCCGATGCTGACCTCCCCAGCTCCCGCCCCTTTCGGGGCGGGAGCTGGGGTAGGTCAGCTTCGGAAGGTCGGATGGGGGGTTGAAGGGACGGGGGGTTGGGAGCGGGACGGGTTGGGAGGTGGAAGGTGGCCCATTTCTATGCAGCCGACAGCGCTGCATGCCGCAGCCAACAGTGCTGCATAGCACAGAGAGCGCTGCATATCGCAGCCAACAGCGCTACATTGCACAGAGAGCGCCGCATATGGCAGCCGACAGCGCTGCATGCCGCAGCCAACAGTGCTGCATAGTACAGAGAGCGCTGCATATCGCAGCCAACAGCGCTGCATTGCACAGAGAGCGCCGCATAGCACAGAGAGCGCCGCATATGGCAGCCGACAGTTTTCTTGGGACGAGCGCCGCATAGCGCAGAGAGCGCCGCATATGGCAGCCGACAGTTTTCTTGGGACGAGCGCCGCATAGCACATAGAGCGCCGCATTGCGCAGAGAGCGCCGCATATGGCAGCCGACAGTTTTCTTGGGACGAGCGCCTCCCCAACGGTAACGGAGGCGAGCAACGGTCTGCCCAGCGCCGATCTGGAAAGGCAGGCTTGACTGCAAGAGCCACCGCTCGAGCAGGTGCTCACGCAGGCAGAAGTGACCCACGCCGTGCGCTGCCAAGCTGCCGCGGCAGCGATGCTGCGGCCGGGCGGCGCGCGACGGCGTGACCATCGGACAAAAGCTACGCTAGGGATAACAGGCTTATGCGGGCAGAGAGTTCACATCGAATCCCGCGTTTGGCACCTCGATGTTGGATCATCGCGTCCTGGGGCTTCAGAAGGTCCCGAGGGTTGGATTGTTCATCCATGAAAGCGGTACGTGATCTGAGTTCAGAACGTCGTGAGACAGTTCGGTTTCTATCTATGTCAGCGAGGAAGAGTTGCTACAGGGGTGTTAGTACGAAAGGACCAAACGCCCCCGAACCTCTGGTGCACCTGTTGCGGAAGCGCGCATCGCAGGGCAGCTAAGTTCGTGCCGGCCTGACACGGGCCACCATGCAACCACTCCATCCCCGGCGGCTGCGGCTTGCCGGGGGCCGAGGCACAATGAGCCAGGCGGGGCTGCGACAACCGGGCGCCCGCTGTGGAACCAACCATCTATGAACTGCACGTCGGTTATACGCGCGCGTGGAACCGACCGTATAGGAAGCTGCGCGTCCGATCTACGCCCGCGTGGAACCGACCGTATAGGAAGCTGCACGTCCGATCCTACGCCCGCGTGGAACCAACCATCTATGAAGCTGCGCGTCCGATCCTACGCGCGATGGACCAACATCTCTGCAAAGGCCCGTCTGGTCCTACGCGCGCGTGGAACCGACCGTATAGGAAGCTGCGCGTCCGATCCTACGCCCGCGTGGAACCGACCGTATCTGAAGCTGCACGCTCAGTCCTACGCCCGCGTGGAACCGACCATCTATAAACTGCACGTCGGTTATACGCGCGCGTGGAACCGACCGTATCTGAAGCTGCACGCTCAGTCCTACGCCCGCGTGGAACCGACCATCTATAAACTGCACGTCGGTTATACGCGCGCGTGGAACCGACCGTATAGGAAGCTGCACGTCCGATCCTACGCCCGCGTGGAACCGACCGTCTATAAACTGCACGTCGGTTATACGCGCAATGGGCCAACATCTCTGCAAAGGCCCGTCCGGTCCTACGCGCGATGGGCCAACATCTCTGCAAAGGCCCGTCCGGTCCTACGCGCGCGTGGAACCAACCACCTATGAAACTGCACGTTCGGTCCTACGCGCGCGATGGACCAACATCTCTGCAAGGGCAAGTGATTGGTGCGATGGACCAACATCTCTGCAAGGGCAAGTGATTGGTGCGATGCGCCCTCGAGCGCGCGGTCTTTGCGCTTTGCAGATATCAAAAAAGCAGCCTGCCTCTATAGCGGAGCCCCCCGTCCAGCCCCTTACGGGCTGTACGGGGGTTGGGGTGTAGCCAAGTGGTAAGGCGTCGGGTTTTGGTCCCGTGCACCGTAGGTTCGAATCCTGCCATCCCAGCCAGCCCCCTCCCTGCCCCTCGTCAACTCCCAACCCCCGCCCCTACAGGGGCGGGGGCTACGCCCCCTGCCTTTTCCCTCGTCAACTCCCAACCCCCGCCCCTACAGGGGCGGGGGCTACGCCCCCTTCCTTTTCCCTCGTGTTGGGATTACGTTGGGATTACGCTACGCCCCCTTCCTTTTCTCTCGTCAACTCCCAACCCCCGCCCCTACAGGGGCGGGGGCTACGCCCCCTTCCTTTTCCCTCGTCAACTTCCATGAGACTTGTCCAGCCACGCAGGGTGCTCTTTCGCGGATAACAGAGCCTATCACCGTAGTTGCTCTCTTTTGAGCTGCGTTTTGCGATGACGTGATGCGTTTCGCTTGCCACATCGCACTTTAGTTCCCAGAGGTTAGCTATGTTGATAGGTTGTGCACACATTGCCCGTCACGTTCCGAGAGTGGGGTGCATCCGAAGACGCGGAACGATGCCGCTCTGCTCGCCACCGTCCACGGTGACCCCCGCGATTGGAATGAAGTCGTAACAGGTTTGTGTAGGGGAACCTGCACAAGAGTTGTTCTATTAAACTGAGAGATCTGGCCCGGCCGGAGATTGTATGCCTGGCCCGGCAAAGCCGGGAGGGGTTGGGCCGGGGCGAAGCCCCAGCTCCCGCCCCTTTCGGGGCGGGAGCCGGGGTTTCTGCTTGCGTGCTGGCCCGGCAAAGCCGGGAGGGGTTGGCGAACCCCAGCCACCTTTCCCGCTACCAACCCCCGTACCCGGGGCCCCCCATCCGACCCCTCCCGGCAAAGCCGGGAGGGACTGGCCGGGGCGAAGCCCCAGCTCCCGCCCCTTTCGGGGCGGGAGCCGGGGTTTATGATTGTATGCCTGGCCCGGCAAAGCCGGGAGGGGCTGAGCCGGGGCGGCGAAGCCTCCTTCCCGGTCCCGCAGCCCCCATCCAACCTTCCGAAGCTGACCTACCCCAGCTCCCGCCCCTTTCGGGGCGGGAGCTGGGGTAGGTAGGCATCGGAAGGCTTCGCCCAACCCCCCCCGTCCCCGGAGCCCCCCATCCGACTAACGCGAAGCCTCCTAACGTTCCTCCCGGTCTGCCCCCCGTCCCTTACACCCCCTCATCCGACCCAACCCCCTTTCCCGTTCCTACCCCCCCCGTCCCTGTAAGGGACGAAGAAGCAGGAAAGGGGGTGGCTGGGGGGGTCGGATGGGGGCTCCAGGGGGACTCTTTGGACCAAAAGAAACCACATTATCGTAGCCCCAGCCCCGTCCCCGGAGCCCCCCATCCGACTAACGCGAAGCCTCCTAACGTTCCTCCCGGTCTGCCCCCCCGTCCCTTACAGGGACGGGGAGCAGGCTCAGGGCTGAGAAGTGGTTTCTTTTGGTGGGAATCGAAGCCCAACTCCCCCCGTCCCCGGAGCCCCCCATCCGACTAACGCGAAGCCTCCTAACGTTCCTCCCGGTCTGCCCCCCCGTCCCTTACAGGGACGGGCTCAGGGCTGAAATGATTTCTTTGGTGGGAATTCGCCCACATATTAGCAGTCGTTGGTTCAACCAGGTCAGACGAGAACCCCTGCCGACCCCTGCTCCCGCCCCTTTCGGGGCGGGAGCTGGGGCGAAGCCTTCCGAACCCAACCTATCCCCTTCAGGGATAGGTTGGGTTCAGAAAACAATAACTCCCCGTCCCTTTTAGGGACGGGGGGGAGTTAGTCGGCTTGGGGTCGATTATCGACCCCAGCCCGCCCCATTCGGGGCGGGGCTGGGCTGCGTCGTCTGACCTGGTTGATCCCGACTAAGCATCCCATACGGCCGACTGTAGTCGGCCGTATGGGATGAACTCCTTAACCCCGTCCTTTCCCAACCCCCATCCGACCCCTTCCAGGGGTCGGATGAAGTGAACAGGAGGTTAGCTTCGCCCTCCAGGGCGAAGCCCAACCCCTTTCACAACCTACCCCCGTCCCTTACAGGGACGGGGGGGTAACGGAAAGGGGTTGGGTCGGATGGGGGTTGAAGGGACGGGGGGAGTTGGGTCGCCCACATATTAGCAGTCGTTGGTGAAACCAGGTCAGACGAGAACCCCTTCCAATCTCCGAAGGAGATTGGAAGGGTCATTATCGACCCAAGCCGACCCAGCTCCCGCCCGAAAGGGGCGGAGCTGGTCGGCTCTCGTCTGACCTGGTTGATCCAACAAGCATCCCATACGGCCGACTGTAGTCGGCCGTATGGGATGAACTTAACCCCGTCCCTTTCCCAACCCCCATCCGACTAACGCGAAGCCTCCTAACGTTCCTCCCGGTCTGCTCCCCCGTCCCCGGAGCCCCCCATCCGACCCCTTACAGGGCGAAGCCCAACCCCTTTCCGCAGCCTACCCCCCGTCCCTTACAGGGACGGGAAAATAGGAAAGGGGTTAGAATCGAGGAGTGAGACAGGGGGTAGGAACGGGAAAGGGGGTTGGGCGAAGCCTTCCGATGCTGACCTACCCCAGCGCCCGCCCCGAAAGGGGCGGGGCTGGGGTAGGTCTGCTTCGGAAGGTCGGATGGGGGGTTACAGGGACGGGCTGGGGTCGGATGGGGGGTTACCGTATCTGGAAGGGGTTGGATGGGGGCTGCGGGACCGGGAAGGAGGTTTCTGCTTGCTTGTTCACCGAGTGCTCATCAACGAGCTTTGTCTTGTCTAGTTCCCAATGGCGTTGCATGGCTGAAAGATACCGCTACCAGAGCGAGTCGTTCAAGTGCTCATCAACGAGCTTTGTCTTGTCTAGTTCCCAATGGCGTTGCATGGCTGAAAGATACCGCTACCAGAGCGAGTCGTTCAAGTCCTCATGGCCCTTGTAGAGTGGGCTACACGTGTATGACACTGGGCAGACCAAAGCACGGCCTCAAAGCTGCCCGCCCGGATTGGCTTCTGAAACTGGAGGCCATGAAGTCGGAATCGCGAGTAATCGTGGATTAGTCAGGCCACGGTGAAGCTCAGCTAACCTAAACCATTCCGAAAACCCCACCCCCGTCCCCCCTCGGCCATTTGCACAATGACCAACTAGTTCCCCCCGAACCGCTCAGCAAACCTCAACCATAGAGTTGAGTGGGCTGACAAACCCCAGCTCCCGCCCGCTCCCAACCCGCCCCTGAAAGGGGCGGGCGAAGCCTCCTTCCCGGTCCCGTAGCCCCCATCCAACCTTCCGAAGCTTACCTACCCCAGCTCCCGCCCCTTTCGGGGCGGGAGCTAAACAAACATCAGAAGCTTCATAACCCCCCGTCCCCGGAGCCCCCCATCCGACTAACGCGAAGCCTCTAACGTTCCTCCCGGTCTGCTCCCCGTCCCTTACACCCCTCATCCGACCCTGTAAGGGGTCGGATGAAGCTCCAGACGGGGGAGCATGGTTTCTTTGGTGGGAATCGAAGCCCAACTCCCCCCGTCCCCGGAGCCCCCCATCCGACCTTCCGAAGCAGACCTACCCCAGCCCCGCCCCTTTCGGGGCGGGAGCTGGGGTAGTCAGCATCGAAGGCTTCACTAACCTCCCGTCCCCGGAGCCCCCATCCGACCCCTTCCAGGGCGAAGCCCAACCCCTTTCCCACAGCCTACCCCCCGTCCCTTACAGGGACGGGGTAGGAAAGGGGTTGGTCAGATGGGGGTTGAGGGAGGTTAGCTCCTCCAGGGGCGAAGCCCAACCCCCTTTCCCGCAACCTACCCCCCCGTCCCTTACACCCCCTCATCCGACCCCTGTAAGGGGCGAAGCCCAACCTCCCGTCCCTGAAACCCCCCATCCGACCCAACTCCCCCCGTCCCTTACAGGGACGAGCGAACTAAGCTCAATTCGACCCCAGCCCGTCCCTTTCAGGGACGGGCTGAAATCGAAGGCTTAAGTTGGGCTTCGCCCTGGAAGGGTCGGATGGGGGTTGAAAGGACGGGGGTTAGGCAATAGCATCCCATACGGCCGACTACAGTCGGCCGTATGGGATGCTTGGGGTCGGGATCAACCAGGTCAGACGATCGATAAATCGATCGTCTGACCTGGTTGAACCAACGACTGCTAATATGTGGGCGAATTCCCACCAAAAGAAACCACGTTAGTCGGATGGGGGGCTCCGGGGACGGGGGGGTAGGAACGGGAAAGGGGGTTGGGTCGGACGGGGGGTTTCAGGGACGGGGGGGAGTTGGGTCGCCCACATATTAGCAGTCGTTGGTGAAACCAGGTCAGACGAGAACCCCTTCCAATCTCCGAAGGAGATTGGAAAGTCATTATCGACCCCAAGCCGACCCAACTCCCCGTCCCTAAAGGGACGGGGGAGCTGTCTCCGAACCCAACCTATCCCTGAAGGGGATAGGTTGGGTTCAGAAAACTCGCCCGCTCCCGAAAGGGGCGGGAGCAGGGGTCGGCAGGGGTTCTCGTCTGACCTGGTTGATCCCGACCCCAAGCATCCCATACGGCCGACTGTAGTCGGCCGTATGGATGCTTAACCAACCCTTTCCGTGACCAACCCCCGTCCCTGAAAGGGACGGGGTTGTCGCGAAAAGGCTTTCCGAGACCAGCCTATCCCTTCAGGGATAGGCTGGTCCCCCTACCCTGCCCCTTTCCCGCCGTAGCCCCCTACCCGGCCCCTTTTCAGGGCGAAGCCCAACCCCTCCGTCCCTTTCAGGGACGGAGGGTTGAAGCCAGGTAAGTCTCCGTCCTTTCACCCCCATCCGACTAACGCGAAGCCTCTAACGTTCTCGGTCTGCCCCCGTCCCTTACAGGGACGGGAAAGTTTCTTTGGTGGGAATTCGCCCACATATTAGCAGTCGTTGGTTCAACCAGGTCAGACGAGAACCCCTGCCGACCCTGCTCCCGCCCCTTTCGGGGCGGGAGCTAGTCGGCTTAGTCGATTTATCGACCCCAGCCCCGCCCCATTCGGGGCGGGGCTGGGCTGCGTCGTCTGACCTGGTTGATCCCGACTAAGCATCCCATACGGCCGACTGTAGTCGGCCGTATGTGCTGAAGCCTTAACCCCGTCCCTTTCCCCAACCCCCCATCCGACTAACGCGAAGCCTCTAACGTTCTCCCGGTCTGCCCCCGTCCCTTACAGGGACGGGAATCGAAGCCCAACTCCCCCGTCCCTTTCAGGGACGGGGGGAGTCGCCCATATTAGCAGTCGTTGGTTCAACCAGGTCAGACGAGAACCCCTGCCGACCCTGCTCCCGCCCCTTTCGGGGCGGGAGCGAGCAACCTTCGAACCCAACCTATCCCCTTCAGGGATAGGTTGGGTTCAGTAACTCCCCCGTCCCTTTTAGGGACGGGGGCTAGTCGGCTTGGGGTCGATTATCGACCCAGCCCGCCCCATTCGGGGCGGGGCTGGGGCTGTCGTCTGACCTGGTTGATCCCGACTAAGCATCCCATACGGCCGACTGTAGTCGGCCGTATGCTAACCCCCGTCCTTTCCCAACCCCCATCCGACCCCTTCCAGGGGCGAAGCCCAACCCAAGCTTCCAATTCGACCCCAGCCCGTCCCTGAAAGGGACGAGGCTGAAATCGTGAGCTCCCCCCCGTCCTGTAGGGACGGGGAGTGAGAAGCCTTCCGATGCTGACCTCCCCAGCTCCCGCCCCTTTCGGGGCGGGAGCTGGGGTGAACAGGAGGTTGAGCTTCGCCAGGGGTCGGATGGGGGGTTGAAGGGACGGGGGGGTTGGGCTTCGCCCCTGGAAGGGGTCGGCTGGGGGGCTCCGGGGACGGGAGGTTGGGCTTCGCCCCTGAAAGGGGCGAAGCCCAACCCCCTTTCCCGCAACCTACCCCCCCGTCCCTTACAGGGACGGGGGGGTAGGAACGGGAAAGGGGGTTGGGTCGGATGGGGGGCTCCGGGGACGGGCTGGTTCGGAAGGTATGCTTGGGGTTGGGAGTTATACTGGGACGAAAGGGGCGGGAGCTGGGGTAGGTCAGCTTCCGATAACCCCACCCCCATCCCCCTCGGCCATTTGCACAATGACCAACAAGTTCCCCCCGAACCGCTCAGCAAATACAATCGGCAGATTGGCTTGGAAGCAGCCACACTCCATGGAAAGCGTAATAGCTCACCGATTTAGCTGAGGGTTCCACCATATGTTCGGGACTATACACACACAGGCGCCTTGTCCGCGCCTCTCCTACCCCCTACCCCTTCGCCCCGCTCCCAACCCCATGCATACCTTCCGAACCAGCCCGTCCCCGGAGCCCCCCATCCGACTAACGCGAAGCCTCCTAACGTTCCTCCCGGTCTGCTCCCCCGTCCCTTACACCCCCTCATCCGACCCCTGTAAGGGGTCGGATGAAACTCCAGACAGGGGAGCTGAGGCTGATGACTTTGGTGGGAATCGAAGCCCAACTCCCCCCGTCCCGGAGCCCCCATCCGACCTTCCGAGCAGACCTACCCCAGCCCCGCCCCTTTCGGGGCGGGAGCTGGTAGGTCAGCATCAGAAGCTTCATAACCTCCCGTCCCCGGAGCCCCCATCCGACCCAACCCCTTTCCGTTTCTACCCCCCGTCCCTGTAAGGGACGGGGGTAGAAAGGGGTTAAACCCACCCTTTCGGGGCGAAGCCCAACCTCCCGTCCCTTTCAGGGACGGGAGGTTAACGATGTGACCTACCCCAGCTCCCGCCCGAAAGGGGCAGAATGAGTCTGCTCAGAAGGTCGGATGAGGGGTTGAAGGGACGGAGGTTAGCTCAGGGCGAAGCCCAACCCCTTTCCCGCAACCTACCCCCCGTCCCTTACACCCCCTCATCCGACCCCTGTAGGCGAACCCGTCCTTCAGCCCCCATCCGACCCTGGAAGGGTCGGATGAGAAAAGGACAGGGGGTTGAAAGCTAAGCATCCCATACGGCCGACTACAGTCGGCCGTATGGGATGCTTAAGTCGGATCAACAGGTCAGACGATCGATAAATCGATCGTCTGACCTGGTTTCAACGACTGCTAATATGTGGGCGAATTCCCACCAAAAGAAACCACGTTAGTCGGATGGGGGGCTCCGGGGACGGGGGGGTAGGAACGGGAAAGGGGTTGGCGAAGCCTTCGATGCTGACCTACGCGCCCGCCCCGAAAGGGGCGAATCTGCTCAGATCGATGGGGTTGAAGGACGGGGGAGTTGGGTCGCCCATATTAGCAGTCGTTGGTGAAACCAGGTCAGACGACGCAGCCCCAGCCCCGCCCCGAATGGGGCGGGGCTAGTCATTCTCGACCCAAGCCGACCCAGCTCCCGCCCGAAAGGGGCGAGCAAAGTCGGCAGGGGTTCTCGTCTGACCTGGTTGAACCAGCGACTGCTAATATGTGGGCGAATTCCACCAAAGAAACCACCTCGTTCCTCGGTCTGCTCCCCGTCCCCGGGCCCCATCCGACCCCTTACAGGGGTCGGATGGGGGGTTGAAGGGACGGGGGGGTTGGGAGCGGGACGGGGGGAGTTGGGTTGGATGGGGGCTACGGGACCGGGAAGGAGGCTTCGCCCCTGTCCCGTTCCCCACCCCCGCCCCTGCAAGCGACGGGGGTTGGGCTGAATGGGGGGCTCCGGGGACGGGCTGAAGGGGGGGGCTACGCCCCCTACCTCCAGCCCGACCCCGCTCCCTACCCCTGTCCCGTTCCCCACCCCCGCCCCTGCAAGCGACGGGGGTTGGGCTGGATGGGGGGCTCCGGGGACGGGGGTTGGTGCTTCGTGATGAGATAGTGCGAAGAATGGCGTAATGATACCAAGCCAAATACGTTCTAATCGGTTCCATCGGTGAAAGCGTGCTGCCCTTAATTGAGGGGTTTCCTCAGCGGTGCCTCCTTCCCGGCCCCAACCCCCATCCCGGCCCCCAACCCCCATCCCGGCCCCCAATCCCCATCCCGGTTACGAAGCCCCCCAACCGACCCAACCCCAAACAAACCTACCCCAGCTCCCGCCCCGAAAGGGGCGGGAGCTGGGGCTTCGCCCCTTTCCGATCTCTTTCAGAGACGAAGCCCCAGCCCGTCCCTGTCCAACCCCCCCGTCCCTTACAGGGACGGGGGGGTTGGGTGAAAGGGACGGGCTGGGGTCGGGTGAAACCAGGTCAGTCGAGATATTTCATATCTCGACTGACCAGGTTTCACCGGCGGCTGCTAATATCTGGGGCGACTTTTCCACCAAAAGAAACCATATCAGTCGGAAAGGGGTACCCGGCCGACATAGTCGGCGAAGCCCCAGCCCCCGTCCCTGAAACCCCCCATCCGACTAACGCGAAGCCTCCTAACGTTCCTCCCGGTCTGCTCCCCCGTCCCTTACAGGGACGGGGGTTTTCTTTGGTGGGAATCGAAGCCCAAATCCCCCCGTCCCCGGAGCCCCCCATCCGACCCCTTCCAGGGGCGAAGCCCAACCCCCTTTCCCGCAACCTACCCCCCCGTCCCTTACACCCCCTCATCCGACCCCTGTAGGCAGACTAACCCCGTCCTTCAGCCCCCATCCGACCCTGGAAGGGTCGGATGAAATTGAAAGGACAGGGGGGTTGAGCAACTAAGCATCCATACGGCCGACTACAGTCGGCCGTATGGGATGCTTAAGTCGGATCAACAGGTCAGACGATCGATAAATCGATCGTCTGACCTGGTTTCACCAACGACTGCTAATATGTGGGCGAATTCCCACCAAAAGAAACCACGTTAGTCGGATGGGGGGCTCCGGGGACGGGGGGGTAGGAACGGGAAAGGGGGTTGGGCGAAGCCTTCCGATGCTGACCTACCCCAGCGCCCGCCCCGAAAGGGGCGGGGCTGGGGTAGGTCTGCTTCGGAAGGTCGGATGGGGGGTTGAAGGGACGGGGGGGAGTTGGGTCGCCCACATATTAGCAGTCGTTGGTGAAACCAGGTCAGACGAGAACCCCTGCCGACCCCTGCTCCCGCCCCTTTCGGGGCGGGAGCTGGGGCGAAGCCTTCCGAACCCAACCTATCCCCTTCAGGGATAGGTTGGGTTCGGAAGGCGAAGCCCAACTCCCCCCGTCCCTTTTAGGGACGGGGGGGAGTTGGGTCGGCTTGGGGTCGATTTTATCGACCCCAGCCCCGCCCCATTCGGGGCGGGGCTGGGGCTGCGTCGTCTGACCTGGTTGATCCCGACCCCAAGCATCCCATACGGCCGACTGTAGTCGGCCGTATGGGATGCTTGGGGCTTCGCCCAACCCCCCGTCCCTTTCCCCAACCCCCCATCCGACCTTCCGAAGCAGACCTACCCCAGCCCCGCCCCTTTCGGGGCGGGCGCTGGGGTAGGTCAGCATCGGAAGGCTTCGCCCAACCTCCCGTCCCTTCAACCCCCTCATCCGACCTTCCGAAGCAGACCTACCCCAGCCCCGCCCCTTTCGGGGCGGGAGCTGGGGGTCAGCATCGAAGCTTCATAACCTCCCGTCCCTGAAACCCCTCATCCGACCCAACCTCCCGTCCCTTTCAGGGACGGGAGGTTAAGCAGCTCGAGCAGACCTACCCCAGCCCCGCCCCTTTCGGGGCGGGAGCTGGGGTAGTCAGCATCGAAGCTTCGCCTCCGTCCCTTCAACCCCTCATCCGACCTTCCGAGCAGACCTACCCCAGCCCGCCCCTTTCGGGGCGGGAGCTAGTAGTCATCAAGGCTTCATAACCTCCCGTCTGAAACCCCCATCCGACCCAACCTCCCGTCCCTGAAAGGGACGGAGGTTAGCTCGCCCTGAAGGGCGAAGCCCAACCCCCGCAGCCTACCCCCGTCCCTTACAGGGACGGGAAGAGGCTGTAGAACGGGAGGTTAGCTCCTGAGGGGCGGAGCTAACCCCTTTCCGCGACCTACCCCCGTCCCTTACAGGGACGGGGGGAAGGTGGAAAGGGGTTGGTCGGATGGGGCTCCGGGGACGGGAGGTTGGGCTCTGAAGGGCGAGCTAACCCCTTTCACAACCTACCCCCGTCCCTTACAGGGACGGGGGTAGGCTGGAAAGGGGTTGGTCAGATGGGGGCTCCGGGGACGGGAGGTTGGGCTTCACTGAGGGGCGAAGCCCAACCCCTTTCCGCAGCCTACCCCCGTCCCTTACAGGGACGGGGAAAGGGGTTGGGTCGGATGGGGGCTCCGGGGACGGGAGGTTGGGCTTCGCCTTCCAGGGCGGAGCCCAACCCCTTTCCCGCTACCTACCCCCGTCCCTTACACCCCTCATCCGACCCAACCCCTTTCCGTTTCTACCCCCCGTCCCTGTAAGGGACGAGGGAGGGAAGAAGGGTTGAGCTCACCCTGGGGGCGAAGCCCAACCTCCATCCTTCAACCCCCATCCGACCCCTGGAAGGGGTCGGATGAAGGTGGACGGGGGTTGGGCAAACTAAGCATCCCATACGGCCGACTACAGTCGGCCGTATGGATGCTTAGTCAGATCAACCAGGTCAGACGATCGATTTTATCGATCGTCTGACCTGGTTGAACTAACGACTGCTAATATGTGGGCGAATTCCCACCAAAAGAAACCACCTCCTAACGTTCCTCCCGGTCTGCTCCCCCGTCCCGGAGCCCCCATCCGACCCCTTACAGGGGTCGGATGAGAAGTGAGATCGGATGGGGGCTCCGGGGACGGGGGGTAGGAACGGGAAAGGGGGTTGGGTCGGATGGGGGTTTCAGGGACGGGAGGTTGGGCTTCGCCCTTCCAGGGCAACCCCTTTCCCGCGACCTACCCCCGTCCCTTACACCCCTCATCCGACCCAACCCCTTTCCGTTCTACCCCCCGTCCCTGTAAGGGACGAAGGTGCAGAAAGGGGTTGAGCCTCCTGTGGGGCTTCAAACCCCATCCGACCCCTGGAAGGGGTCGGATGAAGGAAAGGACGGGGGTTAGGCGAAGCTAAGCATCCCATACGGCCGACTACAGTCGGCCGTATGGATATGAGTCGGATCAACCAGGTCAGACGATCGATAAATCGATCGTCTGACCTGGTTGAACCAACGACTGCTAATATGTGGGCGAATTCCCACCAAAGAAACCACCTCTAACGTTCTCCCGGTCTGCTCCCCGTCCCTGTAAGGGACGAGGCTCATGCTAGTCGGATGGGGGCTCCGGGGACGGGGGGTAGGAACGGGAAAGGGGGTTGGCGAAGCCTTCCGATGCTGACCTACCCCAGCGCCCGCCCCGAAAGGGGCGGGGCTGGGGTAGGTCTGCTTCGGAAGGTCGGATGGGGGGTTACAGGGACGGGCTGGGGTCGGATGAGGGGGTTGAAGGGACGGAGGGAGTTGGGCGAAGCCTTCCGATGCTGACCTACCCCAGCTCCCGCCCCGAAAGGGGCGGGGCTGGGGTAGGTCTGCTTCGGAAGGTCGGATCAGGGGGTTTAGGGGCGAAGCCCCAGCTCCCGCCCCTTTCGGGGCGGGAGCTGGGGTAGGTCAGCACACTATACTCTGCGGAAGGCTTCGCCCCAGCCCCGTCCCCGGAGCTGGGGTCGGATGGGGCTGAAAAGGACCGGGAAGGGGGCGAAGCCCCCTTCCCGGTCGGATGGGGCTGAAAAGGACCGGGAAGGGGGCGAAGCCCCAAGCATCTCATCCGGCCGACTGAAGTCGGCCGGATGATATGCTTGGGGTTGGGAGTTTACGAGGGGGAAGGGGTTGGGATGGGGGAATCGGCTAGTTTTCTTATGCGTCTTTTCCAAAAAGTTCAAGTCCTTCAAATGATGAACCAGCACCTGGTTGTGTACCCGACTCCGATGAACCTTAACTGGTCGTGGAGCTGGGGTTCCCTGGCTGGCGCGCTGCTTAGCTCGCAGATCGTCACTGGCATTCTGCTGGCCATGCACTACGTGAGCCACGTGGATTATGCTTTCCAGAGCGTGCAGCACTTGATGACCGACGTGCCGAGCGGCATGATCCTGCGCTACGCGCACGCGAACGGCGCGAGCCTGTTCTTCATCGTGGTGTACATGCACGTCCTGCGCGGCCTCTACTACAGCAGCGGCATGCAGCCACGCGAGACCGTGTGGATCAGCGGCGTCGTGATTCTGCTGGTGATGATCATCACCGCGTTCATTGGCTACGTGCTCCCGTGGGGCCAGATGTCGTTCTGGGGCGCCACCGTCATTACCAGCCTGGCGACTACCCTGCCGGTCGTGGGCCACACCATCCTGTACTGGCTGTGGGGTGGCTTCAGCGTGGACAACCCGACCCTGAACCGCTTCTTCAGCTTCCACTACACCCTGCCGTTCCTGCTGGCCGGCCTCAGCATCTTCCACATCGCTGCGCTCCACCAGTACGGCAGCACCAACCCGCTGGGCGTGTCGACCGCCAGCACCCAGATCAGCTTCGGCCCGTACTTCGGCCCGAAGGACCTCGTCGGCTTCTTCGCCATGCTGTTCGTCTTCGCCGTCCTCGTCTTCTTCTACCCGGAGTACCTGGGCCACCCGGACAACCTGATCCCGGCCAACCCGTACTCTACCCCGCAGCACATTGTGCCTGAGTGGTACTTCCTCTGGGTCTACGCCATCCTGCGTAGCATCCCGAACAAGGCGATGGGCGTCGCCGCCATCGGCCTGACCTTCGCCGGCCTCGCCAGCCTCCCCTTCCTCGCCATGCCGCAGGTCGGCTCCGGCAAGTTCAGGCTCGTCTCCGAGTGGCTCTTCTGGACCCTCGTCGCTGACCTGTTCCTCCTCACCTGGGTCGGCGCCATGCCAATCATGCCTGCCACCGTCCTCCTCGGCCAGGTCTGCACCGTCTACCTGTTCTTCCACATGTTCTTCGCCCTGCCAGCCATCGGTTGGCTCGAGAACCAGTTCTACCTGCGCAGCGCTCGCGCTTAACCCACCCTGAACCCCTCTCCCAACCCCCACCCATCCTTCGCCCTCTCCCAACCCCAAGCATATCATCCGACCCCAGCTCCCGCCCCCTTTCGGGGCGGGAGCTGGGGCTTCGCCGACTTCAGCGAAGCCCCCTTTCCGATCTCTTTCAGAGACGAAGCCCCAACTATCCTTCCCGGTCCTAAAAGGACCCCCATCCGAATAATGCGAAGCCTCCTAACGTTCCTCCCGGTCTGCTCCCCCGTCCCTTACAGGGACGGGGGAGCAGACCGGGAGGAACGTTAGGAGGTGGTTTCTTTTGGTGGAAGGTCGCCCCACATATTAGCAGCCGCTGGTGAAACCAGGTCAGCCGACGTAGCCCCAGCCCCGCCCCGAATGGGGCGGGGCTGGGGTCGATCTTATCGACCCCAAGCCGACCCAACTCCCCCCCGTCCCTAAAACCCCCCATCCGACCTTCCGAAGCTGACCTACCCCAGCTCCCGCCCGAAAGGGCGGGAGCTGAGGTCAGCATCAAACTTCATAACTCCCCGTCCCTTACACCCCCTCATCCGACCTTCCGAGCAGACCTACCCCAGCCCCGCCCCTTTCGGGGCGGGCGCTGGGGTAGTCAGCATCGAAGGCTTCACTAACCCCTTTCCCGTTCCTACCCCCCCGTCCCCGGAGCCCCCCATCCGACTAACGCGAAGCCTCTAACGTTCCTCCCGGTCTGCTCCCCGTCCCTTACACCCCTCATCCGACCCTGTAAGGGGTCGGATGAAACTCCGAGACGGGGGCAGAGGAAGTCTTTGGTGGGAATCGAAGCCCAACTCCCCCGTCCCCGGAGCCCCCATCCGACCTTCCGAGCAGACCTACCCCAGCCCCGCCCCTTTCGGGGCGGGAGCTGGGCAGAAGCTTCATAACCTCCCGTCCCCGGAGCCCCATCCGACCCCCCCTTTACCCCTTCCTGGGGCCGACTGTCAGGGAAACTCCGAAGGCCAACCCCCCCCGGCCCCCCCGACCCTTTCCCGTTCCTACCCCCGTCCCCGGGCCCCATCCGACCCAACCTCCCGTCCCTTTCAGGGACGGGAGGTTTCTACAGGGGTCGGATGAGGGTGGAGACGAAGTGAGTGACGGGGGAGCTCCTCGGCGAAACCTCCGTCCCTTTCAGGGACGGGAGGTTGGGTCGGATGGGGGTTTCAGACGGGAGGTTAAGCAGCTTCGATGCTGACCTACCCCAGCTCCCGCCCGAAAGGGGCGGGCTGAAACAGGTCTCGGAAGGTCGGATGAGGGGGTTGAAGGGACGGGAGGTTAGCTCTCCAGGGCGAAGCCCAACCCCTTTCCCGCAACCTACCCCCCCGTCCCTTACACCCCCTCATCCGACCCCTGTAGGCGGAGCCCAACCGTCCTTCAACCCCCATCCGACCCTGGAAGGGTCGGATGATGAAAAAGGACGGGGGGTTGGGCGAACTAAGCATCCCATACGGCCGACTACAGTCGGCCGTATGGGATGCTTGGAGTCGGGATCAACCAGGTCAGACGATCGATAAATCGATCGTCTGACCTGGTTTCCTAACGACTGCTAATATGTGGGCGAATTCCCACCAAAAGAAACCACGTTAGTCGGATGGGGGCTCCGGGGACGGGGGGGTAGGAACGGGAAAGGGGTTAGGCAAGCCTTCGATGCTGACCTACCAGCGCCCGCCCCGAAAGGGGCAAGGGTCTCGGAAGGTCGGATGGGGTTGAAGGGACGGGGGGAGTTGGGTCGCCCACATATTAGCAGTCGTTGGTTCAACCAGGTCAGACGAGAACCCCTGCCGACCCCTGCTCCCGCCCCTTTCGGGGCGGGAGCTGGGGCGAAGCCTTCCGAACCCAACCTATCCCCTTCAGGGATAGGTTGGGTTCGGAAAACAATATCTCCCCGTCCCTTTTAGGGACGGGGGAGGTCGGCTTGGGGTCGATTTATCGACCCCAGCCCGCCCCATTCGGGGCGGGGCTGGGGCTGCGTCTGACCTGGTTGATCCCGACCCCAAGCATCCCATACGGCCGACTGTAGTCGGCCGTATGGGATGCTTGGGGCTTCGCCCAACCCCCCGTCCCTTTCCCCAACCCCCCATCCGACCCCTTCCAGGGGCGAAGCCCAACCCCAAGCTTCCAATTCGACCCCAGCCCGTCCCTGAAAGGGACGGGCTGAAATAGGCTGAACCCCCGTCCCTGTAAGGGACGGGGGGAGTGAGCAAGCCTTCGATGCTGACCTCCCAGCTCCCGCCCCTTTCGGGGCGGGAGCTGAAATCCTTCGGAGTCGGATGGGGTGACAGGAGGTTGGGCTTCGCCAGGGGTCGGATGAGGGGGTGTAAGGGACGGGGGGTAGGTTGCGGGAAGGGGTTGGGCTTCGCCCTGTAAGGGCGAAGCCCAACCTCCGTCCCTGAAACCCCTCATCCGACCTTCCGAGCAGACCTACCCCAGCCCCGCCCCTTTCGGGGCGGGAGCTGGGGTAGGTCAGCATCGGAAGGCTTCGCCCAACCTCCCGTCCCTGAAACCCCCTCATCCGACCTTCCGAAGCAGACCTACCCCAGCCCCGCCCCTTTCGGGGCGGGAGCTGGGGTAGGTCAGCATCGGAAGGCTTCGCCCAACCTCCCGTCCCTGAAACCCCCTCATCCGACCTTCCGAGCAGACCTACCCCAGCCCGCCCCTTTCGGGGCGGGAGCTGGGGTAGGTCAGCATCGAAGGCTTCATAACCTCCCGTCCCTGAAAGGGACGGGAGGTTAGCTCACTGAGGGGCGGAGCCCTACCCCTTTCCGACCTACCCCCGTCCCTTACAGGGACGGGGGGTAGGCGGGAAAGGGGTTGGATGGGGGCTCCGGGGACGGGAGGTTGGGCTTCACCTGAAGGGCGGAGCTAACCCCTTTCCGCGACCTACCCCCGTCCCTTACAGGGACGGGGGGTAGGCTGGAAAGGGGTTGGGTCGGATGGGGGCTCCGGGGACGGAGGTTGGGCTTCGCCCTGAAGGGCGGCCAACACAACCTACCCCCGTCCCTTACACCCCTCATCCGACCCAACCCCTTTCCGTTCTACCCCCGTCCCTGTAAGGGACGGGAAGGCGGAAAGGGGTTAGCTCACCCTGTAAGGGGTCGGATGGGGGCTCCAGACGGGGGTAGGAACGGGAAAGGGGTTGGGTCGGATGGGGGCTCCGGGGACGGGAGGTTGGGCGAAGCCTTCCGATGCTGACCTACCCCAGCTCCCGCCCCGAAAGGGGCGGGGCTGGGGTAGGTCTGCTTCGGAAGGTCGGATGGGGGGCTCCGGGGACGGGGGGGCGGGGCCCCAAGCTCCAATTCGACCCCAGCCCGTCCCTTTCAGGGACGGGCTGGGGGTCGAATTGGAAGCTTGGGGTTGGGCTTCGCCCCTGGAAGGGGTCGGATGGGGGGCTCCGGGGACGGGGGGAGTTGGGCTTCGCCTTCCGAACCCAACCTATCCCTGAAGGGGATAGGTTGGGTTCGGAAGGCTTCGCCCCAGCTCCCGCCCCGAAAGGGGCGGGAGCAGGGGTCGGCAGGGGTTCTCGGCGGACCTGGTTTCACCCGACCCCAAGCATCCCATACGGCCGACTGTAGTCGGCCGTATGGGATGCTTGGGGCTTCGCCCAGCCCCTTTCCCGTGGCCAACCCCCGTCCCTGAAAGGGACGGGGGTTGGTCGCGGGAAAGGGTGCTGGGCTTCGCCTTCCGAAGCTGACCTACCCCTACGGGGTAGGTCAGCATCGGAAGGCTTCGCCCAGCCCCCCGTCCCTGACCCAACCCCCCCGTCCCCGGAGCCCCCCATCCGACCCCTTACAGGGGCGAAGCCCAACCCCCTTTCCCGCAACCTACCCCCCCGTCCCTTACAGGGACGGGGTAAGGCTGAAAGGGGTTGGGTCAGATGAGGGTGTGAGACGGGGGTTGGACAGGAGGTTGGGCTTCGCCCCTTCCAGGGGCTACGCCCAACCCCCCCGTCCCTTCAACCCCCCATCCGACTAACGCGAAGCCTCCTAACGTTCCTCCCGGTCTGCCCCCCGTCCCTTACACCCCCTCATCCGACCCTGTAAGGGTCGGATGAAACTCCGAGACGGGGAGCATACCAGGAGGAACGATAGTGAAACTCAGAACGCTTATTCTCTACGCATACAGTAAGGAGCGGGCGAAGCCCGCGGTTATGCGAGCGGGATATTCGCGGCTGTTCTCTACGCATACGGTAAGGAGCGCTTATTCTCTACGCGGGCGAAGCCCGCCCCACGCCCCCTTCGCGGGCTCAGCCCGCCCCACGTCCCCTTGCAATCTGGGACCGTGGCTCGTGCTAGTCGCTCGGCTTCGCCGTTGGGGCCGGATGCAGCTTAGTACTGCGCCATCGCCCAGTTCCCCCATGTACTTCCTCATCTGCCTGTTGGCGCACTGCGCCATCGCCCAGTTCCCCCATGTACTTCCTCATCTGCCTGTTGGCGCACTGCGCCCTTCTCTCGATCGGCGTCAGCTGGACCCGCAGTCCATTCATGGCGCTGATGTTCGCCGTCATGCTGTTCACTAACGCTTCCATCGCGATGCTCATGCTGGGCTTCGAGTTCCTCGCCCTCCTGAACATGCTCGTCTACGTCGGCGCGCTCGCGGTCCTGTTCCTCTTCGTGATCATGCTCCTCGAGCTCCCGGCCACCGAGCTGCGCGCCTACAACCGCGGCTGGAGCACCCTTGCGCTGGCCGGCGTGCTGGCGTCCCGCGCGTTCACCGCGGCGCCGGAGAGCTTCGGCTTCACCCCGTCGTTCGAGGCGCTGACCTTTGTGGGCCACGCGCTGTACGTGCGTTACGCGGACCTGCTGATCCTGAACAGCCTCGTGCTGACCGTTGCTCTGTTCGGTGCCCTCGTACTGGCCCACCTGCGCTAGTTAGTCCCATCGCCCCCTACCGATCTCTTGCAGAACCATTCCCGCTCCCAACCCCAAACAAACCTACCGGCCCCTGCCCCCGTCCCCGGAGCCCCCCATCCGACCCAACCCCCTTTCCCGTTCCTACCCCCCCGTCCCCGGAGCCCCCCATCCGACCCCTTACAGGGGCGAAGCCCAACCCCCTTTCCCGCAACCTACCCCCCCGTCCCTTACACCCCCTCATCCGACCCCTGTAAGGGGCGAAGCCCAACCTCCCGTCCCTGAAAGGGACGGGAGGTTAGTCGGATGAGGTGTGAGACGAAGGAAGGAAAAGGGTTGGGCTTCGCCCTTCCAGGGGCGTAGCCCAACCCCTCAACCCCCATCCGACCTTCCGAGCAGACCTACCCCAGCCCCGCCCCTTTCGGGGCGGGCGCTGGTAGTCAGCATCGAAGGCTTCATAACCCCTTTCCCGTTCCTACCCCCCGTCCCCGGAGCCCCCCATCCGACTAACGCGAAGCCTCTAACGTTCCTCCCGGTCTGCTCCCCGTCCCTTACAGGGACGTGTGGTTTCTTTGGTGGGAATCGAAGCCCAACTCCCCCCGTCCCGGAGCCCCCATCCGACCCCTTCCAGGGGCGAAGCCCAACCCCTTTCACAGCCTACCCCCGTCCCTTACAGGGACGGGGAAAAGGGGTTGATCGATGGGGGTTTCAGAGAAGTAGTCGCCCACATATTAGCAGTCGTTGGTTCAACCAGGTCAGACGACGCAGCCCCAGCCCCGCCCCGAATGGGGCGGGGCTAGTCGATTATCGACCCAAGCCGACCCAGCTCCCGCCCGAAGGGGCGGGCTCGTCTGACCTGGTTGATCCCGACCCCAAGCATCCCATACGGCCGACTGTAGTCGGCCGTATGAATGCTAACCCCCGTCCCTTTCCCCAACCCCCATCCGACCCCTTCCAGGGGCGAAGCCCAACCCAAGCTTCCAATTCGACCCCAGCCCGTCCCTGAAAGGGACGGGCTGTCGAATGAGCTTAACCCGTCCTGTAAGGGACGGGGGAGTGAGCAAGCCTTCGATGCTGACCTCCCAGCTCCCGCCCCTTTCGGGGCGGGAGCTGGTGTCCTTCGGAGTCGGATGGGGTGGGTTGAGCTTCGCCAGGGGCGAAGCCCAACCCACAACCTACCCCCGTCCCTTACACCCCTCATCCGACCCCTGTAAGGGGTCGGATGAAGACTCAGACGGGGGTAGAACGGAAAGGGGTTGGGTCGGATGAGGGGGTGTAAGGGACGGGGGGTAGGTCGCGGGAAAGGGGGTTGGGCTCCGCCCCTGGAAGGGGCGAAGCCCAACCTCCCGTCCCTGAAAGGGACGGGAGGTTGGGTCGGCTGGGGGGCTCCGGGGACGGGGGAGTTGGCACGGGAAAGGGTGCTGGGCTTCGCCTCCTTCCCGGTGCCGAAGCCCCCACCCGACCCCTTCCAGGGGCGAAGCCCAACCCCAAGCTTCCAATTCGACCCCAGCCCGTCCCTGAAAGGGACGGGGGGGTTGGGTCGGGTGGGGAGCTACGGGACCGGGAAGGAGGCTTCGCCCGGCCCCTTTCAGGGCGAAGCCCAACCCCTCCGTCCCTTTCAGGGACGGAGGGGTTGGGGCCGGGCGAAGCCCCAAGCATCCCACACGGCCGACTACAGTCGGCCGTGTGGGATGCTAGGCAACCAACACCCTTTCCCGTGCCAACTCCCCCGTCCCTGAAAGGGACGGGGGAGTTGGCAGCGGGAAAGGGGCTGGGTAGGGGGGACCAGCCTATCCCTGAAGGGATAGGCTGGTCTCGAAGCCAGCACCCTTTCCGCGACCAACCCCCGTCCCTTTCAGGGACGGGGTTGTCACGGGAAAAGTGCTGAGCTTCGCCTTCAAGCTGACCTACGGGGTAGGTCAGCATCGGAAGGCTTCGCCCAGCCCCCCGTCCCTGACCCAACCCCCCCGTCCCTGTAAGGGACGGGGGGGTTGGACAGGACTTCGCCCTGAGGGGCGAAGCCAACCCCTCCCACAACCTACCCCCGTCCCTTACACCCCTCATCCGACCCCTGTAAGGGTCGGATGGGGGCTCCGAGACGGGGGTAGGCGGAAAGGGTTGGGTCGGATGGGGGGCTCCGGGGACGGGAGGTTGGGCTTCGCCCCTGTAAGGGGGTCGGATGGGGGGCTCCGGGGACGGGGGGGGTTGGGCGAAGCCTTCCGATGCCTACCTACCCCAGCTCCCGCCCCGAAAGGGGCGGGAGCTGGGGTAGGTAAGCTTCGGAAGGTTGGATAGGGGCTACGGGACCGGGAAGGAGGCTTCGCCCCCGTCCCCGGAGCCCCCCATCCGACCCCCTTCAGGGGCGAAGCCCAACTCCCCCCCCCGTCCCTAGAAGGGACGGGGGGGGGAGTTGGGTCGGATGAGGGGGTTGAAGGGACGGGGGGGGTTGGGAGCGGGACGGGGGGGGTTGGGCGAAGCCTTCCGATGCCTACCTACCCCAGCTCCCGCCCGGGGCAGAGCTGGGGTAAACTCAGAAGGTTGGATAGGGGCTACGGGACCGGGAAGGAGGCTTCGCCCCCCGCCGAGGTATTGAGGACCCCAACGATCGGCGTCAGAACACGGTCCAGCCAACACAAGCGCAGCACACGGTCCAGCCAACACAAGCGCAGCACACGGTCCAGCCAACACAAGCGCAGCACACGGTCCAGCCAACAGAAGCGCAGCACACGGCTATGCCAGCACCAGGCGCAGTACACGGCTATGCCAGCACCAGGCGCAGCACACGGCTATGCCAGCACAAGCGCAGCACACGGCTATGCCTGCACCAGACGCAGCACGCAGGGGCCGTACTCAATCTGACAGTTTGGTTCTGGCTGAGTAGACAAGCGGCCATCCGCGGGTCAGACATGCGAGTGGGCTTCAGTGGAGTCCCGCATACGGGTGAGAAGAGCAATCGCGAGCTCCAGCGCTGTGCTGGAGAATCGGTTGCAGGATTTGGCGGTTGGTGCGGAGACGGTCTTGCGCAGCGCACCAAACCATATCCTTGGCCTGGCTGGAAGGCTTTAGGCCACAGCGGAACTGAAACAAGGTCCGTCGCCTCCCCGGCGCAGCAGTGGTGAATTTTTGGCAATGGGCTAACGCCTGACCAAGATGCGGAAGATTTGAGACACAAGCGTCAGCCCTCTCCCCAGCCTTTTCCGCGCGGGAAATACCGGGAGGGAGGCTCCGCCCCAACATCATTCCCCCTTACACCCCCTCATCCGACCCCTCCCCTTCAGGGAGGGGTCGGGAACGGAAGGCTGAGCCCCTGTAACCCCCTCATCCGACCTTCCGAAGCTGACCTACCCCAGCTCCCGCCCCGAAAGGGGCGGGAGCTGGGGAGGTCAGCATCGGAAGGCTTCGCCCAACTCCCCCCGTCCCGCTCCCAACCCCCCCGTCCCTGAAACCCCCCATCCGACTAACGCGAAGCCTCCTAACGTTCCTCCCGGTCTGCTCCCCCGTCCCTTACTGGGACGGGGGAGCAGGAATTCTTTGGTGGGAATCGAAGCCCAACTCCCCCCGTCCCCGGAGCCCCCATCCGACCTTCCGAGCAGACCTACCCCAGCCCCGCCCCTTTCGGGGCGGGAGCTGTAGTTCAGCATCGGAAGGCTTCATAACCTCCGTCCCGGGCCCCCATCCGACCCAACCCCTTTCCGTTCTACCCCCGTCCCTTACAGGGACGGGGCTGAAAAGGGAGCCCAACCCCTTTCCCGCGATCTACCCCCGTCCCTTACACCCCCTCATCCGACCCCTGTAGGCGAAGCCCAACCTCCCGTCCCTTCAACCCCCATCCGACCTTCCGAGCTGACCTACCCCAGCTCCCGCCCGAAAGGGGCGGGAGCTGAAGATCAGCATCGAAAACTTCATAACTCCCCCGTCCCTTACACCCCCTCATCCGACCTTCCGAGCAGACCTACCCCAGCCCGCCCCTTTCGGGGCGGGCGCTGGGCATCAGGCTTCATAACCCCTTTCCGTTCTACCCCCCGTCCCCGGAGCCCCCATCCGACCCCTTACAGGGCGAAGCCCAACCCCTTTCCGCAGCCTACCCCCCGTCCCTTACACCCCTCATCCGACCCCTGTAAGGGTCGGATGAAACTCAGAGACGGGGGTAGGGGTTAGAGGAAAGGGGTCCTGTAAGGGGTCGGATGGGGGCTCCGAGACGGGGGGCGAATAGCTCAATTCGACCCCAGCCCGTCCCTTTCAGGGACGGGCTGAAATGGTTGAGCTTCGCCCTGGAAGGGGTCGGATGGGGGTTGGGGAAAGGACGGGGGTTGGGCAACTAAGCATCCATACGGCCGACTACAGTCGGCCGTATGGGATGCTTAGTCGGGATCAACCAGGTCAGACGACGCAGCCCCAGCCCCGCCCCGAATGGGGCGGGCTAAGTCGATAAATCGACCCCAAGCCGACCCAACTCCCCCCGTCCCTAAAAGGGACGGGGAGATGGCTTCTCTCGAACCCAACCTATCCCTGAAGGGGATAGGTTGGGTTCAATAGCTCCCGCCCGAAAGGGGCGGGAGGCAGGGGTTCTCGTCTGACCTGGTTGAACCAACGACTGCTAATATGTGGGCGACCCAACTCCCCCCGTCCTTCAACCCCCATCCGACCTTCCGAGCAGACCTACCCCAGCCCCGCCCCTTTCGGGGCGGGCGCTGAAGTCAGCATCGAAGGCTTCATAACCCTTTCCCGTTCCTACCCCCCGTCCCCGGAGCCCCCATCCGACTAACGTGGTTTCTTTTGGTGGGAATTCGCCCACATATTAGCAGTCGTTGGTGAAACCAGGTCAGACGATCGATTTATCGATCGTCTGACCTGGTTGATCCCGACCCCAAGCATCCCATACGGCCGACTGTAGTCGGCCGTATGGATGCTGAACTACTAACCCCGTCCCTTTCCCCAACCCCCATCCGACCCCTTCCAGGGGTCGGATGAAGTGAAGGGGTTCTTCCTACAGGGTCGGATGAGGGGGTGTAAGGGACGGGGGGTAGGTTGCGGGAAAGGGGTTGGGCTTCGCCCTGGAGAGCCAACCTCCGTCCCTTCAACCCCTCATCCGACCTTCCGAGCAGACCTACCCCAGCCCGCCCCTTTCGGGGCGGGAGCTGGGGTAGTCAGCATCGAAGGCTTCATAACCTCCCGTCCTGAAACCCCCATCCGACCCAACCTCCCGTCCCTGAAAGGGACGGGGCTCTGAGGGGCGAAGCTAACCCCTTTCCGCAACCTACCCCCGTCCCTTACAGGGACGGGGGGTAAACGGAAAGGGGTTGGTCAGATGGGGGCTCCGGGACGGGAGGTTGGGCTTCGCCCTGAGGGGCGGAGCTAACCCCTTTCCGCGACCTACCCCCGTCCCTTACAGGGACGGGGGGTAGGAAAGGGGTTGGGTCGGATGGGGGCTCCGGGGACGGGAGGTTAGGCGAAGCCTTCGATGCTGACCTACCAGCTCCCGCCCGAAAGGGGCGGGGCTGGGGTCTGCTCAGAAGGTCGGATGGGGGCTCCGGGACGGGGAGTTGGGCTTCGATTCCCACCAAAACCACCTCTAACGTTCTCCGGTCTGCTCCCCGTCCCTGTAAGGGACGGGGGGGCTTCGCGTTAGTCGGATGGGGGGCTCCGGGGACGGGGGGGTAGGAACGGGAAAGGGGGTTGGGTCGGATGGGGGTTTGAAGGGACGGGGGGGGTTGGGCTACGCCCCTGGAAGGGGTCGGATGGGGGGGCTCCGGGGACGGGGGGCGAAGCCTCCTTCCCGGTCCCGTAGCCCCTCTCCAACCTTCCGAAGCTTACCTACCCCAGCTCCCGCCCCGAAAGGGGCGGGGCTGGGGTAGGTCTGCTTCGGAAGGTCGGATGGGGGGGCTCCGGGGACGGGGTAGTTGGGCGAAGCCTTCCGCAAAGTCTAGTGAGCTGCCCTACCCCAGCTCCCGCCCCCGTCCCTATAGGGACGGGGGGGGGAGTTGGGCGAAGCCTTCCGCAGAGTATAGTGAGCTGCCCTACCCCAGCTCCCGCCCCCGTCCCTATAGGGACGGGGGGGGGGGGAGTTGGGCAAGCCTTCCGCAGAGTATAGTGAGCTGCCCTACCCCAGCTCCCGCCCCCCGTCCCTATAGGGACGGGGGGGGGGGGTGAGCGAAGCCTTCGATGCCTACCTACCCAGCTCCCGCCCGAAAGGGGCGGAGCTGTCAGCTCGGAAGGTTGGATGGGGGCTGCGGGACCGGGAAGGAGGCTTCGCCCCGGCTCAGCCCCTCCCGGCTTTGCCGGGCCAGGCATGCACTCATAACCCCGGCTCCCGCCCCGAAAGGGGCGGGAGCTGGGGCTTCGCCCCGGCCAGTCCCTCCCGGCTTTGCCGGGAGGGGTCGGATGGGGGCTCTGGGGACGGGGGTTGGGTGCGGGGCGGGGGGTTGGGGCCAGATGGGGGGGGTGGGAGTTTGGGGTGTTGGGGCCAGATGGGGGGATGGGAGTTTGGATAGTTGGGGCCAGATGGGGGGATGGGAGTTTGGGGTGTTGAATGAGCGATAAGCAGCCGCCGGCTGCAGTTTGGGGAGTTGAATGAGTGATATAGTTTCTGGATGGATGCTCTGTTTCTGCTGAGCCTGGGTGTGGACGCTCTGTTTCTGCTGAGCCTGGGTGTGGACGCGATTGGCCACCGGCTGCAGTTTGGGGAGTTGAATGAGCGATATAGTTTGGGGAGTTGAATGAGCGGAATAGTTTCTGGATGGGTGCTCTGTTTATGCATATAGTTTCTGGATGGATGCTCTGTTTATGCATATAGTTTCTGGATGGATGCTCTGTTTATGCATATAGTTTCTGAATGGATGCTCTGTTTATGCTACTAATGTTGTCGTTTTGTGTTTGCGTATCTGGCCTGATTCCGTCGAGCCAGGTGAGCGTGGCGCGTTCGTGGGCGCTGCTGTCGAGCGTGCTGCCGATGTTTGTGTCGCTGTGGATGTGGTGGAACTTTGATGCGAGCGGCCACCAACTGCAGGGCCTGGTGTTGCTGCCGCGCCTGCACCTGAGCTTGGGCGTGGATGCGATTGGGCTGAGCCTGGTGGTGCTTACTTCGGCGCTGTTCCCGGTGATGATGATGCTGGTGCGTACGGTGGCGGGCTTCCAGCTGTTCCTGGTGCTGGAGCTGTGCATTATGGGAGCGCTGCTGGTGCTGGACCTGCTGGGCTTCTACGTGCTGTTCGAGGCGAGCCTGATTCTTCTGTTCCTCCTGATTGGCCGCTACCCGTACGGCAGCCTGGAGGCCGCCTATAAGATCGTGCTCTACACTATGGTTGGCTCGCTGGTGCTGCTGCCGGTCCTGCTCCTGAGCTACTCGGAGTACGGCACGACCAACGTGGTCATCCTGCAGCTGTGTACCTGCGGCAGCGGCCGCGAGTGGCTGCTGGGCTGGGGTCTCCTGGCGGTGTTCTCGGTGAAGATTCCGCTGATGCCGGTTCACCTGTGGCTCCCGGAGGCGCACGTGGCGGCGCCGACTGCGGGCAGCGTGCTCCTCGCGGGCATTCTCCTCAAGCTCGGCGGCATCGGCTTCATCCGCTACATGATCCCCGTCTGCCCCTCCTTCACTGCCTCCGTATTCCCGCTCCTTTCCTGCATGTGCCTCGTGTCGTTCCTCTTCTCGAGCCTCAGCACCCTCCGCCAAATCGACCTGAAGAAGATCGTGGCCTACTCCTCGATTGCCCACATGAGCATGCTCACCCTCGCCCTCTTCTCCCAGGCCGAGTTCTCCGCCGTCGCCGCCTCCTTCATGATGGTCGCCCACGGCATCGTGTCGCCCGCGCTCTTCCTCCTCGTCGGCCTCCTCTATGACCGCGCCCACACCAAGCTCCTCGCCTACCTCACCGGCCTCGGCGCTTCCATGCCCGTCTTCTGCACCCTCTTCCTCGTCTTCACCCTCGCCAACCTAAGCTTCCCCCTCTTCCCCAACTTCGTCGCCGAGATGCTCTGCCTCGTCTGCCTCTTCGCCGTCCATGAGCTACTCGCCTACGTCTTCTGCGTCTGCCAGGTACTCGGCGCCGCCTACGGCTTCTGGGCCTTCAACCGCGTCGTCCACGGCGTACCCACCACCGCCATCACCTGCCCAGACCTCACCCGCTCTGAGTTCCACATGGTCCTCCCGCTCCTCGCGGGCGTACTGTGGCTTGGCCTCAAGCCAATGGCTTAAGACAGCCCAATTCCCCTTCCCCACCCCAAGCATATCATCCGGCCGACTGAAGTCGGCCGGATGAGATGCTTGGGGCTTCGCCTCCTTCCCGGTCCTGTAAAGGACCGGGAAGGAGGCTTCGCCCCAAACCGATCCCCGTTAGGGGCGAAGCCCAGCCCCCGTCCCCGGAGCCCCCCATCCGACCCCCTTCAGGGGCGAAGCCCAACTCCCCCCCCCCGTCCCTAGAAGGGACGGGGGGGGGAGTTGGGCGAAGCCTTCCGATGCTGACCTCCCCAGCTCCCGCCCCTTTCGGGGCGGGAGCTGAAGCCCAAGCATCCCATACGGCCGACTACAGTCGGCCGTATGGGATGCTTGGGGTCGGTTTGGGCTTCGCCCCCTTCCCTTCCCGGACCTGAAACCCCATCCGACCCCCCAGGGGCCGGAAGGAACGTATGGAGGCTCCGCCCGCTCCTCGCAGGCGTGCCGCAACTAGAACCCGCGGCTTGGGGCATAACGCAAGCCACCACCATACGCCGAAGCTCACCAACAGAGAACATTCCATCCCAATCCCCGCACAGGCGTAGCCCCAACCTCCCTCCCCGGTCCTTTTACCCCCTCATCCAACCCTACTCCCCCCCGTCCCTGAAACCCCCTCATCCGACCTTCCGAAGCTGACCTACCCCAGCTCCCGCCCCGAAAGGGGCGGGAGCTAATCAGCATCAACTTCTCCCCCCCGTCCCTTCTAGGGACGGTACTTCGCCTTCAAGGGGCGAAGCCCAACCTCCCGTCCCCGGAGCCCCCCATCCGACCCCCTTCAGGGGCGTAGCCCAACCCCCCCGTCCCTTCAACCCCCCATCCGACCCAACCCCCCCGTCCCTTTCACCCCCTCATCCGACCCAACCCCTTTCCCGTTCTACCCCCCCGTCCCTGTAAGGGACGAAGGTAGGAAAGGGGCTCCCTGTAAGGGGCGAAGCCCAACCTCCGTCCCTTCAACCCCCATCCGACCCAACCCCTTTCCGTTCTACCCCCCGTCCCGGGCCCCCATCCGACCCCTTACAGGGGTCGGATGAAATGAGACGGGGGTCGTGAAAGGGGTTAACTCCTGGAAGGGGCGAAGCCCAACCTCCGTCCCTTCAACCCCCATCCGACCCAACCCCTTTCCGTTCTACCCCCCGTCCCGGAGCCCCCATCCGACCCCTTACAGGGGTCGGATGAAGACGGGGTAATGTGAAAGGGGTTGGGCTCCACCCTGGATGGGGTCGGATGGGGGTTGGGGAAAGACGGGGGTTGGGCGAAACTAAGCATCCCATACGGCCGACTACAGTCGGCCGTATGGGATGCTTAGTCGGGATCAACCAGGTCAGACGACGCAGCCCCAGCCCCGCCCCGAATGGGGCGGGCTAAGTCGATAAATCGACCCCAAGCCGACCCAACTCCCCCCGTCCCTAAAAGGGACGGGGAGTGCTTCGAACCCAACCTATCCCTGAAGGGGATAGGTTGGGTTCGAAACAACTCCCGCCCGAAAGGGGCGGGAGCAGGTCGGCAGGGGTTCTCGTCTGACCTGGTTGAACCAACGACTGCTAATATGTGGGCGACCTACTCCCCCCGTCCCTGAAACCCCCATCCGACCCAACCCCTTTCCGTTCTACCCCCCCGTCCCGGAGCCCCCATCCGACCCCTTACAGGGGTCGGATGAGGTGAGACGGGGGTAGACGAAAGGGGTTGCTCGCCCTGGAAGGGGCGAAGCCCTCCGTCCCTTCAACCCCTCATCCGACCTTCCGAGCAGACCTACCCCAGCCCCGCCCCTTTCGGGGCGGGAGCTGGGGTAGGTCAGCATCATAACCTCCCGTCCTGAAACCCCCATCCGACCCAACCTCCCGTCCCTGAAAGGGACGGGGTTAGCTCGCCCTGAAGGGGCGAGCTAACCCTTTCACAGCCTACCCCCCGTCCCTTACACCCCCTCATCCGACCCCTGTAGGCGAGCTAACCTCCCGTCCCTGAAAGGGACGGGAGGTTAGTCGGATGGGGGCTCCGGGGACGGGGGGTAGGAACGGGAAAGGGGTTGGGTCGGATGGGGGCTCAGAGACGGGAGGTTGGGCTTCGCCCTGAAAGGGCGGAGCTAACCCCTTTCCGCGACCTACCCCCGTCCCTTACAGGGACGGGGGTAGGCTGGAAAGGGGTTGGGTCAGATGGGGCTCCGGGGACGGGAGGTTGAAGCCTTCGATGCTGACCTACCCCAGCTCCCGCCCCGAAAGGGGCGAAGGCTGCTGAAGGTCGGATGGGGGCTCCGGGGACGGGGGAGTTGGGCTTCGATTCCCACCAAAGAAACCACCTCTAACGTTCCTCCCGGTCTGCTCCCCGTCCCGGGCCCCATCCGACCCCTTACAGGGGTCGGATGAGAAGTGTAAGAGACGGGGAGGCTTCGCGATAGTCGGATGGGGGCTCCGGGGACGGGGGGTTGGGCGTAGCCCTGGAAGGGCGAAACCTCCCGTCCCTTTCAGGGACGGGAGGTTAGGCGAAGCCTTCGATGCTGACCTACCCAGCGCCCGCCCCGAAAGGGGCGGGGCTGAGGTAGGTCTGCTCGAAGGTCGGATGGGGGTTGGGGAAAGGGACGGGGGTTGGGCGAAGCCCAAGCATCCATACGGCCGACTACAGTCGGCCGTATGGGATGCTTAGTCGGGATCAACCAGGTCAGACGACGCAGCCCCAGCCCCGCCCCGAATGGGGCGGGGCTAAGTCGATAAATCGACCCAAGCCGACCCTGCTCCCGCCCGAAAGGGGCGGGCAGGGGTCGGCTCGCCTGACCTGGTTGAACCAACGACTGCTAATATGTGGGCGACCCAACTCCCCCCCGTCCCTTCAACCCCCCATCCGACCCAACCCCCTTTCCCGTTCCTACCCCCCGTCCCCGGAGCCCCCCATCCGACCCCTTACAGGGCGAAGCCCAACCCCTTTCCGCAGCCTACCCCCGTCCCTTACAGGGACGGGGAAAGGGGTTAGTCGAATGAGGGGTGTAAGGCGGGGGTAGGTCGCGGAAAGGGGTTGAATCCGATGCTGACCTACCCCAGCGCCCGCCCCGAAAGGGGCGGGGCTGGGGTAGGTCTGCTTCGGAAGGTCGGATGGGGGGTTACAGGGACGGGCTGGGGTCGGATGGGGGGCTCCGGGGACGGGCTGGTTCGGAAGGTATGCTTGGGGTTGGGCTTCGCCCCTTTGCTAGGGGCCGGATGGTGGGGCCTGGCGGCTGTCACATCTCTTGGCTGCGCGCAGCCGCCAATAATGGAGCCATCCCCTCAGCCACCGGCTGATGTCTTCGGCGCGCAGCCGCCAATCGCGAAGCCCCCCATCCGGCCCCTTCGCAGGGGCCGGAATGGGGGGGTTGAGCCATCCCCTCAGCCACCGGCTGAGGTCTTCGGCGCGCAGCCGCCAATCGCGAAGCCCCCATCCGGCCCCTTCGCAGGGGCCGGAATGGGGGGGTTGAGCCATCCCCTCAGCCACCGGCTGAGGTCATCGGCGCGCAGCCGCCAATAATGGAGCCATCCCCTCAGCCACCGGCTGAGGTCTTCGGCGCGCAGCCGCCAAGAGCTTAGCCTTTGCCTCAGCCCACTGGCTGAGGCCATCGGCGCGGAGCCCCCCACCAACCCCCGCTTGCGCTCTTTTTTGGGGTAGCTTCCAGAGATTGCGCCGTAACCCCCACCACATGGTCAGGCAAGCAGATTCGTTTGCACAGCTCATCATTCTACAATCGTGTGTCCCCTAAGCCCCTTCCCGATCCCGTAGGCCCCGCTTCACCTCGCGAGCTCCCAACGCCCCTGCCTCCCTCACCTCGCGAGCTCCCATGCCCGCTTGCCCGCTCCCCCAGTTCCCCCATCAGCAGAGTCCCGACAAATCACGTGCCAGCAGTCGCGGGAATACGTGAGGGGCCAGCTTTCTACACATGGATTCGGCGTACAGCGCGTTCCTGCGAGTTAGCCCTAGGTGCCGTTGGGCATTGTTTGGTGTATCGGTTAAATGAGAGGAGCCCAATCGGAACGCCATCGGCGAAGGCACCAGCGGGCCTAGGGCCTTAGCAAACACGCGGAAGTCTGGGGAGCGAAACGGATTAGAGACCCGTGTAGTCCAGACCGTCAACTACGGGTGCGATTACTTCCCACCCCGCCTGATGATACTATGATTCCCATATCAAATCAAAGATCCTGGCAGCGACCTATATACGCGGTGGAATATGCGGTTTAATTCGATCCAACGCGCAAAATCTTACCACTCTTTAACTTTCCATTCTAAGCTACGATGTTCCTTTCTTGGTTCGTCGCATTGCAATCCGTTTTCGTAACCTGTTCCTGCAATCCGTTTTCGTAACCTGTTCCTGCAATCCGTACCCCGAGGGCTTCGCCCCTTTCCGACCCCAGCCCGTCCCTGTAACCCCCCATCCGACCTTCCGAAGCAGACCTACCCCAGCCCCGCCCCTTTCGGGGCGGGCGCTGGTCAGCATCGAAGCTTCATAACCCCTTTCCCGTTCCTACCCCCCCGTCCCCGGAGCCCCCCATCCGACCCCTTACAGGGGCGAAGCCCAACCCCCTTTCCCGCAACCTACCCCCCCGTCCCTTACACCCCCTCATCCGACCCCTGTAGGCAGACTAACCGTCCTTCAGCCCCCATCCGACCCTGGAAGGGTCGGATGAAGGTGAAAGGACGGGGTTGGTCGGATCAACCAGGTCAGACGATCGATAAATCGATCGTCTGACCTGGTTTCTAACGACTGCTAATATGTGGGCGAATTCCCACCAAAAGAAACCACGTTAGTCGGATGGGGGGCTCCGGGGACGGGGGGGTAGGAACAGGAAAGGGGTTGAATGAGGGTGTAAGGGACGGGGTAGGTTGCGGGAAAGGGGTTGGGCTTCGCCCTGGAGGGGCGAAGCCCAACTCTCAACCCCATCCGACCCAACCCCTTTCCCGTTCTACCCCCGTCCCTGTAAGGGACGGTAGTACAGGAAAGGGGTTGGGCTCGCCCTGGAAGGGGTCGGATGGGGGGCTCCGGGGACGGGAGGTTGGGCGAAGCCTTCCGATGCTGACCTACCCCAGCTCCCGCCCCGAAAGGGGCGGGGCTGGGGTAGGTCTGCTTCGGAAGGTCGGATGGGGGGCTCCGGGGACGGGCTGGGGTCGGAAGGGGTACCCGAGGGCTTCGTCAGGGGCTTCGCCCCTGAAAAGGGGCCGGGCGAAGCCTCCTTCCCGGTGCCGTAGCTCCCCACCCGACCCCAAGCATCCCATACGGCCGACTGTAGTCGGCCGTATGGGATGCTTGGGGCTTCGCCCAGCCCCTTTCCCGTGACCAACCCCCGTCCCTGAAAGGGACGGGGGTTGGTCGCGGGAAAGGGTGCTGGGCTTCGCCTTCCGAGACCAGCCTATCCCTTCAGGGATAGGCTGGTCCCCCCTACCCAGCCCCTTTCCCGCCGTAGCCCCCTACCCGGCCCCTTTTCAGGGCGAAGCCCAACCCCTCCGTCCCTGAAACCCCCTCATCCGACCCCTGAAAGGGGTCGGATGAAGCTCCGAGACGGAGGGTTGAGGCCGGTAGTACTCCCGTCCCTTTCACCCCCATCCGACCCAACCCCTTTCCGTTCTACCCCCCGTCCCTGTAAGGGACGAAGGCAGAAAGGGGGTGGAAGGGGCGAAGCCCAACCTCCGTCCCTGAAACCCCTCATCCGACCTTCCGAGCAGACCTACCCCAGCCCCGCCCCTTTCGGGGCGGGAGCTGGGAACATCGAAGGCTTCAACCTCCCGTCCTGAAACCCCTCATCCGACCTTCCGAAGCAGACCTACCCCAGCCCCGCCCCTTTCGGGGCGGGAGCTGGGGTAGGTCAGCATCGGAAGGCTTCGCCCAACCTCCCGTCCCTTCAACCCCCTCATCCGACCTTCCGAAGCAGACCTACCCCAGCCCCGCCCCTTTCGGGGCGGGGAGAGGCTTCATAACCTCCCGTCCCTGAAAGGGACGGGAGGTTAGCTTCGAAGGGGCGGAGCTAACCCCTTTCCGCGACCTACCCCCGTCCCTTACAGGGACGGGGGGTAGGAACGGGAAAGGGGTTAGTCGGATGGGGGCTCCGGGGACGGGAGGTTAGCTCCTGAAGGGCGAAGCTAACCCTTTCCGCAACCTACCCCCGTCCCTTACACCCCTCATCCGACCCAACCCCTTTCCGTTCTACCCCCCGTCCCGGAGCCCCCATCCGACCCCTTACAGGGCGAAGCCCAACCCCTTTCCGCAGCCTACCCCCGTCCCTTACAGGGACGGGGAAAGGGGTTAATGATGAGGGGTGAACGGAGAAGAAAGGGGTTAGCTCCTGTAAGGGGTCGGATGGGGGGCTCCAGACGGGGGGGTAGAGCGGAAAGGGGTTGGGTCGGATGGGGGCTCCGGGGACGGGAGGTTAGCTCACCAGGGCGAAGCCCAACCCTTTCACAACCAACCCCCGTCCCTTACAGGGACGGGGGGGTAGGAACGGGAAAGGGGGTTGGGTCGGATGGGGGCTCCGGGGACGGGAGGTTAGGCAGCTTCGATGCTGACCTACCCCAGCTCCCGCCCCGAAAGGGGCGGGGCTGGGGTAGGTCTGCTTCGGAAGGTCGGATGGGGGGCTCCGGGGACGGGGGGGGGGCATACCGGAAGGCACGTTAGGAGGCGAGCGTCCTCCCCCGATCCCTGGAAGGGATCGGGGGAGGAGGTGGAATATGCGGTTTAATTCGATCCAACGCGCAAATCTTACCACCCCAAGCATCCCATACGGCCGACTGTAGTCGGCCGTATGGGATGCTTGGGGCTTCGCTCTTTATCACACATTACCTCCTTATTCCCCAACATGTTCTATCAACATGTTCTCTTGTGGCTCGTCCGAGTCGCTCGGCTTCGCCTCGCTCCTCGTCCTTCGCCTCGCAAGAGGGCAACGGTAAGAGGGCAACGGTAAGAGGGCAACGGTAAGAGGGCAACGGTAAGAGGGCAACGGTAAGAGGGCAACGGTAAGAGGGCAACGGTAAGAGGGCAACGGTAAGAGGGCAACGGTAAGAGGGCAACGGTAAGAGGGCAACGGTAAGATGGCAAGCAGATACAACATGTTCTCTTGTGGCTCGTCCGAGTCGCTCGGCTTCGCCTCGCTCCTCGTCCTTCGCCTCGCTCCTCGTCCCGAAGGTTCCTGCACCCCCAACATGTTCTCTTAACATGTTCTCTTGTGGCTCGTCCGAGTCGCTCGGCTTCGCCTCGCTCCTCGTCCCGAGCCCCCATGTTCCTGCACTTTGTTGAGATGCTTTCCCAAAGCCCCAACATGTTCTCTTAACATGTTCTCTTAACATGTTCTCTTGTGGCTCGTCCGAGTCGCTCGGCTTCGCCTCGCTCCTCGTCCTTCGCCTCGCAAGAGGGCAACGGTAAGAGGGCAACGGTAAGAGGGCAACGGTAAGAGGGCAACGGTAAGAGGGCAACGGTAAGAGGGCAACGGTAAGAGGGCAAGCAGAGACAACATGTTCTCTTGTGGCTCGTCCGAGTCGCTCGGCTTCGCCTCGCTCCTCGTCCTTCGCCTCGCTCCTCGTCCCGAAGGTTCCTGCACCCCCAACATGTTCTCTTAACATGTTCTCTTGTGGCTCGTCCGAGTCGCTCGGCTTCGCCTCGCTCCTCGTCTTCGCCTAGCTCCTCGTGATACAACATGTTCTCTTGTGGCTCGTCCGAGTCGCTCGGCTTCGCCTCGCTCCTCGTCCTTCGCCTCATGTTCTCTTAACATGTTCTCTTGTGGCTCGTCCGAGTCGCTCGGCTTCGCCTCGCTCCTCGTCCTTCGCCTCGCAAGAGGGCAACGGTAAGAGGGCAACGGTAAGAGGGCAACGGTAAGAGGGCAACGGTAAGAGGGCAACGGTAAGAGGGCAACGGTAAGAGGGCAAGCAGAGACAACATGTTCTCTTGTGGCTCGTCCGAGTCGCTCGGCTTCGCCTCGCTCCTCGTCCTTCGCCTCGCAAGAGGGCAACGGTAAGAGGGCAACGGTAAGAGGGCAACGGTAAGAGGGCAACGGTAAGAGGGCAAGCAGAGACAACATGTTCTCTTGTGGCTCGTCCGAGTCGCTCGGCTTCGCCTCGCTCCTCGTCCTTCGCCTCGCAAGAGGGCAACGGTAAGAGGGCAACGGTAAGAGGGCAACGGTAAGAGGGCAACGGTAAGAGGGCAACGGTAAGAGGGCAACGGTAAGAGGGCAAGCAGAGACAACATGTTCTCTTGTGGCTCGTCCGAGTCGCTCGGCTTCGCCTCGCTCCTCGTCCTTCGCCTCGCTCCTCGTCCCGAAGGTTCCTGCACCCCCAACATGTTCTCTTAACATGTTCTCTTGTGGCTCGTCCGAGTCGCTCGGCTTCGCCTCGCTCCTCGTCCCGAGCCCCCATGGCAATGCCTACAGGCCCAGGACTGCCCCTTCGGGGCAGATACAACATGTTCTCTTGTGGCTCGTCCGAGTCGCTCGGCTTCGCCTCGCTCCTCGTACGAGCCAGGTCATGTCCGTAACCCGTTCCCGCGAACCGTTCCCCCGAACCGTTCCCCCGAACCGTTCCCCCGAACCGTTCCCCCGAACCGTTCCCCCGAACCGTTCCCCCAGTCCAACCCCCGCCCCGTCAACCGTCCCCCGAACCGTTCCCCCGAACCGTTCCCCCAGGGGGCCATGAGTCCGAGATTGGTTGGCAAGACATGATTCTGCACCCCGCTAGTTCCCACATGATTCTGCACCCCGCTAGTTCCCACATGATTCTGCAAAGTATATCCAAGCGCTGATCTGGGTGTTCTCTTAACATGTTCTCTTGTGGCTCGTCCGAGTCGCTCGGCTTCGCCTCGCTCCTCGTCTTCGCCTAGCTCCTCGTACCTGATCCAAGCGCTGATCTTCCAAGCGCTGATCTGGGCCATCCGGGAGCTTGGGCTTGTGCCCCACCTGATCCAAGCAGAGACGACATGTTCTGCTAGCTCCCACATGATTCTGCAAAGTATTGTTACGCTAACTGTTCCTGAGCTGCCCGGTCGCTCCCACGTGATTCCGCTAAGTATTAATGATTCTGCTAAGTCTTGTGACGCTAAGTATTAATGATTCTGCTAAGTCTTGTGACGCTAACTGTTCCTGAGCTGCCCGGTAGCTCCCACGTGATTCCGCTAAGTCTTTCTGATTCTGCACCCCGCTAGTTCCCACATGATTCTGCAAAGTATTGTTACGCTAACTGTTCCTGAGCTGCCCGGTAGCTCCCACGTGATTCCGCTAAGTATTAATGATTCTGCTAAGTATTGTTACGCTAACTGTTCCTGAGCTGCCCGGTAGCTCCCACGTGATTCCGCTAAGTCTTTCTGATTCTGCACCCCGCTAGTTCCCACATGCGTAACCCGTTCCCCCCGAACCGTTCCCCAACCGTTCCCCATTCGGATGCTTTCCCAAAGCCCCAACATGTTCTCTTGTGGCTCGTCCGAGTCGCTCGGCTTCGCCTCGCTCCTCGTCCTTCGCCTCATGTTCTCTTGTGGCTCGTCCGAGTCGCTCGGCTTCGCCTCGCTCCTCGTCTTCGCCTAGCTCCTCGTACCTGATCCAAGCGCTGATCTGGGCCATCCGGGAGCTTGGGCTTGTGCCCCACCTGATCCAAGCGCTGATCTGGGCCATCCGGGAGCTTGGGCTTGTGCCCCCCCGTTACCCGTTCCCGTAACCCGTTCCCGTAACCCGTTCCCGCGAACCGTTCCCCCGAACCGTTCCCCCGAACCGTTCCCCCGAACCGTTCCCCTGAACCGTTCCCCCGAACCGTTCCCCCGAACCGTTCCCCCAACCGTTCCCCCGAACCGTTCCCTCGAACCGTTCCCCCGAACCGTTCCCCCAACCGTTCCCCCGAACCGTTCCCTCAGCAGATACAACATGTTCTCTTGTGGCTCGTCCGAGTCGCTCGGCTTCGCCTCGCTCCTCGTCCTTCGCCTCGCAAGAGGGCAACGGTAAGAGGGCAACGGTAAGAGGGCAACGGTAAGAGGGCAACGGTAAGAGAGCAACGGTAAGAGAGCAACGGTAAGAGGCAAGCAGAGACAACATGTTCTCTTGTGGCTCGTCCGAGTCGCTCGGCTTCGCCTCGCTCCTCGTCCTTCGCCTCGCTCCTCGTCCCGAAGGTTCCTGCACTTTGTTGACGTAGCCCCCGCCTCGCCCCCGCCTCGCCTCGTCAAGGGCCTCGTCAAAAGGGCAAGAAAAGAGGGGCATATTCAAGAATAGATATAAGATTTCGCTATTTCGCTTCGTCTTCGCCAAAGGCTCCGCCAAGGGCTTCGCCAAGGTTAACCCCCTCGCTCCTCGTCCCGAGCCCCCATGTTCCTGCACTTTGTTGACGTAGCCCAACATGTTCTATCAACATGTTCTCTTGTGGCTCGTCCGAGTCGCTCGGCTTCGCCTCGCTCCTCGTCTTCGCCTAGCTCCTCGTACCTGATCCAAGCGCTGATCTGGGTGTTCTCTTAACATGTTCTCTTGTGGCTCGTCCGAGTCGCTCGGCTTCGCCTCGCTCCTCGTCTTCGCCTAGCTCCTCGTGATACAACATGTTCTCTTGTGGCTCGTCCGAGTCGCTCGGCTTCGCCTCGCTCCTCGTCCCGAGCCCCCATGTTCCTGCACTTTGTTGACGTAGCCCAACATGTTCTATCAACATGTTCTCTTGTGGCTCGTCCGAGTCGCTCGGCTTCGCCTCGCTCCTCGTCTTCGCCTAGCTCCTCGTACCTGATCCAAGCGCTGATCTGGGTGTTCTCTTAACATGTTCTCTTGTGGCTCGTCCGAGTCGCTCGGCTTCGCCTCGCTCCTCGTCTTCGCCTAGCTCCTCGTGATACAACATGTTCTCTTGTGGCTCGTCCGAGTCGCTCGGCTTCGCCTCGCTCCTCGTACGAGCTAGGTTCTCTTAACATGTTCTTTTGTGGCTCGTCCGAGTCGCTCGGCTTCGCCTCGCTCCTCGTCTTCGCCTAGCTCCTCGTACCTGATCCAAGCGCTGATAGCAGATACAACATGTTCTCTTAACATGTTCTCTTGTGGCTCGTCCGAGTCGCTCGGCTTCGCCTCGCTCCTCGTCCTTCGCCTCGCTCCTCGTCCCGAAGGTTCCTGCACTTTGTTGACGTAGCCCCCGCCTCGCCCCCGCCTCGCCTCGTCAAGGGCCTCGTCAAAGGGCAAGAAAAGAGGGGCATATTCAATAATAGATATAAGATTTCGCTATTTCGCTTCGTCTTCGCCAAAGGCTCCGCCAAGGGCTTCGCCAAGGTTAACCCCCTCGCTCCTCGTCCCGAGCCCAGGGCAACGGTAAGAGGGCAACGGTAAGAGGGCAACGGTAAGAGGGCAACGGTAAGAGGGCAACGGTAAGATGGCAAGCAGATACAACATGTTCTCTTGTGGCTCGTCCGAGTCGCTCGGCTTCGCCTCGCTCCTCGTCCTTCGCCTCGCAAGAGGGCAACGGTAAGAGGGCAACGGTAAGAGGGCAACGGTAAGAGGGCAACGGTAAGAGGGCAAGCAGAGACAACATGTTCTCTTGTGGCTCGTCCGAGTCGCTCGGCTTCGCCTCGCTCCTCGTCCTTCGCCTCGCAAGAGGGCAACGGTAAGAGGGCAACGGTAAGAGGGCAACGGTAAGAGGGCAACGGTAAGAGGGCAACGGTAAGAGGGCAACGGTAAGAGGGCAACGGTAAGAGGGCAACGGTAAGAGGGCAACGGTAAGAGGGCAACGGTAAGAGGGCAACGGTAAGAGGGCAAGCAGAGACAACATGTTCTCTTGTGGCTCGTCCGAGTCGCTCGGCTTCGCCTCGCTCCTCGTCCTTCGCCTCATGTTCTCTTAACATGTTCTCTTGTGGCTCGTCCGAGTCGCTCGGCTTCGCCTCGCTCCTCGTCCTTCGCCTCATGTTCTCTTAACATGTTCTCTTGTGGCTCGTCCGAGTCGCTCGGCTTCGCCTCGCTCCTCGTCTTCGCCTAGCTCCTCGTACCTGATCCAAGCGCTGATCTGGGCCATCCGGGAGCTTGGGCTTGTGCCCCACCTGATCCAAGCGCTGATCTGGGCCATCCGGGAGCTTGGGCTTGTGCCCCCCCGTTACCCGTTCCCGTAACCCGTTCCCGTAACCCGTTCCCGCGAACCGTTCCCCCGAACCGTTCCCCCGAACCGTTCCCCCGAACCGTTCCCCTGAACCGTTCCCCCGAACCGTTCCCCCGAACCGTTCCCCCAACCGTTCCCCCGAACCGTTCCCTCGAACCGTTCCCCCGAACCGTTCCCCCAACCGTTCCCCCGAACCGTTCCCTCAGCAGATACAACATGTTCTCTTGTGGCTCGTCCGAGTCGCTCGGCTTCGCCTCGCTCCTCGTCCTTCGCCTCGCAAGAGGGCAACGGTAAGAGGGCAACGGTAAGAGGGCAACGGTAAGAGGGCAACGGTAAGAGGGCAACGGTAAGAGGGCAACGGTAAGAGGGCAAGCAGAGACAACATGTTCTCTTGTGGCTCGTCCGAGTCGCTCGGCTTCGCCTCGCTCCTCGTCCTTCGCCTCGCTCCTCGTCCCGAAGGTTCCTGCACTTTGTTGACGTAGCCCCGCCTCGCCCCCGCCTCGCCTCGTCAAGGGCCTCGTCAAAAGGGCAAGAAAAGAGGGCATATTCAAGAATAGATATAAGATTTCGCTATTTCGCTTCGTCTTCGCCAAAGGCTCCGCCAAGGGCTTCGCCAAGGTTAACCCCTCGCTCCTCGTCCCGAGCCCCCATGTTCCTGCACTTTGTTGACGTAGCCCAACATGTTCTATCAACATGTTCTCTTGTGGCTCGTCCGAGTCGCTCGGCTTCGCCTCGCTCCTCGTCTTCGCCTAGCTCCTCGTACCTGATCCAAGCGCTGATCTGGGTGTTCTCTTAACATGTTCTCTTGTGGCTCGTCCGAGTCGCTCGGCTTCGCCTCGCTCCTCGTCTTCGCCTAGCTCCTCGTGATACAACATGTTCTCTTGTGGCTCGTCCGAGTCGCTCGGCTTCGCCTCGCTCCTCGTCCCGAGCCCCCATGTTCCTGCACTTTGTTGACGTAGCCCAACATGTTCTATCAACATGTTCTCTTGTGGCTCGTCCGAGTCGCTCGGCTTCGCCTCGCTCCTCGTCTTCGCCTAGCTCCTCGTACCTGATCCAAGCGCTGATCTGGGTGTTCTCTTAACATGTTCTCTTGTGGCTCGTCCGAGTCGCTCGGCTTCGCCTCGCTCCTCGTCTTCGCCTAGCTCCTCGTGATACAACATGTTCTCTTGTGGCTCGTCCGAGTCGCTCGGCTTCGCCTCGCTCCTCGTACGAGCTAGGTTCTCTTAACATGTTCTTTTGTGGCTCGTCCGAGTCGCTCGGCTTCGCCTCGCTCCTCGTCTTCGCCTAGCTCCTCGTACCTGATCCAAGCGCTGATAGCAGATACAACATGTTCTCTTAACATGTTCTCTTGTGGCTCGTCCGAGTCGCTCGGCTTCGCCTCGCTCCTCGTCCTTCGCCTCGCTCCTCGTCCCGAAGGTTCCTGCACTTTGTTGACGTAGCCCCGCCTCGCCCCCGCCTCGCCTCGTCAAGGGCCTCGTCAAAAGGGCAAGAAAAGAGGGGCATATTCAATAATAGATATAAGATTTCGCTATTTCGCTTCGTCTTCGCCAAAGGCTCCGCCAAGGGCTTCGCCAAGGTTAACCCCCTCGCTCCTCGTCCCGAGCCCAGGGCAACGGTAAGAGGGCAACGGTAAGAGGGCAACGGTAAGAGGGCAACGGTAAGAGGGCAACGGTAAGATGGCAAGCAGATACAACATGTTCTCTTGTGGCTCGTCCGAGTCGCTCGGCTTCGCCTCGCTCCTCGTCCTTCGCCTCGCAAGAGGCAACGGTAAGAGGGCAACGGTAAGAGGGCAACGGTAAGAGGGCAACGGTAAGAGGGCAAGCAGAGACAACATGTTCTCTTGTGGCTCGTCCGAGTCGCTCGGCTTCGCCTCGCTCCTCGTCCTTCGCCTCGCAAGAGGGCAACGGTAAGAGGGCAACGGTAAGAGGGCAACGGTAAGAGGGCAACGGTAAGAGGGCAACGGTAAGAGGGCAACGGTAAGAGGGCAACGGTAAGAGGGCAACGGTAAGAGGGCAACGGTAAGAGGGCAACGGTAAGAGGGCAACGGTAAGAGGGCAAGCAGAGACAACATGTTCTCTTGTGGCTCGTCCGAGTCGCTCGGCTTCGCCTCGCTCCTCGTCCTTCGCCTCATGTTCTCTTAACATGTTCTCTTGTGGCTCGTCCGAGTCGCTCGGCTTCGCCTCGCTCCTCGTCCTTCGCCTCATGTTCTCTTAACATGTTCTCTTGTGGCTCGTCCGAGTCGCTCGGCTTCGCCTCGCTCCTCGTCTTCGCCTAGCTCCTCGTACCTGATCCAAGCGCTGATCTGGGCCATCCGGGAGCTTGGGCTTGTGCCCCACCTGATCCAAGCGCTGATCTGGGCCATCCGGGAGCTTGGGCTTGTGCCCCCCCGTTACCCGTTCCCGTAACCCGTTCCCGTAACCCGTTCCCGCGAACCGTTCCCCCGAACCGTTCCCCCGAACCGTTCCCCCGAACCGTTCCCCTGAACCGTTCCCCCGAACCGTTCCCCCGAACCGTTCCCCCAACCGTTCCCCCGAACCGTTCCCTCGAACCGTTCCCCGAACCGTTCCCCCAACCGTTCCCCCGAACCGTTCCCTCAGCAGATACAACATGTTCTCTTGTGGCTCGTCCGAGTCGCTCGGCTTCGCCTCGCTCCTCGTCCTTCGCCTCGCAAGAGGGCAACGGTAAGAGGGCAACGGTAAGAGGGCAACGGTAAGAGGGCAACGGTAAGAGGGCAACGGTAAGAGGGCAACGGTAAGAGGGCAAGCAGAGACAACATGTTCTCTTGTGGCTCGTCCGAGTCGCTCGGCTTCGCCTCGCTCCTCGTCCTTCGCCTCGCTCCTCGTCCCGAAGGTTCCTGCACTTTGTTGACGTAGCCCCCGCCTCGCCCCCGCCTCGCCTCGTCAAGGGCCTCGTCAAAAGGGCAAGAAAAGAGGGGCATATTCAAGAATAGATATAAGATTTCGCTATTTCGCTTCGTCTTCGCCAAAGGCTCCGCCAAGGGCTTCGCCAAGGTTAACCCCCTCGCTCCTCGTCCCGAGCCCCCATGTTCCTGCACTTTGTTGACGTAGCCCAACATGTTCTATCAACATGTTCTCTTGTGGCTCGTCCGAGTCGCTCGGCTTCGCCTCGCTCCTCGTCTTCGCCTAGCTCCTCGTACCTGATCCAAGCGCTGATCTGGGCCATCCGGGAGCTTGGGCTTGTGCCCCACCTGATCCAAGCAGAGACGACATGTTCTGCTAGCTCCCACATGATTCTGCTAAGTATTGTTACGCTAACTGTTCCAGAGCTGCCCGGTAGCTCCCACGTGATTCCGCTAAGTATTAATGATTCTGCTAAGTCTTGTGACGCTAAGTATTAATGATTCTGCTAAGTATTGTTACGCTAACTGTTCCTGAGCTGCCCGGTAGCTCCCACGTGATTCCGCTAAGTCTTTCTGATTCTGCACCCCGCTAGTTCCCACATGATTCTGCACCCCGCTAGTTCCCACATGATTCTGCAAAGTATTGTTACGCTAACTGTTCCTGAGCTGCCCGGTAGCTCCCACGTAATTCCGCTAAGTATTAATGAGAGCTGCCCGGTAGCTCCCACGTGATTCCGCTACACATCGTTACTTTAACTGTTCCTGAGCTGCCCGGTAGCTCCCACGTGATTCCGCTAAGTCTTTCTGATTCTGCACCCCGCTAGTTCCCACATGCGTAACCCGTTCCCCCCGAACCGTTCCCCAACCGTTCCCCATTCGGATGCTTTCCCAAAGCCCCAACATGTTCTCTTGTGGCTCGTCCGAGTCGCTCGGCTTCGCCTCGCTCCTCGTCCTTCGCCTCATGTTCTCTTAACATGTTCTCTTGTGGCTCGTCCGAGTCGCTCGGCTTCGCCTCGCTCCTCGTCCCGAGCCCCCATGTTCCTGCACATGTTCTCTTGTGGCTCGTCCGAGTCGCTCGGCTTCGCCTCGCTCCTCGTCCTTCGCCTCATGTTCTCTTAACATGTTCTCTTGTGGCTCGTCCGAGTCGCTCGGCTTCGCCTCGCTCCTCGTCCCGAGCCCCCATGTTCCTGCACATGTTCTCTTGTGGCTCGTCCGAGTCGCTCGGCTTCGCCTCGCTCCTCGTCCTTCGCCTCATGTTCTCTTAACATGTTCTCTTGTGGCTCGTCCGAGTCGCTCGGCTTCGCCTCGCTCCTCGTCCTTCGCCTCATGTTCTCTTAACATGTTCTCTTGTGGCTCGTCCGAGTCGCTCGGCTTCGCCTCGCTCCTCGTCCTTCGCCTCATGTTCTCTTGTGGCTCGTCCGAGTCGCTCGGCTTCGCCTCGCTCCTCGTCCCGAGCCCCCATGGCAATGCCTACAGGCCCAGGACTGCCCCTTCGGGGCAGATACTACATGTTCTCTTGTGGCTCGTCCGAGTCGCTCGGCTTCGCCTCGCTCCTCGTACGAGCCAGGTCATGTCCGTAACCCGTTCCCGCGAACCGTTCCCCCGAACCGTTCCCCCGAACCGTTCCCCCGAACCGTCCCCCCGAACCGTTCCCCCGAACCGTTCCCCCGAACCGTTCCCCCGAACCGTTCCCCCGAACCGTCCCCCCGAACCGTTCCCCCGAACCGTTCCCCCAGTCCAACCCCCGCCTGATGATACTATGATTCCCATATCAAATCCTAGTTCCCATCTGATTCTGCTAAGTCTTTCTGATTCTGCTAAGTCTTTCAGATTCTGCTAAGTCTTTCTGATTCTGCACCCCGCTAGTTCCCACATGATTCTGCTAAGTATTTATGATTCAGCTAAGTCTTGCCCCAACATGTTCTCTTGTGGCTCGTCCGAGTCGCTCGGCTTCGCCTCGCTCCTCGTCTTCGCCTAGCTCCTCGTACCTGATCCAAGCGCTGATCTGGGCCATCCGGGAGCTTGGGCTTGTGCCCCACCTGATCCAAGCGCTGATCTGGGCCATCCGGGAGCTTGGGCTTGTGCCCCATGTTGGCCGGGGGAACGGTTCGGGGGAACGGTTCGGGGGAACGGTTCGGGGGAACGGTTCGGGAGCAGATACAACATGTTCTCTTGTGGCTCGTCCGAGTCGCTCGGCTTCGCCTCGCTCCTCGTCTTCGCCTAGCTCCTCGTACCTGATCCAAGCGCTGATAGCAGAGACAACATGTTCTCTTAACATGTTCTATTAACATGTTCTCTTGTGGCTCGTCCGAGTCGCTCGGCTTCGCCTCGCTCCTCGTCTTCGCCTAGCTCCTCGTACCTGATCCAAGCGCTGATCTGGGCCATCCTGGAGCTTGGGCTTGTGCCCCACCTGATCCAAGCAGAGACAACATATTCTGCTAGCTCCCACATGATTCTGCTAAGTATTGTTACGCTAACTGTTCCAGAGCTGCCCGGTAGCTCCCACGTGATTCCGCTAAGTATTTCTGATTCTGCTAAGTCTTGTGACGCTAACTGTTCCTGAGCTGCCCGGTAGCTCCCACGTGATTCCGCTACACATCGTTACTTTAACTGTTCCTGAGCTGCCCGGTAGCTCCCACGTGATTCCGCTAAGTCTTTCTGATTCTGCTAAGTCTTGTGACGCTAACTGTTCCTGAGCTGCCCGGTAGCTCCCACGTGATTCCGCTAAGTATTTCTGATTCTGCTAAGTCTTGTGACGCTAACTGTTCCTGAGCTGCCCGGTAGCTCCCACGTGATTCCGCTAAGTCTTTCTGATTCTGCACCCCGCTAGTTCCCACATGATTCTGCAAAGTATTGTTACGCTAACTGTTCCTGAGCTGCCCGGTAGCTCCCACGTAATTCCGCTAAGTATTAATGATTCTGCACCCCGCTAGTTCCCACATGATTCTAGGCGGTGAGGCTGCCCACGTAGATGATCGGGCTGTTCATGGCCGCGTTCATGCGGACGACTCAGGTAACTGTTGTGCGCGCAGCACGTAAGCGACCATCGTAAGGATTACGCGGAGCCCCCCGTCCGGCCCCTTTGCGGGGGCCGGACACCCCCCCCCCCCTTCCAACTCCCCCTTCCAACTCCCCTCTTCCCGCTACCTACTCCCCCGTCCCTACAGGGACGGTGGGTAGGGAACGGGAAAGGGGGCGAAGCCCCAAGCATCCCACCCGGCCCCAGCCCGTCCCTGAATGGGACGGGCTGGGGCTTCGCCGACTACAGTCGGCCGGATGGGATGCTTGGGGCGAAGCCCAGCACCCTTTCCCGCCGTAGCCCCCTACCCCAAGCATCCCATACGGCCGACTGTAGTCGGCCGTATGGGATGCTTGGGGCTTCGCCCAGCCCCTTTCCCGCCGTAGCCCCCTACCCCAAGCATCCCATACGGCCGACTGTAGTCGGCCGTATGGGATGCTTGCTCGCCCTTTCCGCTGCCAACTCCCCGTCCCTTTCAGGGACGGGGAGTTCAGCCCCAACCCTCCGTCCCGGAGCCCCCATCCGACCCCTTTCAGGGCGAAGCCCAACCTCCGTCCCTTTCAGGGACGGGAGGTTGGGTCGGATGAGGGGTTTCAGGACGGAGGTTGGCTTCGCCCTCAAAGGGGCCGGGTAGGGGCTACGGCGGAAAGGGTGCTGGCTCTCCTTCCCGGTGCCGAAGCCCCACCCGACCCCTTCCAGGGGCGAAGCCCAACCCAAGCTTCAATTCGACCCCCAGCCCGTCCCTGAAAGGGACGGGCTGAATTGAGCTAGCCGTCCCTGAAAGGGACGGGGGGGTTGGGTCGGGTGGGAGCTACGGCACCGGGAAGGAGGCTTCGCCCGGCCCCTTTTCAGGGCGAAGCCCAACCCCTCCGTCCCTGAAACCCCCTCATCCGACCCCTGAAAGGGGTCGGATGGGGGCTCCGGGACGGAGGGTTAAGCCAGTAGGGTGCCAACTCCCCGTCCCTTTCACCCCCATCCGACCCAACCCCTTTCCGTTCCTACCCCCCGTCCCGGAGCCCCCATCCGACCCAACCTCCCGTCCCTTTCAGGGACGGGAGGTTAGCTCACCAGGGCGAAGCCCAACCCCTTTCACAACCTACCCCCGTCCCTTACAGGGACGGGGGTAGGAAAAGGGGTTGGGTCGATGAGGGGTAAGGGCGGGAAAGGGGTTGCTCCACCCTGGAAGGGCGAAGCCCAACCTCCGTCCTTCAACCCCTCATCCGACCCAACCTCCCGTCCCTGAAAGGGACGGAGAGTTGGGCTCGCCCTGAAGGGCGAGCTAACCCCTTTCACAACCTACCCCCGTCCCTTACAGGGACGGGGGGGTAGGAACGGGAAAGGGGGTTGGGTCGGATGGGGGGCTCCGGGGACGGGAGGTTGGGTCGGCTGGGGGGCTCCGGGGACGGGGGAGTTGGCACGGGAAAGGGTGCTGGGCTTCGCCTCCTTCCCGGTGCCGAAGCCCCCACCCGACCCCTTCCAGGGGCGAAGCCCAACCCCAAGCTTCCAATTCGACCCCCAGCCCGTCCCTGAAAGGGACGGGCTGGGGTCGAGCAAGCCGTCCCTGAAAGGGACGGGGGGGTTGGGCCAAGCCTTCCGACGTAGCCCCCTACCTCCTTCCCGGTGCCGAAGCCCCCACCCGACCCCTTCCAGGGGCGAAGCCCAACCCCAAGCTTCCAATTCGACCCCAGCCCGTCCCTGAAAGGGACGGGCTGGGTCGAGCCGTCCCTGAAAGGGACGGGGGGTTGGGTCGGGTGGGGAGCTACGGCACCAACCCCTTTCAGGGGCCGGGTAGAAGACCAGCCTATCCCTGAAGGGATAGGCTGGTCTCGAAGGCGAAGCCAGCACCTTTCCGCGACCAACCCCGTCCCTTTCAGGGACGGGGTTGGTCGAGTGAGCAAGCCCAAGCATCCCATACGGCCGACTACAGTCGGCCGTATGGGATGCTTGGGGTCGGGTGGGAGCTACGGCACCGGGAAGGAGGCTCGCCCGGCCCCTTTCAGGGCGAAGCCCAACCCTCCGTCCCCGGAGCCCCCATCCGACCCAACCCCTTTCCCGTTCCTACCCCCCCGTCCCCGGAGCCCCCATCCGACCCCTTACAGGGCGAAGCCCAACCCCTTTCCGCAACCTACCCCCCGTCCCTTACACCCCTCATCCGACCCAACCCCTTTCCGTTCTACCCCCCGTCCCTGTAAGGGACGGGGGTAGGCTGCGGAAAGGGGTTGGCTCGCCCTGTAAGGGGTCGGATGGGGGCTCCGGGGACGGGGGGTAGAACGGAAAGGGGTCGGATGAGGGGTGCGACGGGGGTAGGTCGCGGAAAGGGGTTGGGCTCCGCCCTGGAAGGGGTCGGATGAGGGGGTTGAAGGGACGGAGGGGTTGGGGCCGGGTAGGGGGTGCCAACTCCCCGTCCCTGAAACCCCCATCCGACCTTCCGAAGCAGACCTACCCCAGCCCCGCCCCTTTCGGGGCGGGCGCTGGGGTAGGTCAGCATCGGAAGGCTTCGCCCAACCCCCTTTCCCGTTCCTACCCCCCGTCCCCGGAGCCCCCCATCCGACTAACGTGGTTTCTTTTGGTGGGAATTCGCCCACATATTAGCAGTCGTTGGTGAAACCAGGTCAGACGAGAACCCCTGCCGACCCCTGCTCCCGCCCCTTTCGGGGCGGGAGCTGGGGTCGGCTTGGGGTCGATAAAATCGACCCCAGCCCCGCCCCATTCGGGGCGGGGCTGGGGCTGCGTCGTCTGACCTGGTTGATCCCGACCCCAAGCATCCCATACGGCCGACTGTAGTCGGCCGTATGGGATGCTATTAACCCCGTCCTTTCCCAACCCCCATCCGACCCCTTCCAGGGGTCGGATGGGGTTGAAGGATGGAGGTTAGCTTCGCCTACAGGGCGAAGCCCAACCCCTTTCCACAACCTACCCCCGTCCCTTACAGGGACGGGGGGTAGAAACGGAAAGGGGTTGGGTCGGATGAGGGGTGTAAGGGACGGGGGGTAGGTCGCGGGAAAGGGGGTTGGGCTCCGCCCCTGGAAGGGGCGTAGCCCAACCTCCCGTCCCTTCAACCCCCTCATCCGACCTTCCGAAGCAGACCTACCCCAGCCCCGCCCCTTTCGGGGCGGGCGCTGGTAGGTCAGCATCGAAGGCTTCGCCCAACCCCTTTCCCGTTCTACCCCCCGTCCCGGGCCCCCATCCGACTAACGCGAAGCCTCTAACGTTCCTCCCGGTCTGCTCCCCGTCCCTGTAAGGGACGAAGCGAGGGGTTTCAGGGACGGGAGGTTATGAAGCCTTCGATGCTGACCTACTAGCGCCCGCCCCGAAAGGGGCGGGCGCTAGTAGGTCTGCTCGGAAGGTCGGATGGGGGTTGGGAAAGGGACGGGGGTTGGGCGAAGCTTCGTAGCCCCTACCCCAAGCATCCCATACGGCCGACTGTAGTCGGCCGTATGGGATGCTTGGGGCATCGCCCAGCCCCTTTCCCGCCGTAGCCCCCTACCCGGCCCCTTTTCAGGGCGAAGCCCAACCCTCCGTCCCTTTCAGGGACGGAGGGTTGAAGCCAGACCCCCGTCCCTTTCAGGGACGGGGGAGTTAGCACGGGAAAAGGTGCTGGGCTTCTCCCGGTGCCGAAGCCCCACCGACCCCTTCCAGGGGCGAAGCCCAACCCAAGCTTCCAATTCGACCCCAGCCCGTCCCTGAAAGGGACGGGCTGGGGCCCCGTCCCTGAAAGGGACGGGGGGGTTGGGCTTCGCCCCTGGAAGGGGTCGGGTGGGGGCTTCGGCACCGGGAAGGAGGTAGGGGGCTACGGCGGGAAAGGGGCTGGGTTGGGGGGCGGGGGCTGGGGTCGGAAGGGGGGTTCGCTAAGGCTCGGTAGGGGGCTGGGGGCTACGCCCTCTTCCTACATCCCCCTCCCAACCCCCCTCCCGACTCCCCCTTTCCAACTTCCCCCTTACCATTTCCCTCATGTTTACTCGTTGGTTTTATTCTACTAATCACAAGGACATTGGTCTTCTGTACCTCCTGTTCGCGCTCCTGGGCGGCCTTCTGGGCACTACCCTGAGCATGTTCATTCGTCTCGAGCTCGCTGCGCCGGGTCGTAGCCTGCTCGATGGCAACGGTCAACTGTACAACGTGATCATTACTGGTCACGGCCTCCTGATGCTGCTTTTCATGGTGATGCCCGCTCTTTTCGGGGGATACGGGAATTACATGACCCCGATCATGATTGGCGCGCCGGATGTTGCCTTCCCACGTCTGAACAACATCAGCTTCTGGCTCAACCCGCCAGCCCTGGTTCTGCTGCTCCTCTCGACTCTGGTCGAGCAAGGCGCGGGTACTGGCTGGACTGCCTACCCGCCGCTGAGCATTCAGCACTCGGGCGCCTCGGTTGACCTGGCCATTCTTAGCCTGCACCTTAACGGCCTGAGCTCTATCCTGGGCTCCATCAACCTGCTCGTTACCGTCGCTGGCATGCGCGCTGCCGGCATGAAGCTCGCCCAGATTCCGCTGTTCGTCTGGTCGATCGTGCTGACCGCCGTGCTCGTGATTCTGTCGGTTCCGGTGTTTGCGGCGGCGCTCGTTATGCTGCTGACTGACCGTAACCTGAACACCGCGTACTTCGCGGAGTCGGGCGACCTGATCCTGTACCAGCACTTGTTCTGGTTCTTCGGCCACCCAGAGGTGTACATTCGTGCGCCGTTTAATTATACTGCGAGGCCGAGTTCCCCGGGCAACTCGCCCCCGTCCGGCCCCTGTAAGGGCCGGATGGGGGCTTCGCATTGCCCGGAGGCGCTTCTCCTCGTGTTCTACGGAACCAAACTTCCGTGGAGTAAAGCATACTGCACGACTGACGACCGAAAGGTCGGGGGTCGAAGCTGCAGTAAATGGGACGCCTGCCCACAAGGCTATGGCCGCTCCCTAGCTACGTCCGATATGAGCAGGATGACGAACCTGACACTTCCCGCCGAGTCACACCGCTCCGGCAGCTCTGCTGCTGGCCCTCTGCACCGTTTGGTAGGATGTACGAACGGCGAGAACACCAAGGGCGGCCCCCACAACTGGTGGGTAAGGAAGCAGGGCTCTAACCCGGACAGCCTCCAGTATAATAACTCGGGATTCGCTAAAATCCGAAAGGATCATGCGAACGGAGCTGCCATAGTAGTGCAACTGGTTAACGCCAGTCTCTGCAGCCAAACTCATGGTATGGCTACAGACACGAAGGGCAGCAGCCCAAACTTCCAATCGGAGGCTTCCCTCATTACTGCTGCTGCAGGCGAGAAGAAGCTGACGTTTGGCACTCTGAACACTAAGAAATTGATCTGGGTCGTTGGTGACCCGAAGACCTTGCAGATGGCTTACGAGCTGATCAAGTCGAAACCCGGCAACATGACTCGCGGAGTCGCGAACGTGACGCTGGACGGCCTGAGCAAGCCCGGCAGCATGACTTGCGGAGTCGCGAACGTGACGCTGGACGGCCTGAGCAAACCCGGCAACGTGACGCTGGACGGCCTGAGCAAGCCCGGCAGCATGACTTGCGGAGTCGCGAACGTGACGCTGGGCGGCCTGAGCAAACCCGGCAACGTGACGCTGGACGGCCTGAGCAAGCCCGGCAACATGACTTGCGGAGTCGCGCACGTGACGCTGGACGGCCTGAGCAAACCCGGCAACATGACTCGCGGAGTCACGAACGTGACGCTGGACGGCCTGAGCCCCGCGTGGATCGAGACCACCAGCAAACAGCTAGCCGCTGGTCAGTTTCGATTCACGGAGGCTCGCCGCATCTACATCCCGAAACCTGGCAAGAAGACCATGCGACCTCTCACCATCACCAATCCACGTGAGAAGGTGGTTCAGAAGGCCCTGCAGATGGTGCTACACCACCTGTATGAGCCGAGCTTCCTCCTGTCGTCGCATGGCTTCCGACCCGGCTTCAGCTGCCACGCGGCGCTGCAGCCGGTGGACCAAAGGTTTAAGAGCTTCAACTGCCACACGGCGCTGCAGCAGGTGGACCAAAGGTTTAAGAACTTCAACTGGGTGATCGAGGCTGACCTGAGCAAATGCTTCGACACGATCCCCCACGACAAGCTCCTAAGCCTCGTCGGCAAAACGGTCAAGTGCCAGAAGACCCTGGCGCTGCTGAAGTCGGCCCTTCAAGCCGGCCACGTCGTCATGGCGAAGGCGCCGACTGGCATCGGTCCGGACGACCCGAACCGCGGCACTCCCCAAGGCAGCGTCCTTAGCCCGCTCCTGTCGAGCATCTACTTGAGCGAGCTCGACGTCTTCATGCAGCAGATCTGCGAGGAGCACACGAAGGGAAACGTCAGGCGCAGGCACCCGGCGTACCGTGCGATCATGTACCAGCTCCACGAGAAGAGGGCAACCCTGCCTCCTGAGGAGAAGAAGCGTCTCCTCCGCCTACAGGCCAGGACGCCGCCGAAGGGAAACGTCAGGCGCAGGCACCCGGCGTACCGTGCGATCATGTACCAGCTCCACGAGAAGAGGGCAACCCTGCCTCCTGAGGAGAAGAAGCGTCTCCTCCGCCTACAGGCCAGGACGCCGCCGAAGGGTCCGATGGACCCGAACTTCACCCGCGTCGACTACGTGCGCTATGCCGACGACTTCATCATCGGCATCCTCGGCCCGCGCTCCCTGGCGGTCCAAATCCAGACGCAGGTGGCGGCGTTCCTGTCGGGCCTCGGTCTGACGCTGAGCCCCGAGAAAAGCAAGCTCACCAGGTTCTCGGAGGGCATCGACTTCCTCGGCGCCACGATTACGGCCCGCCACCTGGTGGAGAAGCCCATGGTTGTCATCTCGAAGGGCGCGAAGGCCGGCTCGAAGGGCGCAAAGGCCGGCTCGAAGGGCGCGAAGGCCGGCTCGAAGGGCGCAAAGGCCGGCTCGAAGGGCGCGAAGGCCGGCTCGAAGAGCCGGGTGACCCCCCGCCTCAGCTTTCATGCCCCGATTAGGAAGCTGCTTGACCGGTTCGTCACCCGCGGTTTCTTCCGATGGTCCCGCACGTCGGCCAAATGCTGCCCGACCGCCCTCAGGTCAGTGATGAACATGAGCCACGTCGACATCCTCCGCTTCTACAACGCGGTGATCCGCGGTCTCATGACATACTACTCGTTCGCGGACAACCGTAAGTCCCTCGGCACGATCGTGCACGGCCTGAAGATGTCGTGTGCTCTGACCCTGGCGCTGAAGTACAAGCTACGCACGGCCGCCAAAACCTTCAGGAGGTTTGGTCCTCTGCTGGCGGACCCGGAGTCCGGTAGGGCGCTGAAGATCCCCGCGCACTTCCGACGCCTACCGTACTCGCAGCGCTTCCAGGCCGGCAACATTAGCGACCTGCGACTGGCGCTGCCAGGCTGGCAACATTAGCGACCTGCGACTGGCGCTTCCAGGCCAGCAACATTAGCGACCTGTGACTGGCGCTGAGGCTGTCATGTGCTAACAAACTGACCCGTTGAGCCTGGGTCTCCCATGCGTCGTTTGTGGCCAGGGCCCGACCGAGATGCACCACGTCCGCATGCTTCGCGACCTCCGCGAGAGGACCATCTGGACTGGTTCACCCAGCAGATGGCAGCCATCAACCGTAAGCAGGTCCCACGAAGCCCAGCACCCTTTCCCGCGTAGCCCCCAACCCCAAGCATCCCATACGGCCGACTGTAGTCGGCCGTATGGGATGCTTGGGGCTTCGCGAAGCCCCAAGTATCCCATACGGCCGACTACAGTCGGCCGTATGGGATGCTTGGGGCGAAGCCCAGCCCCCTTTCCCGCCGTAGCCCCCTACCCCAAGCATCCCATACGGCCGACTGTAGTCGGCCGTATGGGATGCTTGGGGCTTCGCCCAGCCCCTTTCCCGCCGTAGCCCCCTACCCGGCCCCTTTGAAGGGCGAAGCCCAACCCCTCCGTCCCTGAAACCCCCTCATCCGACCTTCCGAAGCAGACCTACCCCAGCCCCGCCCCTTTCGGGGCGGGAGCTGGGGTAGGTCAGCATCGGAAGGCTTCGCCCAACCTCCCGTCCCTGAAACCCCCTCATCCGACCTTCCGAAGCAGACCTACCCCAGCCCCGCCCCTTTCGGGGCGGGAGCTGGGGTAGGTCAGCATCGAAGCTTCATAACCTCCCGTCCTGAAACCCCCATCCGACCCAACCTCCCGTCCCTGAAAGGGACGAGAGTTGGCTCTGAAGGGCGAAGCCCTTTCACAGCCTACCCCCGTCCCTTACAGGGACGGGGGGTAGAACGGAAAGGGGTTGGGTCGGATGGGGGCTCCGGGATTCCGCCCTGAGGGGCGGAGCTAACCCCTTTCCGCGACCTACCCCCGTCCCTTACAGGGACGGGGGGTAGGAACGGGAAAGGGGTTGGTCGGATGGGGGCTCCGGGGACGGAGGTTGGCTCGAGGGCGAAGCTAACCCCTTTCCGCAACCTACCCCCCGTCCCTTACACCCCTCATCCGACCCAACCCCTTTCCCGTTCTACCCCCCGTCCCTGTAAGGGACGAAGGCGGAAAGGGGTTGGGCTTCGCCCTGTAAGGGGTCGGATGGGGGGCTCCGGGGACGGGGGGGTAGAACGGAAAGGGGGTTGGGTCGGATGGGGGCTCCGGGGACGGAGGGGTTGGGCTTCGCCCTTCAACCCGGTGCCGTAGCTCCCACCCGACCCCAAGCATCCCATACGGCCGACTGTAGTCGGCCGTATGGATGCTTAACCCTTTCCGTGACCAACCCCCGTCCCTGAAAGGGACGGGGTTGGTCGCGGAAAGGTGCTGGCTTCGCTTCGAGACCAGCCTATCCCTTCAGGGATAGGCTGGTCCCCAGCCCCAACCCTCCGTCCCTGAAAGGGACGGAGGGTTGGGCTTCGCCCTGAAAGGGGCCGGGTAGGGGGCTACGTCGGAAGGCTTCGCCCAACCCCCCCGTCCCTTTCAGGGACGGGGGGGCGGGGCCCCAAGCTCCAATTCGACCCCAGCCCGTCCCTTTCAGGGACGGGCTGGGGGTCGAATTGGAAGCTTGGGGTTGGGCTTCGCCCCTGGAAGGGGTCGGGTGGGGGCTTCGGCACCGGGAAGGAGGCGAAGCCCAGCACCCTTTCCCGCCGTAGCCCCCTACCCGGCCCCTTTGAAGGGCGAAGCCCAACCCCTCCGTCCCTGAAACCCCCTCATCCGACCCAACCTCCCGTCCCTGAAAGGGACGGGAGGTTGGGCTTCGCCCCTGAAAGGGGTCGGATGGGGGGCTCCGGGGACGGAGGGGTTGGGGCCGGGTAGGGGGTGCCAACTCCCCCGTCCCTGAAAGGGACGGGGGAGTTGGCAGCGGGAAAGGGGCTGGGCGAAGCCCCAAGCATCCCATACGGCCGACTACAGTCGGCCGTATGGGATGCTTGGGGTAGGGGGCTACGGCGGGAAAGGGGCTGGGTTGGGGGCTTCGCTCGCATGGCACATGACCTGGGCTGGGTTCTGCAAACTTCACCATCAACCGTCAGCTGATCCACTCTGCAAACTTCACCATCAACCGTCAGCTGATCCACTCTGCAAACTTCACCATCAACGACTGCACCAGAATCTGCTCTCCCCTCAAGAGCGTCTGCTCTATGCAGAGGGTGTGCGAAAGCTGATCCCCCTCTCCAACAAGAAGGGTCCAGAGCTGATCCCCCTCTCCAACAAGAAGGTCCAGAGCTGATCCCCCTCTCCCACAAGAAGGGTCCAGAGCTGATCCCCCTCTCCCACAAGAAGGGCCCAGAGCAATCTCCCAAAAGTGAAGCGTGATTCCAAAGATTGGGCGGAGAGCCGGATGAATCGAAAGGTTCACGTCCGGTTCGGAGGGCAGTTCTGCCTCCTAAACCCGCTACACCAAAAGGGCACGGAGTCTCCGCTGACCCTACTCATTCTCCCGGCCTTCGGCGTCGTCAGCCAAGTCATCGGCTTCTTCTGCCAAAAGCCAGTCTTCGGTGTTCTTGGTATGATCTGCGCCATGGCCGGCATCTCCCTGCTGGGCTTCATCGTGTGGGCTCACCACATGTTCGCGGTCGGCCTTGACCTCGACACCGTGGCCTACTTCACCTCGGCCTCGATGATCATCGCCGTCCCAACCGGCATGAAGATCTTCAGCTGGCTCGCGACCATCTACGCCGGCAAGGTGTGGCTCTCCACTCCTATGTGGTGGTCCATCGGCTTCCTCGGCCTGTTCACCGTCGGCGGCGTCACCGGCGTCGTCCTCGCGAACGGCGGCATCGACATGATGATGCACGACACCTACTACGTGGTGGCTCACTTCCACTACGTGCTGAGCATGGGCGCGGTGTTCGCGATCTTCGCGGGCATGTACTACTGGCTGGGCCTGCTCACCGGCCTCACCTACGAGGAGGGCCGCGGCCAAGTCCACTTCTGGACCATGTTCATCGGCGTGAACCTCACCTTCGGCCCGCAGCACATGCTCGGCATCGCCGGCATGCCGCGCCGTATGTTCGACTACGCCGACTGCTTCGTCGGCTGGAACCAGGTCAGCTCCTTCGGCGCCCTCGTGAGCTTCCTCAGCATCCTCACCCTCGCCCTGCCGCTCCAGGTCGCCGCCCAGGGCCACCGCGCTCGCACCGCCACCACCCTTGAGTGGCTGCTGCCAACCACCCCGGCGAACCACGTGTTCACCCAACTGCCAGTCATCCGCTCGACTGTCGCCTAACCCACGCCCTTCCAACATCCCCCCTCCAACTCCCCCTTCCAGGGGCTACGCCCCAACCCAGCCCCTTTCCCGCCGTAGCCCCCTACCCCAAGCATCCCATACGGCCGACTGTAGTCGGCCGTATGGGATGCTTGGGGCTTCGCCCAGCCCCTTTCCCGCCGTAGCCCCCTACCCCAAGCATCCCATACGGCCGACTGTAGTCGGCCGTCTGGGATGCTTGGGGCTTCGCCCAGCCCCTTTCCCGCCGTAGCCCCCTACCCCAAGCATCCCATACGGCCGACTGTAGTCGGCCGTATGGGATGCTTGGGGCTTCGCCCAGCCCCTTTCCCGCTGCCAACTCCCCCGTCCCTTTCAGGGACGGGGGAGTTGGCACCCCCTACCCGGCCCCAACCCCTCCGTCCCCGGAGCCCCCCATCCGACCCCTTTCAGGGGCGAAGCCCAACCTCCCGTCCCTTTCAGGGACGGGAGGTTGGGTCGGATGAGGGGGTTTCAGGGACGGAGGGTTGGCCCTCAAAGGGGCCGGGTAGGGGGCTACGGCGGGAAAGGGTGCTGGGCTTCGCCTCCTTCCCGGTGCCGAAGCCCCCACCCGACCCCTTCCAGGGGCGAAGCCCAACCCCAAGCTTCCAATTCGACCCCCAGCCCGTCCCTGAAAGGGACGGGCTGGGGTCGAATTGGAGCTTGGGGCCCCGCCCCCCCGTCCCTGAAAGGGACGGGGGGGTTGGGCGAAGCCTTCCGACGTAGCCCCCTACCTCCTTCCCGGTGCCGAAGCCCCCACCCGACCCCTTCCAGGGGCGAAGCCCAACCCCAAGCTTCCAATTCGACCCCCAGCCCGTCCCTGAAAGGGACGGGCTGGGGTCGAATTGGAGCTTGGGGCCCCGCCCCCCCGTCCCTGAAAGGGACGGGGGGGTTGGGTCGGGTGGGGAGCTACGGCACCGGGAAGGAGGCTTCGCCCGGCCCCTTTCAGGGGCCGGGTAGGGGGGACCAGCCTATCCCTGAAGGGATAGGCTGGTCTCGGAAGGCGAAGCCCAGCACCCTTTCCCGCGACCAACCCCCGTCCCTTTCAGGGACGGGGGTTGGTCACGGGAAAGGGGCTGGGCGAAGCCCCAAGCATCCCATACGGCCGACTACAGTCGGCCGTATGGGATGCTTGGGGTCGGGTGGGAGCTACGGCACCGGGAAGGAGGCTTCGCCCGGCCCCTTTGAAGGGCGAAGCCCAACCCCTCCGTCCCCGGAGCCCCCCATCCGACCCAACCCCCTTTCCCGTTCCTACCCCCCCGTCCCTGTAAGGGACGGGGGTAGAAAGGGGTTAGCTCGCCCTTCAGGGCGAAGCCCAACCTCCGTCCCGGAGCCCCCATCCGACCCAACCCCTTTCCCGTTCTACCCCCCGTCCCTGTAAGGGACGGGGGTAGGTCGCGGAAAGGGGTTAGCTCCGCCCTTTCAGGGCGAGCCCAACCTCCCGTCCCTTTCAGGGACGGGAGGTTGGGTCGGATGAGGGGGTTTCAGGGACGGGAGGTTGGGTCGGATGAGGGGTTTCAGGACGGAGGGTTGGGGCCAGGTAGGGGTGCCAACTCCCCGTCCTTTCACCCCCATCCGACCCAACCCCTTTCCCGTCCCCCCCCCGGAGCCCCATCCGACCCAACCTCCCGTCCCTTCAGGGACGGGAGGTTGAGCTCCCCAGGGGCGCCCAACCCCTTTCACAGCCTACCCCCGTCCCTTACAGGGACGGGGGGTAGAACGGAAAGGGGTTGGGTCGGATGAGGGGTGTAAGGGACGGGGGTAGGTCGCGGAAAGGGGTTGGGCTCCCTGGAAGGGGCGAAGCCCAACCTCCCGTCCCTTCAACCCCCTCATCCGACCCAACCTCCCGTCCCTGAAAGGGACGGGAGGTTGGGCTTCGCCCTGAGGGCGAAGCTAACCCCTCACAACCTACCCCCGTCCCTTACAGGGACGGGGGGTAGAACGGAAAGGGGTTGGGTCGGATGGGGGGCTCCGGGGACGGGAGGTTGGGTCGGCTGGGGGGCTCCGGGGACGGGGGAGTTGGCACGGGAAAGGGTGCTGGGCTTCGCCTCCTTCCCGGTGCCGAAGCCCCCACCCGACCCCTTCCAGGGGCGAAGCCCAACCCCAAGCTTCCAATTCGACCCCCAGCCCGTCCCTGAAAGGGACGGGCTGGGGTCGAATTGGAGCTTGGGGCCCCGCCCCCCCGTCCCTGAAAGGGACGGGGGGGGTGGGCGAAGCCTTCCGACGTAGCCCCCTACCCGGCCCCTTTCAGGGGCCGGGTAGGGGGGACCAGCCTATCCCTGAAGGGATAGGCTGGTCTCGGAAGGTCGGGTGGGAGCTACGGCACCGGGAAGGAGGCTTCGCCCGGCCCCTTTGAAGGGCGAAGCCCAACCCCTCCGTCCCCGGAGCCCCCCATCCGACCCAACTCCCTTTCCCGTTCCTACACGACTGCTAATATGTGGGCGACCCAACTCCCCCCCGTCCCTTCAACCCCCCATCCGACCCAACCCCCTTTCCCGTTCCTACCCCCCCGTCCCTGTAAGGGACGGGGGTAAGAAAGGGGTTGGGCTTCGCCCTGGAGGAGCTAACCTCCGTCCCTGAAAGGGACGGGAGGTTAGCCGATGCTGACCTACCCCAGCTCCCGCCCCGAAAGGGGCGGGGCTGGGGTAGGTCTGCTCGGAAGGTCGGATGGGGGCTCCGGGGACGGGGGAGTTGGGCTTCGATTCCCACCAAAGAAACCACCTCTAACGTTCTCGGTCTGCTCCCCGTCCCATCCGACCCCTTACAGGGGTCGGATGAGGGGTTTAAGGGACGGGGAGCAGACCGAGGTTAGAGGCTTCGCGTTAGTCGGATGGGGGGCTCCGGGGACGGGGGAGTTGGGCTTCGATTCCCACCAAAAGAAACCACCTCCTAACGTTCCTCCCGGTCTGCTCCCCCGTCCCTGTAAGGGACGGGGGGGCAGACCGGGAGGAACGTTAGGAGGCTTCGCGTTAGTCGGATGGGGGGCTCCGGGGACGGGGGGGTTGGGGCCAGACGGGGGTTTTGGATGGGTGTTTTGGTGGGGGACGGAAGCTGGGGGGGTTAGGGGGGGGGGGGGGGGGTTTATGGGGTTAGTTTCGTGATGTATCTATTGTTAGGGGGGGTTTATGGGGTTAGTTTCGTGATGTATCTATTGTTAGGGGGGTTTCTGGGGTTAGTTTCGCGATGTATACGGAAGTTGGGGGGGTAGGGGGGTTTCTGGGGTTAGCTTCGCAATGTATCTATTGTTAGGGGGGGTTTCTGGGGTTAGTTTCGTGATGTATCTATTGTTAGGGGGGGTTTCTGGGGTTAGTTTCGTGATGTATCTACTTCCATTGATTGGTTTCTGGGGTTAGTTTCGTGATGTATCTACTTCCATTGATTGGTTTCTGGGGTTAGTTTCGTGATGTATCTACTGTTAGGGGGGGTTTCTGGGGTTAGCTTCGCAATGTATCTATTGTTAGGGGGGGTTTCTGGGGTTAGTTTCGTGATGTATCTATTGTTAGGGGGGGTTTCTGGGGTTAGTTTCGTGATGTATCTACTTCCATTGATTGGTTTCTGGGGTTAGTTTCGTGATGTATCTACTTCCATTGATTGGTTTCTGGGGTTAGTTTCGTGATGTATCTACTGTTAGGGGGGGGTTTCTGGGGTTAGTTTCGTGATGTATCTACTGTTAGGGGGGGTTTCTGGGGTTAGTTTCGTGATGTATCTACTGTTAGGGGGGGTTTCTGGGGTTAGTTTCGTGATGTATCTACTGTTAGGGGGGGTTTCTGGGGTTAGTTTCGTGATGTATCTACTTCCATTGATTGGTTGTTTTTCTAGCAGCGTGCTGAACGGGTTGATGGTGGCGCGAGCCATTGGTCACCGCGGAGCGCTGTTTGTGAGTTTGTTTGGCCTGGGGGTGGCGGCGGCCGCGAGCGGCCTGATTTGGGTGGAGGTCTGCCTGAACGGGTGCCCGGTGTGGATGGACCTGGGTGGGGTGTGGTTCGCGGCGGGCAGCTTCCAGGTGGGCTGGACGCTGTGCTTTGACATGCTGACGGCGCACATGCTGCTGACGGTGACGTCGGTGAGCTTTGCGGTGCACTGCTATGCGCTGCTGTACATGCGTGCGGACCCGCACCACAGCCTGTTCATGAGCTACCTGAGTTTGTTCACGTTCTTTATGCTGGTGCTGGTGACGGCGGACAACCTGGTGAGCATGCTGGTGGGTTGGGAGGGAATTGGTGTGTGTTCGTACCTGCTGATTGGCTACTGGACGAACAGGCTGTCGGCGGTTAAGAGTGCGGGCAAGGCTATTTTGGTGAACCGCGTGAGCGACGGCCTGCTGATGTGGGGCATCCTCTACGTGTGGCACTACACGGGATCGCTGGAGTATGACCTGTGTGCGGTGCCGATGGCGGCGGGCGGCCAGACGATGGCGGGCGGCAGCGGTTTCCTTGCGCTGTCGCTGCTGATCGGCGCCATGGGCAAGTCTGCGCAGATCCTGTTCCACGTGTGGCTGGCCGACGCCATGGAGGGCCCAACTCCGGTCTCGGCGCTGATTCACGCGGCCACCCTGGTTACCGCCGGCGTGTACCTTTGCGTCCGCATGAACGCGGTCATGGACAGCCTGATCATCTACGTGGGCAGCCTGACCGCCTTCATGGCCGGCGTCTTCGGCTTCATGCAGGCCGACCTGAAGCGCGTAATCGCCTTCAGCACCTGCAGCCAGCTGGGCTACATGATGGTCAGCGTGGGCCTCGCCCAGATCGGCGCCGAGGCGGCCATGTGCCACCTCATGACCCACGCCAGCTTCAAGGCCGCCCTGTTCCTTGCCGCCGGCGTCGTCATCGTTGCTGCCGGCGGCCATCAGCATACCGCTCGCTACGGCGGCCTCAGCATCATGCATACCAGCAGCTTCTGCCTCCTGACCCTCCTCGTGGGCTGCCTGTCCCTCGTCGGCTGGCCCGAGCTCTCCGGCTTCTACTCGAAGGAGGCCATCATGAACCTCTGCTTCGTCTCCTTCGCCCCGGCCGCCGACTACGCCCACACCATGCTGCTCCTGTCGGCCCTCATCACCGCCTGCTACACCTGTAAGCTGTTCCTCAATTGCTTCATCCTCGATTTCTCCGGCATGAACCCCGAGGTCCTCCCAATGGAGCCCGCCCAGCACCCCGAGCAGCGCTCCCTCGCCGGCCACCTCAGCATCACCAACCTCCTCTACACCGGCGCCATGTCCCTCCTGCTCCTCGACATCCTCCTCAAGGTCTGGGTCGGCACCAACCTCGTGTCCGGCATGGTCCTCTTCATCCCTTGGGGCACCAAGACCCTCCCCTTCGGCCTCGTCCTCGCCGGCTTCCTCTGCGCCACCGCCGCCACCGCCCTCTCCATGCGCGGCCTCCAGCTCCTCCGCTTCGCCGGTACCCGCTGGGGCTTCGACCAAATGTACGCTCGCGCCCTCGTCGTCCTTCTCCTCGACTGGGGCCGCGTCACTTGGGCCGTCGGCGACCGCGGCGTCCTCTCTGTGAACAACCTACGTGCACACATCTAACTAACTCCTCCATACCTATCCCTACAGACCTCCAACCCCCCCTACCTTCTTCCCGGTCCCAACCCCCACTCCCAACCCCCACCCCCAACCCCCCAACCCCCACCCCAAACCGATCCCCGTTAGGGGCGAAGCCCAGCCCCCCGTCCCGCTCCCAACCCCCCGTCCCGCTCCCAACCCCCCGTCCCTTAAACCCCCCATCCGACTAACGCGAAGCCTCCTAACGTTCCTCCCGGTCTGCTCCCCCGTCCCTTACACCCCCTCATCCGACCCCTGTAAGGGGTCGGATGGGGGGCTCCGGGGACGGGGGAGCAGACCGGGAGGAACGTTAGGAGGTGGTTTCTTTTGGTGGGAATCGAAGCCCAACTCCCCCCGTCCCCGGAGCCCCCCATCCGACCTTCCGAAGCAGACCTACCCCAGCCCCGCCCCTTTCGGGGCGGGAGCTGGGGTAGGTCAGCATCGGAAGGCTTCGCCCAACCTCCCGTCCCCGGAGCCCCCCATCCGACCCAACCCCCTTTCCCGTTCCTACCCCCCCGTCCCCGGAGCCCCCCATCCGACCCCTTACAGGGGCGAAGCCCAACCCCCTTTCCCGCAACCTACCCCCCCGTCCCTTACACCCCCTCATCCGACCCAACCCCCTTTCCCGTTCCTACCCCCCCGTCCCCGGAGCCCCCCATCCGACTAACGTGGTTTCTTTTGGTGGGAATTCGCCCACATATTAGCAGTCGTTGGTGAAACCAGGTCAGACGAGAACCCCTGCCGACCCTGCTCCCGCCCCTTTCGGGGCGGGAGCTGGGTCGGCTTGGGTCGATAATCGACCCAGCCCGCCCCATTCGGGGCGGGGCTGGGCTGCGTCGTCTGACCTGGTTGATCCCGACTAAGCATCCATACGGCCGACTGTAGTCGGCCGTATGGGATGCTTAGTCTAACCCCCGTCCTTTCCCAACCCCCATCCGACCCCTTCCAGGGGTCGGATGGGGCTGAAGGAGGTTAGCTTCGCCAGGGCGAAGCCCAACCCTTTCCACAACCTACCCCCGTCCCTTACAGGGACGGGGGGTAGAACGGAAAGGGGTTGGGTCGGATGAGGGGTGTAAGGGGCGGGGGGTAGGTTGCGGAAAGGGTTGGGCTTCGCCCCAGCCCAACCTCCCGTCCCTGAAAGGGACGGGAGGTTGGGTCGGATGGGGGGCTCCGGGGACGGGGGGGTAGGAACGGGAAAGGGGGTTGGGTCGGATGAGGGGGTGTAAGGGACGGGGGGGTAGGGACGGGAAAGGAGGTTGGTCGGATGGGGCTCCGGGGACGGGGGGTTTAGGGGCGAAGCCCCGGCTCCCGCCCTTTCGGGGCGGGAGCTGGGGTAGGTCAGCACACTCTACTCTGCGGAAGGCTGAGCCCAACCTAGGTGGATAGCTTCCACATGATTAGTTGGGAGGTGGATAGTTCCCACATGATTAGCTGTAGGTGGGTAGCCCCCACATGATTAGCAGGGAGATGGATAGTTCCCACATGATTAGCTGGGAGGTGGGTAGCCCCCACATGATTAGCTGGGAGGTGGATAGCCCCCACATGATTAGCTGGGAGGTGGATAGCTTCCACATGATTCTGCTAAGGATTGTAACTCTAGCTGCTCCTGCGCTGCTGTGCGTGGCGCTCTTCACCCAGGTGGATAGTTACCACATGATTCTGCTAAGGATTGTAACTCTAGCTGCTCCTGCGCTGCTGTGCGTGGCGCTCTTCACCCAGGTGGATAGTTACTACATGATTCTGCTAAGCATTGTTACTCTAACTGTTCCTGTGCTGCTGTGCGTGGCGTTCTTCACCCTGGCCGAGCGTCAGGTGATGGCTTCGATGCAGCGCCGCTGGGGCCCGGGCGTCTCGGGCATTGGCGGCGTCCTGCAGCCGTTCTGGGATGGCCTTAAGCTGGGTGTCAAGGAGCCGCTGCTGCCCGAGCTCAGCTCGTCCGGCGCCTTCTCCGCCGCCCCCATGATCAGCTTCGTGCTGAGCCAGATCTCCTGGTGCGGCATCTTCATGACCGACTGCCAGTTCCAAGGCCTCGTGATCATGGCGCTGAGCTCGCTCGCGGTTTACGGCGTAATGCTCGCCGGCTGGGCCTCGAACTCCAAGTACGCCTTCCTCGGCTGCCTGCGTAGCGTCGCCCTCATGGTCTCGTACGAGCTGTCGTTCGGCGCGATCCTCCTCGTCCTCGGCCTCTTCATCGCCGACTCCACCGGCGTCAAGTGCCTCAACTTCGCCGACACCCCCGCCAACGGCCATGTCCTCTTCGACGGCTCCATCGCCCTTCTCTCGCCGCTCACCCTCCCGCTCCTCCCCCTCTGCCACATCTTCCTCATCTGCATCCTCGCCGAGACCAAGCGCGTCCCATTCGACCTCCCTGAGGCCGAGGCCGAGCTCGTCGCCGGCTATAACGTCGAGTACTCCAGCCTCGGCTTCGCGCTCTTCTTCATCGCCGAGTACGCCAACATGGCCGTCATGGCCGCCGTCGCCAGCATCTACTTCCTCGGCGGCTTCTCCGCCCTAAAGATCTGCGCGATCTTCTTCGGCTTCGTCTGGGTCCGCGGCACCCTTCCACGCTACCGCTATGACCAGTTCATGCGCCTAGGCTGGAAGGCCCTCCTCCCGCTCAGCCTCGGCCTGTTCGGCTTCAACGCTTGCTTCGATTGGCTCGTATAACCCCCCCCCCTCACCCCCACCTCCGCCCTTCCCGCCCCCCCCCTCACCCCCACTCCGCCCTTCCCGCCCCCTACCTCTGCCCTTCCACAACCCCCATTCCGACCCCCCCACCTCTGCCCTTCCACAACTCCCATTCCGACCCCCCCACCTCTGCCCTTCCACAACCCCCATTCCGACCCCCCCACTTATGCCCTTCTACAACCCCCATTCCGACCCCCCCACTTCTGCCCTTCTACAACCCCCATTCCGACCCCCTTACCGCTACCCATCCACAACGGGCAGGGAGATGTTGGGGCCACAACCCCCATCCGACCCCCCCCTACCGCTACCCATCCACAACGGGCAGGGGAGATGTTGGGGCCACAACCCCATCCGACCCCCCCTACCGCTACCCATCCACAACGGGCAGGGGAGATGTTGGGGCCACAACCCCATCCGACCCCCCTGTGCTTTATCACACAAACCTCTGCCCATCCACAACCCCCATCCCGACCCCCCCTACCGCTGCCCATCCACAACGCCCATCCACAACGCCCATACACAACGCCCATCAAATAAATATATCATTAACGGACAGAGATTATTGGCGGAGGATTTGTGCTCTCCCTACCCCCGTCCCTGAAACCCCCTCATCCGACCCCAGCCCGTCCCTGTAACCCCCATCCGACCTTCCGAGCAGACCTACCCCAGCCCCGCCCCTTTCGGGGCGGGCGCTGGGGTAGGTCAGCATCGAAGGCTTCACTAACCCCTTTCCCGTTCCTACCCCCCGTCCCCGGAGCCCCCCATCCGACTAACGCGAAGCCTCCTAACGTTCCTCCCGGTCTGCTCCCCCGTCCCTTACAGGGACGGGGGAGCAGACCGGGAGGAACGTTAGGAGGTGGTTTCTTTTGGTGGGAATTCGCCCACATATTAGCAGTCGTTGGTTCAACCAGGTCAGACGACGCAGCCCCAGCCCCGCCCCGAATGGGGCGGGGCTGGGGTCGATTTTATCGACCCCAAGCCGACCCCAGCTCCCGCCCCGAAAGGGGCGGGAGCAGGGGTCGGCAGGGGTTCTCGTCTGACCTGGTTGATCCCGACCCCAAGCATCCCATACGGCCGACTGTAGTCGGCCGTATGGGATGCTTGGGGCTTCGCCCAACCCCCCGTCCCTTTCCCCAACCCCCCATCCGACCCCTTCCAGGGGCGAAGCCCAACCCCAAGCTTCCAATTCGACCCCCAGCCCGTCCCTGAAAGGGACGGGCTGGGGTCGAATTGGAGCTTGGGGCCCCGCCCCCCCGTCCCTGTAAGGGACGGGGGGAGTTGGGCGAAGCCTTCCGATGCTGACCTCCCCAGCTCCCGCCCCTTTCGGGGCGGGAGCTGGGGTAGGTCAGCTTCGGAAGGTCGGATGGGGGGTTGAAGGGACGGGAGGTTGGGCTTCGCCCCTTACAGGGGCGAAGCCCAACCCCCTTTCCCGCAACCTACCCCCCCGTCCCTTACAGGGACGGGGGGGTAGGAACGGGAAAGGGGGTTGGGTCGGATGAGGGGGTGTAAGGGACGGGGGGTAGGTCGCGGGAAAGGGGGTTGGGCTCCGCCCCTGGAAGGGGCGAAGCCCAACCTCCCGTCCCTTCAACCCCCTCATCCGACCTTCCGAAGCAGACCTACCCCAGCCCCGCCCCTTTCGGGGCGGGAGCTGGGGTAGGTCAGCATCGGAAGGCTTCACCTCCCGTCCTGAAACCCCCATCCGACCCCTGAAGGGCGAAGCCCAACCCCTTTCCCGCAACCTACCCCCCGTCCCTTACACCCCTCATCCGACCCAACCCCTTTCCCGTTCCTACCCCCGTCCCCGGAGCCCCCATCCGACCCAACCTCCCGTCCCTTTCAGGGACGGGAGGTTCTTCTACAGGGGTCGGATGAGGGGGTGTAAGGGACGGGGGTATGAAAGGGGTTGGGCTTCGCCCTGTAAGGGGTCGGATGGGGGCTCCGGGGACGGGGGGGTAGAACGGAAAGGGGTTGGGTCGGATGGGGGCTCCGACGGAGGTTGGGCTTCGCCTTTCACGACCTACCCCGTCCCTTACAGGGACGGGGGGTAGAACGGAAAGGGGTTGGGTCGGATGGGGGCTCCGGGGACGGGAGGTTAGAAGCCTTCCGATGCTGAACTACCCAGCTCCCGCCCCGAAAGGGGCGGGGCTGGGGTAGGTCTGCTTCGGAAGGTCGGATGGGGGGCTCCGGGGACGGGGGGAGTTGGGCTTCGATTCCCACCAAAAGAAACCACCTCCTAACGTTCCTCCCGGTCTGCTCCCCCGTCCCTGTAAGGGACGGGGAGCAGACCGAGGAGGCTTCGCGTTAGTCGGATGGGGGCTCCGGGGACGAAGCTCAATTCGACCCCAGCCCGTCCCTTTCAGGGACGGGCTGGGGGTCGAATTGGAAGCTTGGGGTTGGGCTTCGCCCCTGGAAGGGGTCGGATGGGGGGCTCCGGGAGCGGGCGAAGCCCTTGGCGAAGCCCTTGGGGGGAACGGTCGGGGAAACGGTTGGGCGAAGCCCTCAGTAACCCCCCATCCGAATGATATGGTTTCTTTTGGTGGAAAGTCGCCCCATATATTAGCAGCCGCCGGGGGGGAACGGTTCGGGGGAACGGTTCAGGGGAACGGTTCGGGGGAACGGTTCGGGGGGACGGTTCGGGGGAACGGTTCGGGGGAACGGTTCGGGGGAACGGTTCGGGGGAACGGTTCGGGGGGACGGTTCGGGGGAACGGTTCGGGGGAACGGTTCGGGGGAACGGTTCGCGGGAACGGGTTACGGACATGACCTGGCTCGTACGAGGAGCGAGGCGAAGCCGAGCGACTCGGACGCCCAGATCAGCGCTTGGATCAGGTACGAGAAGCAAGGCGAATACGAGGAGCGAGGCGAAGCCGAGCGACTCGGACGAGCCACAAGAGAACATGTTGTATCTGCTTCGGGACGAGGAGCGAGGCGAGGACGAGGAGCGAGGCGAAGCCGAGCGACTCGGACGAGCCACAAGAGAACATGTTGTATCTGCTATCAGCGCTTGGATCAGGTACGAGGAGCAAGGCGAAGACGAGGAGCGAGGCGAAGCCGAGCGACTCGGACGAGCCACAAGAGAACATGTTGTATCTGCGCACCCCGCTAGTTCCCACCAGATTCTGCTAAGTATAGTTACGCTAACTGTTCCTGAGCTGCCCGGTAGCTCCCACGTGATTCTGCTAAGTATTTATGATTCTGCTAAGTATTTCTGATTCTGCTAAGTCTAGTTACGCTAACTGTTCCTGAGCTGCCCGGTAGCTCCCACGTGATTCTGCTAAGTATTTATGATTCTGCTAAGTATTTCTGATTCTGCTAAGTCTAGTTACGCTAACTGTTCCTGAGCTGCCCGGTAGCTCCCACGTGATTCTGCTAAGTATTTATGATTCTGCTAAGTATTTCTGATTCTGCTAAGTCTTGTTACGCGCCATTTCTCCAAGCAGCCGTGCGCGGGCTACGAGCCAGGTCATGAGCCATTACTCCAAGCAGCTGTGCGCGGGCTACGGGTCAGGTAACACACTATAGCCGCTGGCACATCGCCCTTCACCAGCCTATAGTTGCATGCGGCCGACGAACTAGGTAACACGCCGTAGCCGCTCGCGCATCACCCTTCGCCAGCCGGCAGCCGCGCGTGGCCAAGAGCGAAGCCCCCCCCCCTTCCGGCCCCATTGCAGGGGCTAGCCGGGGGGTTGTAACAGGCCGACGAGCCAGGTAAGTGACATTATGCGGCTCACCATCTGGTAAATGTGGACGACCCAAAGGTAGTTTAGCAATGCGAAGCCCCCGTCCGGCCCCTTACAGGGGCCGGGCGGGGGTTTTGGTGTTGTCTTCCTAGGTAAGTGACATTATGCGGCTCACCATCTGGTAAATGTGGACGACCCAAAGGTAGTTTAGCAATGCGAAGCCCCCGTCCGGCCCCTTACAGGGGCCGGGCGGGGGTTTTGGTGTTGTCTTCCTAGGTAAGTGACATTATGCGGCTCACCATCTGGTAAATGTGGACGACCCAAAGGTAGTTTAGCAATGCGAAGCCCCCGTCCGGCCCCTTACAGGGGCCGGGCGGGGGTTTTGGTGTTGTCTTCCTAGGTAAGTGACATTATGCGGCTCACCATCTGGTAAATGTGGACGACCCAAAGGTAGTTTAGCAATGCGAAGCCCCCGTCCGGCCCCTTACAGGGGCCGGGCGGGGGTTTTGCATTGTCTTCCTAGGTAAGTGACATTATGCGGCTCACCATCTGGTAAATGTGGACGACCCAAAGGTAGTTTAGCAATGCGAAGCCCCCGTCCGGCCCCTTACAGGGGCCGGGCGGGGGTTTTGGTGTTGTCTTCCTAGGTAAGTGACATTCTCTTAACATGTTCTCTTGTGGCTCGTCCGAGTCGCTCGGCTTCGCCTCGCTCCTCGTACGAGCCAGGTCATGTCCGGTTCTCTTGTGGCTCGTCCGAGTCGCTCGGCTTCGCCTCGCTCCTCGTCTTCGCCTAGCTCCTCGTACCTGATCCAAGCGCTGATCTGGGCCATCCATGCATAACGCAAGCCTTCGCAAAAGATCTCCTCTCTGACTTACCCGGGAATATCATCTTCTATTTCTCCCCTGATGGACTCGTCCTTGCCTCAAGGCCGGCAATCCCTTACCGCCTTTCTTAGTTTCCTGAGCAGATACTACATGTTCTCTTGTGGCTCGTCCGAGTCGCTCGGCTTCGCCTCGCTCCTCGTCTTCGCCTTGCTCCTCGTACCTGATCCAAGCGCTGATAGCAGATACAACATGTTCTCTTAACATGTTCTCTTGTGGCTCGTCCGAGTCGCTCGGCTTCGCCTCGCTCCTCGTCTTCGCCTTGCTCCTCGTACCTGATCCAAGCGCTGATAGCAGATACAACATGTTCTCTTAACATGTTCTCTTGTGGCTCGTCCGAGTCGCTCGGCTTCGCCTCGCTCCTCGTCTTCGCCTTGCTCCTCGTACCTGATCCAAGCGCTGATAGCAGATACAACATGTTCTCTTAACATGTTCTCTTGTGGCTCGTCCGAGTCGCTCGGCTTCGCCTCGCTCCTCGTCTTCGCCTTGCTCCTCGTACCTGATCCAAGCGCTGATAGCAGATACAACATGTTCTCTTAACATGTTCTCTTGTGGCTCGTCCGAGTCGCTCGGCTTCGCCTCGCTCCTCGTCCCGAGCCCCCATGGCAATGCCTACAGGCCCAGGACTGCCCCTTCGGGGCAGATACTACATGTTCTCTTGTGGCTCGTCCGAGTCGCTCGGCTTCGCCTCGCTCCTCGTCCCGAGCCCCCATGGCAATGCCTACAGGCCCAGGACTGCCCCTTCGGGGCAGATACTACATGTTCTCTTGTGGCTCGTCCGAGTCGCTCGGCTTCGCCTCGCTCCTCGTCCCGAGCCCCCATGGCAATGCCTACAGGCCCAGGACTGCCCCTTCGGGGCAGATACTACATGTTCTCTTGTGGCTCGTCCGAGTCGCTCGGCTTCGCCTCGCTCCTCGTCCCGAGCCCCCATGGCAATGCCTACAGGATGCATAACGCAAGCCTTCGCAAAAGATCTCCTCTCTGACTTACCCGGGAATATCATCTTCTATTTCTCCCCTGATGGACTCGTCCTTGCCTCAAGGCCGGCAATCCCTTACCGCCTTTCTTAGTTTCCTGAGCAGATACTACATGTTCTCTTGTGGCTCGTCCGAGTCGCTCGGCTTCGCCTCGCTCCTCGTCTTCGCCTTGCTCCTCGTACCTGATCCAAGCGCTGATAGCAGATACAACATGTTCTCTTAACATGTTCTCTTGTGGCTCGTCCGAGTCGCTCGGCTTCGCCTCGCTCCTCGTCCTTCGCCTCATGTTCTCTTAACATGTTCTCTTGTGGCTCGTCCGAGTCGCTCGGCTTCGCCTCGCTCCTCGTCCTTCGCCTCGCAAGAGGGCAACGGTAAGAGGGCAACGGTAAGAGGGCAACGGTAAGAGGGCAACGGTAAGAGGGCAAGCAGAGACAACATGTTCTCTTGTGGCTCGTCCGAGTCGCTCGGCTTCGCCTCGCTCCTCGTCCTTCGCCTCATGTTCTCTTGTGGCTCGTCCGAGTCGCTCGGCTTCGCCTCGCTCCTCGTCCTTCGCCTCATGTTCTCTTAACATGTTCTCTTGTGGCTCGTCCGAGTCGCTCGGCTTCGCCTCGCTCCTCGTCCCGAGCCCCCATGGCAATGCCTACAGGCCCAGGACTGCCCCTTCGGGGCAGATACTACATGTTCTCTTGTGGCTCGTCCGAGTCGCTCGGCTTCGCCTCGCTCCTCGTCTTCGCCTAGCTCCTCGTACCTGATCCAAGCGCTGATCTGGGTGTTCTCTTAACATGTTCTCTTGTGGCTCGTCCGAGTCGCTCGGCTTCGCCTCGCTCCTCGTCTTCGCCTAGCTCCTCGTGATACAACATGTTCTCTTGTGGCTCGTCCGAGTCGCTCGGCTTCGCCTCGCTCCTCGTACGAGCTAGGTTCTCTTAACATGTTCTTTTGTGGCTCGTCCGAGTCGCTCGGCTTCGCCTCGCTCCTCGTCTTCGCCTAGCTCCTCGTACCTGATCCAAGCGCTGATAGCAGATACAACATGTTCTCTTAACATGTTCTCTTGTGGCTCGTCCGAGTCGCTCGGCTTCGCCTCGCTCCTCGTCCTTCGCCTCGCTCCTCGTCCCGAAGGTTCCTGCACTTTGTTGACGTAGCCCCCGCCTCGCCCCCGCCTCGCCTCGTCAAGGGCCTCGTCAAAAGGGCAAGAAAAGAGGGGCATATTCAATAATAGATATAAGATTTCGCTATTTCGCTTCGTCTTCGCCAAAGGCTCCGCCAAGGGCTTCGCCAAGGTTAACCCCCTCGCTCCTCGTCCCGAGCCCAGGGCAACGGTAAGAGGGCAACGGTAAGAGGGCAACGGTAAGAGGGCAACGGTAAGAGGGCAACGGTAAGATGGCAAGCAGATACAACATGTTCTCTTGTGGCTCGTCCGAGTCGCTCGGCTTCGCCTCGCTCCTCGTCCTTCGCCTCGCAAGAGGGCAACGGTAAGAGGGCAACGGTAAGAGGGCAACGGTAAGAGGGCAACGGTAAGAGGGCAAGCAGAGACAACATGTTCTCTTGTGGCTCGTCCGAGTCGCTCGGCTTCGCCTCGCTCCTCGTCCTTCGCCTCGCAAGAGGGCAACGGTAAGAGGGCAACGGTAAGAGGGCAACGGTAAGAGGGCAACGGTAAGAGGGCAACGGTAAGAGGGCAACGGTAAGAGGGCAACGGTAAGAGGGCAACGGTAAGAGGGCAACGGTAAGAGGGCAACGGTAAGAGGGCAACGGTAAGAGGGCAAGCAGAGACAACATGTTCTCTTGTGGCTCGTCCGAGTCGCTCGGCTTCGCCTCGCTCCTCGTCCTTCGCCTCATGTTCTCTTAACATGTTCTCTTGTGGCTCGTCCGAGTCGCTCGGCTTCGCCTCGCTCCTCGTCCTTCGCCTCATGTTCTCTTAACATGTTCTCTTGTGGCTCGTCCGAGTCGCTCGGCTTCGCCTCGCTCCTCGTCTTCGCCTAGCTCCTCGTACCTGATCCAAGCGCTGATCTGGGCCATCCGGGAGCTTGGGCTTGTGCCCCACCTGATCCAAGCGCTGATCTGGGCCATCCGGGAGCTTGGGCTTGTGCCCCCCCGTTACCCGTTCCCGTAACCCGTTCCCGTAACCCGTTCCCGCGAACCGTTCCCCCGAACCGTTCCCCCGAACCGTTCCCCCGAACCGTTCCCCTGAACCGTTCCCCCGAACCGTTCCCCCGAACCGTTCCCCCAACCGTTCCCCCGAACCGTTCCCTCGAACCGTTCCCCCGAACCGTTCCCCCAACCGTTCCCCCGAACCGTTCCCTCAGCAGATACAACATGTTCTCTTGTGGCTCGTCCGAGTCGCTCGGCTTCGCCTCGCTCCTCGTCCTTCGCCTCGCAAGAGGGCAACGGTAAGAGGGCAACGGTAAGAGGGCAACGGTAAGAGGGCAACGGTAAGAGGGCAACGGTAAGAGGGCAACGGTAAGAGGGCAAGCAGAGACAACATGTTCTCTTGTGGCTCGTCCGAGTCGCTCGGCTTCGCCTCGCTCCTCGTCCTTCGCCTCGCTCCTCGTCCCGAAGGTTCCTGCACTTTGTTGACGTAGCCCCCGCCTCGCCCCCGCCTCGCCTCGTCAAGGGCCTCGTCAAAAGGGCAAGAAAAGAGGGGCATATTCAAGAATAGATATAAGATTTCGCTATTTCGCTTCGTCTTCGCCAAAGGCTCCGCCAAGGGCTTCGCCAAGGTTAACCCCCTCGCTCCTCGTCCCGAGCCCCCATGTTCCTGCACTTTGTTGACGTAGCCCAACATGTTCTATCAACATGTTCTCTTGTGGCTCGTCCGAGTCGCTCGGCTTCGCCTCGCTCCTCGTCTTCGCCTAGCTCCTCGTACCTGATCCAAGCGCTGATCTGGGTGTTCTCTTAACATGTTCTCTTGTGGCTCGTCCGAGTCGCTCGGCTTCGCCTCGCTCCTCGTCTTCGCCTAGCTCCTCGTGATACAACATGTTCTCTTGTGGCTCGTCCGAGTCGCTCGGCTTCGCCTCGCTCCTCGTCCCGAGCCCCCATGTTCCTGCACTTTGTTGACGTAGCCCAACATGTTCTATCAACATGTTCTCTTGTGGCTCGTCCGAGTCGCTCGGCTTCGCCTCGCTCCTCGTCTTCGCCTAGCTCCTCGTACCTGATCCAAGCGCTGATCTGGGTGTTCTCTTAACATGTTCTCTTGTGGCTCGTCCGAGTCGCTCGGCTTCGCCTCGCTCCTCGTCTTCGCCTAGCTCCTCGTGATACAACATGTTCTCTTGTGGCTCGTCCGAGTCGCTCGGCTTCGCCTCGCTCCTCGTACGAGCTAGGTTCTCTTAACATGTTCTTTTGTGGCTCGTCCGAGTCGCTCGGCTTCGCCTCGCCCTCTCGCGCCAGCTCCTCGGCAGCTGATCCACCGCTGATGAGATACATGTTCTCTTAACATGTTCCTTGTGGCTCGTCCGAGTCGCTCGGCTTCGCCTCCTCGTCCTCGTCTCGCTTCTCGTCCCGAAGTTCCCGTTCGCACCGCCTCGTTCACATATTCTGTCACCCGCTAGTTCCCATATTCGCAAAGGTTACGCTATTTCGCTTCGCTTCCCAAAGGCTCCCGTAATTCGCTAAGGTTAAGAGCACCCCGGTAGAGGGCAGGAGTCGGCCCCAACATGTTCTCTTGTGGCTCGTCCGAGTCGCTCGGCTTCGCCTCGCTCCTCGTCCTTCGCCTCGCAAGGCCTGTAACATGTTCTCTTGTGGCTCGTCCGAGTCGCTCGGCTTCGCCTCGCTCCTCGTCCTTCGCCCCAAGAGGCTGCACGGTGAGGGCAACGGTAAGCCCAACATGTTCAAGCAACATGTTCTCTTGTGGCTCGTCCGAGTCGCTCGGCTTCGCCTCGCTCCTCGTCCTTCGCCTCATGTTCTCTTGTGGCTCGTCCGAGTCGCTCGGCTTCGCCTCGCTCCTCGTCCTTCGCCTCATGTTCTCTTAACATGTTCTCTTGTGGCTCGTCCGAGTCGCTCGGCTTCGCCTCGCTCCTCGTCCCGAGCCCCCATGTTCCTGCACATGTTCTCTTGTGGCTCGTCCGAGTCGCTCGGCTTCGCCTCGCTCCTCGTCCTTCGCCTCATGTTCTCTTAACATGTTCTCTTGTGGCTCGTCCGAGTCGCTCGGCTTCGCCTCGCTCCTCGTCCCGAGCCCCCATGTTCCTGCACTTTGTTGACGTAGCCCAACATGTTCTATCAACATGTTCTCTTGTGGCTCGTCCGAGTCGCTCGGCTTCGCCTCGCTCCTCGTCCTTCGCCTCATGTTCTCTTGTGGCTCGTCCGAGTCGCTCGGCTTCGCCTCGCTCCTCGTCCTTCGCCTCATGTTCTCTTAACATGTTCTCTTGTGGCTCGTCCGAGTCGGCTTCGCCTCGCTCCTCGTCCCGAGCCCCCATGTTCCTGCACATGTTCTCTTGTGGCTCGTCCGAGTCGCTCGGCTTCGCCTCGCTCCTCGTCCTTCGCCTCATGTTCTCTTAACATGTTCTCTTGTGGCTCGTCCGAGTCGCTCGGCTTCGCCTCGCTCCTCGTCCTTCGCCTCATGTTCTCTTAACATGTTCTCTTGTGGCTCGTCCGAGTCGCTCGGCTTCGCCTCGCTCCTCGTCCTTCGCCTCATGTTCTCTTAACATGTTCTCTTGTGGCTCGTCCGAGTCGCTCGGCTTCGCCTCGCTCCTCGTCCTTCGCCTCATGTTCTCTTAACATGTTCTCTTGTGGCTCGTCCGAGTCGCTCGGCTTCGCCTCGCTCCTCGTCCCGAGCCCCCATGTTCCTGCACTTTGTTGAGATGCTTTCCCAAAGCCCCAACATGTTCTCTTAACATGTTCTCTACCTGATCCAAGCAGATACAACAGGTTCTATTAACATGTTCTCTTGTGGCTCGTCCGAGTCGCTCGGCTTCGCCTCGCTCCTCGTCTTCGCCTAGCTCCTCGTACCTGATCCAAGCGCTGATAGCAGATACAACATGTTCTCTTGTGGCTCGTCCGAGTCGCTCGGCTTCGCCTCGCTCCTCGTCCTTCGCCTCGCAAGAGGGCAACGGTAAGAGGGCAACGGTAAGAGGGCAACGGTAAGAGGGCAACGGTAAGAGGGCAACGGTAAGAGGGCAACGGTAAGAGGGCAACGGTAAGAGGGCAACGGTAAGAGGGCAACGGTAAGAGGGCAACGGTAAGAGGGCAACGGTAAGAGGGCAACGGTAAGAGGGCAACGGTAAGAGGGCAACGGTAAGAGGGCAACGGTAAGAGGGCAACGGTAAGATGGCAAGCAGATACAACATGTTCTCTTGTGGCTCGTCCGAGTCGCTCGGCTTCGCCTCGCTCCTCGTCCTTCGCCTCGCTCCTCGTCCCGAAGGTTCCTGCACTTTGTTTACGTAGCCCAACATGTTCTATCAACATGTTCTATCAACATGTTCTCTTGTGGCTCGTCCGAGTCGCTCGGCTTCGCCTCGCTCCTCGTACGAGCCAGGTCATGTCCGTAACCCGTTCCCGCGAACCGTTCCCCCGAACCGTTCCCATGCATAACGCAGGCCTTCACTAAAGATCTCCTCTATGGCTATAC